CTTTTATATTGGACAACTCTCAACTATTTTAGCTAATTTTCCTTTAATTTATTTATTTATTTTAATTAATAAATTAAAATATAACTTCTCCAATTAAAAATTTAAAAATTTTTTTAAAATTTATTTATTTCTTTTTTATTTTTTTTGGTTTTTTTTTTTATTTAATTTTATCTTATTTTATTTTTATATTTTTTTATTTAATTTTTTGGTTTTGTTTTTTGTTTTTAATAAAAACAAAAAAACAAAATAAATATTTAATTATAATTATAAATATATGTTTATTAGTTATTATATTTTTTTTTGTTTATTTAGGAATAAAGGTGATTTGAACACCTAAGGGGGTTAACCCAAACAATTAGCAATTGTCTTATCTTACCAATGAACATTATTCCTTTTATTTTTATATTAATTTATATTTTTTGTTGTTTTTGATTTATTTATTTAATTTTTTCGTTGTTTTTTTTTTTTATTTTTGTTTGTTTTTTTTGTTTTTGTTTTTTTATTTATTTATTTATTGATCCTTATCAGAATTGAACTGATCCTAGCTTCTTGAAGGGGAGCTGTACGCACCGCTATACTAAAGGACCTTATTTAATTTTTATTTTTTTTTTGTTTTTTTTTATTCATATTACCTATTGATAATTTATACTCTTTTATTGTTCAAAAATTTATTAATATTTTTTTTTTTTTAACATAAATATATGTTTTTTTTTTAATTATATATTTAATTATATAAATATAAAAATAGAAAGAAAAAACCTTAAATATAATATAATTAAAGTATTAATATAGAGTATAGGTGTATTTGATTTTTTCTTTTTTATTTTGTTTTTGTTTTTGTTTTTTGTTTTGTTTTTTAATTTTTGTTTTTTGTTTTTTGTTTTTGTTTTTGTTTTGTTTTTGTTTTGTTTTATCACTCTATATTATTTCTCGATTCTGAAAAAAAAAGAATAATGCTATAAATAGTTCTCATTATTCTGATTACAGAATAGTACCGGAAGTATAGTTATAAATAGCTTTTTACATTTTTTTAATTGGTGGATTATATGGATTATATATATATTGAAAAACCTTAAATTATATTACCAAGGTTGTGGGTAGTCTGGGTCTATATTAAGTATATTAAGTATATTAAGTATATTAAAATAATGTTTTTCCCAAATATAACAATGAGAAAATTAATACAGCAACCAACGAACTATACCCAATTATAAATTCAACAATAATTCAAAATAATGAATTATATTCAAAATATGATAAGAATCTAGACATTATAGGATATCTATCAGATAAATTATAATATTTAATAAATAATATAGAAACTAAATAAAATATAATATTAGTTAAAGAACATAAATCTACTAAAGATAAAACAAAAATATCAGATGAATAATGAATGAATAATAGGTGCTGACTCACTAGGAACATTAATATCAAAATATGATAACAATAAGACATATAAAAAAGAATGTTTATTGGTAAAAATAGAATTATAATATAATTCTATTTCTTAGATTTTTTATTAATAGAATAGTATATTATTTAACATTATAATTATTATGATTTATTATCATTATTCTTATTGTTATTATTATCATTATTATTGTTATTACTATTATTATTATTATTATTATCCTTTTTATCCTTATCTTTATCTTTGTCTTTATCTTTATCATCATCATTATTATTCTTAGGTTCAACAATAAATTTATAAAGTGTTGTTCCTGCAGCTGCAGTTGTTATTATACGATGTCCATGATTAATAAAAAATTTACCTATATTTGAAGATAATAAAATCAATACTATAAAACTGGAAATAATAACAATATATATATTTATTAATTCTAAAACAGTAGCCATGGATATTTGAATACAATATAACATTTATTCTTTTATTTTTTTGTTTAATTCTTTTTAAGAAACGGTTTTTATAAAACTGTTTAAAAAATTTTTTGTTTTTTTTTATACAGAAACATTGGAACTAAAAAAATTTCAATAACAATAAATGTACCCCTATTCTTATCCAAAATATTCATTAATATAATTCTGGGTTTTATATTTTCATCATTTTTTTGTTTTTTATTATTAATTTTTATTTCTTTAATTTATTTATTTATTTTATTATTTATTTTATTATTTTATTTTTGTCTTTTGATTATTATTGGGGGATTTTTTCTATTATTCTATAAATTTTAAGAAATAAACTATATGACACATAGCAAATTATATTATCCATTTATTAGTGTAATAGTATTAACAAATATTAATGATAATATAGCTAATATAATAAAAACCGAATTTATAAATACATAGTAACGTTGAAATTTCACTCTCAACTGAATGATTTTACTTAACTTTGGTAATTTTTGTTCTAATAAAAATTTTTCTATTAAATAATTTCCTGAAATGGCAAATAAAATACTTATAATACAAGTAAGAATAAACACACAACTAGAAATATTTATGATTAAACAAATCTCCATAGCAGATAAAGAAGCCAGATACTCTTTAAATTCATTTATTACTTTAAAAATAGTATTATCATCCATAAATTTTTCTTTTGTATTTTCTAAAATATCCGAAATTTCTTTAGCTTTATTATTGGCCTTAGAAAATGCTCCATCAATTTGCGCTTTATATTTATTATACAAATCAACTGAAGCTCCAGAATCTGCACTAACATTTCGAATTTCAAATTTCTCAAAATACTTATTGTGAATACTTTCCCTACTTTTTAAATGATTAGTTAATTCCTTAACTTTTTCGCTAAGTTGATTTTTTGTTTCTTCATCTAAAGTTGAAGAAATTTGTTCTTGCAAATCAAAAATTTGATTTTTAACAAAATCAAAATGAGAATTAATCTCCTTTTTAAATTCCAAAGTTTTTTGCGGACTTTTAAATCGCTCATACCAACCACTATAAGCTAAAACAGTAGCACCACCAGCAAAATATTTCCAACCTTGATTAAAAATTTTGTTCATTTTTTTGTTTTTGTTTTTTTTGTTTTTTTTGGACTTTATTTCTTATTAGATTAATAATTTATGTTACTTATTAAATTATATTATTTATATAATTAATTTTTTAAATATTTATTTTTTATATTTAAAATTTTATTTAAATTTTAATAACCAATAAGTCTAAATTGTTTACTTACACTGCTTTTAAATTAAACAATTATATAAAATAATAGAAACAAATTCTCCAACAAGAATAAAAATTTTGATTATTTTATTATTAATAAATGCTTATAATTTTAGTAATGTTATTGTTATTTAGTATTTTGTTATAAATACAAAAGGTACGCTGTCATTAATTAATTTTTAAAATTTCATCTACTTATAAAATTATTATTTCATATTTTGAAAAACACTGAATTAGCAATACCGTTTAATCAACATAACAAAGTTATTAGGGGGTTTTATTTTGCCTTTTCGGTTTGATGATCACGTTTATTATTATATCTTTTAAATATTAATATATAAACGATTTTACTAGATAAATTAAGAAAATATTATAGGATGAGTAGCCAAATAATGAATACCAAATGATAAAGAATACATATAGTATAATATACTACCTCCTAATAAAATAACTTCAATAGTTATAAAATTTTTTGTTTTTTGTTTTTTTATTTTTTTAATTTTTATTTTTTTAGCCTCTAATTGGGCTAGATGTTTGTATCTTTCTTATTTTAGTTTTGTACTTCTATAATTTTCTAAAGTGATAATTGTAGAAGTAAAAGTAAGAATTTGTATTCCAGTTCTTATATATTTTTTCTAACTCTTTATAGATACCATAGGATTTATCCTCCAAATTTATATAATTATTTTCTTCTTTTAAAATAAATATTATATTATATAAAACAATATGACAAATGATTAAAAATAATATGATAAAAAAATTTTAAAATTTTTTTTTTAATAAAAACTATATTGAAAAAATTTTTTTTATATTTAAGTTATAGTAAAAAAAATAATTAAGAATATAACAATAGGAATCCCATCATTAATGCAAATAGTCCAGTTGCTTCTGCCAATGCGAATCCTAAGATTGCATAATTGAAAAATTGTCCTTTAAGTTGTGGGTTTCTAGCTGTAGCTAAGATTAATGAACCGAATACTGTTCCGATACCTGCTCCTGCTCCTATTAGCCCTGAGCAAGCTAAACCTGCTCCTATGTATTTTGCTGCTGCTAACATCTTTTAGTAATATATTTACTACAGATAGCGTCTAACATATTAAAACTAATTTATATAACTAAGATATTTTGTGTTAAATAAATACTTATATTAATACTAATACTAATACTAATACTAATACTAATACTAAGACTAATACTAATACTTATACTTTCTATATATGACCACAAAAAGAATTTATAATTTTAATTTTAAAAATTGGCACTAACGTTAATTTTAATACTCTTTTAATTTTTTTTTTACCTTAATATTAAATATGTTTTGATTTCTGGTTTATAATTAGTCTTTTTTTACTTTATAGTTTTTTGTTTTCTTTATTTATTAAAAAAAATTTTTTTTTTGGTTTTGGTTTTTGTTTTTTAATTTGTTTTTGCCTGTTATTTATCAAATTATTTATTTATATTTTTAATTGTGTATTAAATTTTTATGTAGTTGATTCTTATATTAATTCAAGGACTAATAGACCTAAAAATTTTTTCTTCTTTATCTTCTGTTTATGATACTAATTTTGTTCTAATTTTATCTAATTTTTCTAGTATACCTAGTCCTTCTAATCAATCTACAGATGGCAATTCAATGTTAAAAAAAAAGTTCTAAGTAAAGCTAGTGAATCTACTATAATGATAATGGATGCGACGCTAGTTTGACAAGTACTATGAAACTAGGTAAATTTTTGCTTATTTTAGCAGGTAAATTAGGACTTGCAGTAGGTTAACTTTTAATTAGGTTTCTACAGGTGTGAATATATTAATAAAAACAAAAGAAATAAAGTATAAATAAAATATTTTATCTACTATCAGATTATTTAAGCTGATGATTCTGTATTAGAATTATTGAAATACAATTCTTTCAAAATAAATATTCAACTTACTATTATAATTTTACTTGTTTATTTTTAATCCTTTACTGCACAAATATAAATGTGAAGGTTTTTTTAATCAAAAATTTTTCCTAAAATAGTTTAGTTTATATTATTAAAAACATAATTTGTTTTAAACCCTCAGGGATAGTAATAAAGATAGTTGATACTATTAATAATCGCTTCTTACTTTTCTATTTCTTTATTTAACTTAGAAAATTATTTTATTATTGATAATTATGACAAGATTTGTGAATTTTATTTTAGAAAAAATTAAAAAATATATTTTTTTTTATTTTAAATACCTTTCATTTTACTTTAATATATGAAATTACCTAAAATCCTTATTTTAAATTAATTGTAAAAGAATAGTAAAAAACAATTAATACTTATTGGTTATTTTAAAAATAAAAAATAAATAAATAAATTAATAAATAAATAAATAAATTAATTAATAAATAAATAAATAAATAAATAAAAAAATAAATAAATAAAAAAATAAACCAAAATAAAAAAAAAAGATTAAAAAAAATAATTTAATAAGTAATATAAAAAAATCTAATAAAAAATAAAGTCCCAAAAAAACAAAAATTATGATGTCCAAAATATTTATTTTATCGCCCTTAAGTCAATTTGAAGTTTCTAGTTTAATAGGTTTTAATGCTCCCATATTAGGTAATTTAAATTTTACTATAACTAATTTATCTTTATATACAATTTTTATATTATTAATTGTTTTAGGTTTACAATTATATGGAAATAACGAATCTAAATTAATACCTAATAAATGGTCAATATCTTTAGAATCTATATTTGCAAGTTTAAATTCCATGATTAGAGAACAAATAGGAACACAAAGTGAAATATTTTTACCTTTTATTTTTTCTTTATTTTTTTTTATTTTAATTGGAAATTTAATCTCTAATGTTCCTTACTCATTTGCTGTAACAGCTAGTGGAGTAGTATCTCTAGGTTTAAGTTTTACTATATTTATTGGTGTAACTATTTTAGCTTTCTCAATACATGGTATTAAATTCTTCTCTTTCTTTATTCCTGTTGGAACTCCATTAGCATTAGTGCCTTTATTAGTTTTAATTGAATTAATTTCATATTTAGCCAGATCAGTATCCTTAGGAGTGCGATTATTTGCTAATATTGTAGCTGGTCACACTTTACTTAAAATATTATCAACATATTTATATAAATTATTTTCAGGAAGCTTAATTGTTGCTATAATAACTTTAATTCCTTTCCTAATCTTTTTAGCACTAATAGGTTTAGAAATTGCTGTTTCTCTAATCCAAGCCTTTGTTTTCACTCTATTAGTTTGTTCTTATTTAAGAGATGCTATTGAGCTACATTAATTAAATTTAAATACAGATATATTTTTTTTTTTCTAATTATTTATTAATTATTTTTTTATTTTTAGAGTAAAAGATGAAAGATAAATAAATAAAAACAAATTTATTCACACTAAACTAACCTAAACTATCAAAGAATTTTAATAAAAAAATAAACAAAACAAAAAAACCAAAAAGGAAAAAAAAAAAAAACAAACAAAAATAAAAGATAAAAACCAAAAATTAAAAAATGGATAATAATAAAAACCATTAAAAAAATAACATTGTAGAATAACAATAAAAATAAATAAATTAAATAAAAAAAACATACCCTAAAACAAACAAATAAAACAAACACTAAAAAAATTTTTTAATATTAATAACTTCTAAATTAATAATGTCATTATAATTATTATTTAGATACCCTCAATATCTCATTTAGATTATAGTCAATTAACTATAAAAGCTTTAAAAGCAGAGATAGTTCTTTTAACAAATAAGAGCAAATTAAAAATAAATATAAAAATCATGCCTCAATTAATACCGTTTTTTTTCTTTAATCAAATATTTTTTTCATTTATAATTTTAGTTTCTATAATTTATATCTTTTCTAAATATATTTTACCTTTATTTACATTTCAACAAGTTATTAGAACTTATATTACTAAACTAAGTAAAAAAAATTAATAACCCCTAACCTGTTTTGGGACAGGTAATTAATTAAAAAAAAAAAAAATAAAAATAAAAAAATAAATAAAAGTATCTAATATATTTAAATACTAGTTAAAATTTTTATTTTTAATTTAATTATATAAAATAAATAAATAATTAAAAAAAATAATTTTAATAAATAAAAAATAAAAATAATAAAAAAAAAAGATTAAATAAAAATAAAAAGAGTGTAGTATTAATTGGTTAGTATGGCGATCTCCAAAATCACTGGTAGGTGTTCAAATCACCTCACTCTTGTAAAATTAAACTATAATTAATTTTGTTTTAAAAGTAAAGTATAAAATAGTATAGTAAAAATTTTTCATATGTAAAAAACAAAAAAATAAAACTTAGAATTAAATAAATTCTTAAACGAGTATGCCGAAATTTGGTAGCCGGGTGGGTTTTAGGTACTCATAATTTTAATTGTAAGAGTTCAAGTCTCTTTATTCGTAATTAATTCCAATGGAATATAAAATAAAAATTAAAGTACAGTACTAAAAAAGTCAAAAAATAAATATAAATAAAAAAAAAAAAAATATATAAATTAATAGAACCTAAATATATTTAATTTTAACTTCTATTATTTATTTAAAAAGTGGAGTCTGAGAATTTAAATATAAAATTAATTTATCTGTAGCAATAGCTATAATTTGATAAGCAAATTATATAAAATTAGATTTTATTTTTAATAAAAGATTAAATAATAGTAGCTCTATTTAATTAAGATAAGACTAGTAATAAATAAAATATATTTAATTATTGTTAAAATTTTTAATATTTATTATAAAAATAAAAAATATATAAGAGCGCATTAGATTTAATATAATAAGTTAAAAATGTTTTGTCTAATTATTATAAAAAAAATTTTTTTTTTTTAATTTCATATATCCTTTTTATTTTTTACTGAGATAATTTAAATATATTATTATTTATATTCTATTAGTTCAAATGGTTAGAACTGCATTCTTCTAAAGTGTTAATTTTGGTTCAACTCCAAAAGAGAATACTTAAAAAAAGGATTGATTTAAATATCCATTAAAAAAATAAAATTAATCTTTTTTTTATCATAAATATTAATTATTTTATAAAGAAGAAATATATATAAGGTTAAATAAAAAATATAAAAATTAAAACAGTATCTAATATCTTTATTATGATTTTTGATATTAGTTTAAGTAAAAAAAGAAAAGCTATTTTCACTATTGTTAATGATATAAATAATTTGATTTATTTAAACTTTTAAATAATTTTTATTTCTTATTCACATTTGTATTTTTTATAGTTATCTAATTATTGAGTTTTATTTTATATATATTTATTTATCCTTTTATAAATAATTTTTACCTTTTTTGAATTCTTTCACATCAGTTAATTTATATTGTTATCTATTATACTTGTAATATTTGGTTATAATTTTATTTTCTATCCCTTTTCTATCCCTTTCTATCTGTTTATATTAATTTATAAAATAAAATTTATATGTTTAAATATAAAATTAAAATGCATAACTATACTAAACTATAACAATAAAAGTTTGTAATATTATTTTTTTTTTTAATAATACTCTTTTATAGAGCCATTTAATAAAATAAATTATAAATTAATAAATACAATATCACATATATTAAATAATAAAAAAGAAATTTCATCTATATATTTTTAAAATGTAATCCTCAAAATTATGATCCTAGCTATAGAAATTTTGCTAGTATATTTAGACTAGTATTAATCAGCTTTTTAGGTATTAATCACCTTTTATTTCTTAATTAAGTTTTGTGTAACTCCCTTAACAAAGTTATGTTTATTAACCATATTTAATATTTGATAGGGATAAATTTTATAATATTATTTTGGTATATTATGTCTTATAATATTTTCTAAAGACTTTTTTGACTCATTATGTTTACTTAAATTTAATACATCATTAAAAGCTTGATTATAACTTTCTAAATAATGAACGTCTTGTTTAAATAGATTAATATTATTATTAATATTATTATTATTATTATTATTTTGAATTTTATTAATATTACTTTGGAAATTTAAATTCTTCCCAGCTATTACATCGATCAACATTAATTCTATTAAATTTATGGATTAAATGACATAACTTAGTATTATTTAAAACTGTATTACTATTAATTAAAGACTTTAAATCTGTTAATACCGGAGGAACATCATTTAATAACTTGGAGATGAATTTAATATTATGTGGCTTAGTGACAGTATAATTAAATTTATCAATAAATAAATGTTTAGGAACATAAATTTCCTTCATTGTCTCATTTGATGGATAATCTATAACTAAACGTCTGACTCTGTCAGCATTTTTAAATTTTAACTTTCTTATTTCTCTTATATCAGTAATATTTTCGTCTTCCAATATATCTACATTCTTATCAAGATTTGAATATAAACTCAATAAATAATTAACTATTAAATCCCACATAAACTTAGACATCATATTTTTATTTAATTTCCCATCTGCTAATATATCAAAACTGATCTCCCTTAGAAGACTATTGTTATAAGAAATATTACCATCTTGAAAATAATGAGAGATCTCTTCATTCTTTAATTCAATTATAGGACTCCCTTCAAGTTTACCATTATATAAATAGGGATTTCTAACCAAAATATTATGAAGAGAATTATCATTCACATCCAAAATATTTGGATTTTTACCCATAAAGACTAAATTAGGGTTAAATAGATGTCTCTCAATTCTACAAGTTCTATGATCAAAATACAACAATACAGCAAAACCTTCCGGTAAATAATTCTTTTGAAATTCCCCGTCAACTATATATTTATTAGATAATTCAATACCATGCCATTTAACTAAATTTTTATAGATTAAACCCTTTTTAAAACCAATAATAGTACCAATTAAATTATCATTGCCCCCTAACAAATAATCATTCAAACTAAACTTCTTATTTTTCATCTGTTTTCTTTTCATTTTAGGACTTTATTGTTAATAGTTATAATTTTGTTATATTACTTATTAAATTATAATAATTAAATATTAAATAATTATTTAATGTATATTATTAATAATATTATAATTTACATTATTTATCTATTTATTTAATTATTTAATTATTTATTTAATTATTTATTAAAGACTTCATATCTTTTAATACTAGAGGAAGATCATTTAATAATTTAGGTACTAATTTAATTGATTTAATAGCATCATTATAATACTCGAAATATAAATGTTTAGGTATATAAATTTCTTTCATTACATCATTAGAAGGATAATCTATAACAAATCGTCCTATTTTAATATTATCATCAACTAAAATTTCTTTAAGATGTATAACTATAAAATCAGGTGTACCAACATTATATAATGACATAATACTTTCTAATTTCTCAATGTAATGATCAAATAGAATTCGGTAGTAAGAAATATCATGTTTATCTTTAACAACTATACCAAGTTGAGGAGCTAATATTAAATTTGTGAATGTAGAGTATTCATTATATTGAAACAATATGGTGTTTAAAGAATTAAGCTTTAAGTTTAACATTAAGATCTGAATAAATCTAATTTCAGTTAGTTCATTAAATGGAACAGTTACTTGAACTTGAATAATCTGAAATTTGTGTTTGATCTCTGTATTTGATTTATGTTGTGATACCAATATAGCATTAGAATCACTTGTAATAAAAGCACTAGACCAACAACTTATTTCCCCAAGGGGAAAAGTAAAATCAGAAGTTATTTGACAACTACCTAATAGCGGAGCAACTTCCATGAACCCCAGTAAGATACTAATTGTAAATGTAAATAAACATATAATTATAGGAGAGGTATATAACGAATAAATTTTTAAATTTAACATCAAAATATTAATAAATTTAATTTCATTTAGAAATGAAAAGGGTAAAATAAAATTTCTATTATTATTTTTCTCACCCTGTGTGTTACATAAATAATTTTTTGAAACAATATATTCATTTTTTATAGAAAATAAGCAAAAAAAGCTATTGTTTTTAATATGATTATACACCTTTACAAAACTATCAATATTATCAGCTAAATTACTACTAAAATAAATATTTATAAACTTAATCCAAAATAAACATATAAATATAAATACAATTATATAATCTGTATATTTATCTACAGTATTAAATACTTTATTTAAACTTACATTTTCATCGTTAATACTTTCAACATCTTTATTTTTAATATATTTATTTTTTAAATTTAAAATAAATCTTTTTAATTTACTATTTAAAAATTTTCTAAATAATAGTGAGAACAAACCTAAAATTAAGCTAAATTCTATGTAATTTAAATAGCATAATCCATTAACCATAGTAATTAAAGGTATTTCACTATCTTCAAATACAGAATGTATAAATCCACCATCAAAATCAGAAGGTGAATTTCTTCCACCTTTATCGATTTCATCTAATTTAGATGCATCAATTTCATTTTCTATTTTTTTTTATTCTCCATTACAACATTACCAAGTTCTATTCCAATTTTTGTACCAGCTGCCGTAGCTAATGCAGTAGCTCCTACTGCTCCAATTCTAGGTGCAGGCGCCATACCACTTGTATGTTTGAAAGCTTCAGATGCTACTTTACCTGCTGCTGCACCGATACCTAAATTAGGTGCAATATCTTTTACTCCTACCATAAGTAAATCATTACCTTTTTCCATGACATTATCAAGAACATCTTTTTTAACTTTAAAACTATAATATTCTTCATTTTTATCATCTATATTAGATATTACTCGTGCAAGATCTTTATTTTTAAGACTTTCCTCTTCATTTTTAATTATTTCTTCATTATTATTTTCATCATCACTTTCAGATTCACTATCACAAAATACTGTATTAAATATAGAAACATCAAATAAATATAAAATCAAAGCAATTAAAGCTAAAATACTATTAATAAAAACAAATTTTTGTAGAATTTTAATAAATTTATTATTAGAAAGTTTAAATTTATCAGAAATAAACATAGATATAGCAAAAGAAAATATAGAAAATATAAATATTTGGAAAGTATTAAATATTTTAAAATCCCACATAATTAAATAAAATATAATACCTAAAAAAGTATATGAAATAATATTAATTACCATATTATTTTTATTATTTTTTTCACTTTTAGCGCGCCAGCAAAGAGGGTTGCAAAGGTTAGAGAAGAAACTATTATTTATAAGTATACTAACGAAGTCCTTGCAATTATTAATTATAGAGGCAAAATTTCTTTTAAAAAATCTTATTATTATTATTATTATTGTTGTAGCTATTTTAAATAAATAATCAAATTTAGAGTCCACCAAGTGTCCAATATTTATATTTAACTCCTATATAAATTAGATTAACTTCAAATTTATATCAAATAAATTATTATACAAGGATGTACAACAAATAGGGATTTTCTTCCTATCGTGCCAGTCAATAATAGAAGAAATTAAGGAACATTATTGTTTAGTTCATTTAATTAGATTAAATTATAACTCCTAAAATATTCTAGTCAAGAACCCCGCGATTCTGACTCCCTTCAGTACCTTCATTAAAAATTACATATAATCATATTATAAATATGGTAATTCTTATCTCACTAAAATACACTAAATATAACAGCTTAACGTGATTACCATAAGCTTTAAATTAATAATTATATAATAGTGATAATAAGAAACACTTAAGAGGACCCAACCTTAACCAGACGTTAACTTGCTTAAAGGAATAATTTCGGCGAGGTGCTAGCACGCCTAAAAAATTTGAGATTATGACTCTCACCTACTAAGATAAAGAAAACCATAATTAAGGTTAGTAAAGACTTAAATTTATGTGAAAAAGAGATTTCTCTCTCTATTAAAGTAACACAAAATTAAAAGAGATAATGTTATATATTTTCATATCCTCTTCTTTTAAATTAAACAATTTTCAAAAAAAATTAAACAATAATCCCCCTAATCCAAGACAATAAATAACAAATATACTATAAATGCCCAACAATTGTAACTATAAAAATAAAAGGAAAGATCAAAAAGGTGTACTAAAGATAACCATGTATGATGTTAACAAACAAAACAAAAAACAAAAACAAAAAATATAGCATAATAAAAAAATCAGCCCCAAAATACCACAAACTATCAGAGCCGTTTTAACCAGATATCAGTAGGCAAAATTCAATAAACTAAAATAAAGGACCTTTGATAGACAAAAGGTGGTTACTAACTACATTCTATTGAAACTATTATTGTTTTCAATAGTTAAATACATAATATATTAACGACAAAAATTTGTTAAAAATATTATTTCGATTAATGATCAAATTTCTACCCCCATATAATAAAAATTTTTTTAAATAGTTGTTGACTAATAAATATAGATATAGATAGATTTAGTTAGTATCAGTTTTATTTAATTTATTAAAATAAATTTAAAATAATTATAAAAGAGATATACATATATAATATAAAAAAATAAAAGTATAAAGTATAATAATAAAATAATATATTTTACGGTGGATGACAAATTGGCCAGTCGCTCCTTTTGGGTGGGAGACATATTGCGCGTTCAAATCGCGCCTACCGTGTTAAAGATTTTGATACTTTTATTAGCTTTTAATTGATTTCTCCATTTAAATAAAAAATAAATTAAATAATAAAATAAATAAATAAATTAAATAATAAAATAAATAATAAAATAAATTAAATTATTTTATATCTGATAGTTATTAGTGATAATATTGTATATTAAAAAATCACCTGAATAATATAGCTTTTATTTAGAAAATAGGTAGTTTAAATTTAAGATAGGTAAAGTTAAAGATAGTAACCATTTTTTATTTTTTGAAAAATATATATAATAATTTATTTAATTTATTAAATTACAAAATTAAAGGTTTTATGGCTGAGTGGTTTAAGCGAGGTACTGTTAATACTTTTTACAGAGGTTCAAATCCTCTTAAGACCTTAAATTTATTAAAATCTGATTTATCCTACAGATTTTATTAAAATTAAAAATAATGTAAAAAAATACATAACCATTTTCTTAATTAAATTATAAAAGGAGATAATAATAATTAAAAAAATATAAAAATAGCGAATATGTTGAAATTTGGTAAACAATCTTCTCTTAAGCAGAAGTGGGAGGTATCCCTTAAGAGTTCAAGTCTCTTTGTTCGTAGTCGTGTTTCAAAGATAGTGTTAATATATATATTTATTATAATTTTTTTATTTAAATAATATTAATTATATTATAATAAATATATTAAAGCGAGATAGTGTAATGGTAGCACAATAGCCTCATGACCTGTTAGTTTGGGTTCAAATCCTAATTTCGCTAAAATAAATAAAATAATAAAAAAAATTTAAATAAAATAAAAAGATAAAGAATTTAATTAATTAATTTAATATAATATAACATAATAAATAATAATATAATTAATTATAAAATAAATCAAATAAAAAAAAAAATTTTTTTTATAATTTTATATATATCTGTATAAAAATTTATAATTTACGATTGGAGATGTAAATTATTTTAATATTAAAATAGCTAATATAGAGTCTGATTAACTTAATTAATTAAATAAATCATAAATCAATGAAAAAAAAATACTTTATTATTGTATATAATAGAATTAAAGAATTAATAATTAATAATCGGTTAAATTTTTATAATAAATTATTTAATTTAAAAATTTTAATGATTTTAGGTTTTTTACTTATAAGTTTTTAATTAAATTAATTTTCAAAATAAATCTTTATGTATTATTGGTTTAATCGTCTCTTTTTTTAATCATAGGTTTAATTAGTAAATATGTGTTATATAATTTAATTTTTCTGAAAATTTTATTGTTAGAATATAATATTAAGAAAAAAATTTTTTTTTATTATAAAATTTATACATTTTTATTATTTTTTCTAGTGGTTATTATTTATTTTTTTAATTAGATATAAGTCCATCTATTTTATATGCAGAAACTACTGATGATAATAATGATAAATTAACTAATAACAAGAAATAAATATTTAATATTAATAGTAGTACTGATGGTCAAAAAATAAAGAATATAAAATTTATAAAAATATAAAAATTTTTAGATAGTGCTATTGATATTTTTGGAGGGGCAACTAAAACAGTTATAAAATGGGTTGGTTCCTAATGTTGGAGATGGTGGTGCTGCAGGTACTATAGGGGCAGCTGCATTTAATCTGTCATCAGGGTTCCCACAATACAACGAGCTGCTTTTGTTGGAGCAAACCACTTTTTTTTGATGCAACCAAAATAGAGTTAGAATGTGAATGGCTCTGTAAATAAGAATTTAAATTTTAAGTAAGCTATTAAAAATTCATAACATGCTGATGTTAATATAGATATAAATTTAATTCTATTACAACTCCATTTGAAAATATTTTTATTAATAGTATAGTCTATTGGAGTAGAGTTAATTTGTTAAAAACAAACAGTCCTTTAGAAGTATAAATAGAATTCTCAATTTAAAATTTAAATATTTTTTTTGTATTATTAATATTTTGTGATTATGTTTTGTAATTCTTAATCACAAAAATAGTTTTATATTAAGATCCATTTTTATAATTTATTTCATGTTTAAAAATATACATATAATAATATTAATCATTAATAAAATTTTATTTTAAATAAGAGTTTTGAATTTATTTTTAATAGATTTATAATGTTTATTTTTTTAACACCCTATTAATAGTTTAAATTTTAGGATATTTTAATCAGTGGTAAACTATTTTTTAATTTATATAGTTATGTCACTGTCACTGTATAGAATCAAAATTAGAAAAAGAATTTTAAAAATTTTTTAATTTCCTATTAATTCTAATATAAAATAATATAAAATTATAGAATATCATAAAAATTTAAATTTAAAAATATATATAATTAATCACCTTATTTAATATAATTAAATAATTAAAAAAAAAAAAAACAAAAATATAAAAAAATTAATAAAAAAACAAAAAAATAAAATAACGAGTATAGTTAAGTGGTATAACCTCTACCTTCCAAGTAGATATCATCAGTTCGAAACTGATTACTCGTAATTCAGAATATAAAATTTTTTATCTAAATAAATAAATTTCATAAAATATAAATAAAAAAAAATATTTTTAATATTTTAAATAAAAAGGGAAAAATATAAAATAGAAAAGCTTATAATTTAAAAGACAAATTTCTGGTGGTAATTATGTCTATAAATTAAATTAATTCAAATTATAAATTATATTAATATTAATATTAATATTAATATTAATATTTTAAAATTAAAAAAAAACTTTAATAAAACTTTATGTATTATAAAATAAACCAAAAAAAAAAAATAAAAGCAAATATTTAATTATTAATAAAAAATAAAAAAATTAAAAATAAAAACTAAATAAAAATTAAATTAAATAATTATAATATAATAAATAAATAAAAATAAATAAAAATATAAAGAAAAATATAAAAAAAAAAAAATAAAAAAAATTAAATAAATTTTTTTAATAAAATTAAATAAGTTTATAAAAGAGAGTAAGATATGATTTTTATTTCAATATTATTTTTAATAGTGGCTAAGGCCCTACCATCACTTAATAATAATTTATCATCCATTTATTTTACAAGAATATCAGCTATAATATTCATTTACGCAGGAGTTTTATCTTTTAATTCTCTTTATATTCAGTCAATTGGATCGGGTATAGGTATATATAGTGGATTATTTCATATTACACAAGTGTCTCAATTAATAGAATTCTTTTTCTTAATTATAGCTTCCTTAATATTAATAAGTTGGCCTCTAATCCAAAAACAAGAATCAAAAAATATTATAAGTTATTCAACAGAATATTCATTAATTGTATTATTTAGTACTTTAGGTTCTTCCTTATTAATCTCTAGTTCAGATTTAGTGTCGATGTATTTAAGTATAGAATTACAATCTTTTGGTTTATATGTATTATCAACATTATATAGAGATTCAGAATCCTCTACATCAGCAGGTTTAAAATATTTTTTATTAGGGGGACTATCTTCTTGTTTAATTTTACTAGGAGCTGGATTAATTTATGCTTTTACTGGTTTAACAAATTTTGAATCAATATATAGTATAATTTCCGTTTCAGGAATAAATTATATAATACAAGGATTAAGTTTAGGGTTAATAATAATAATAGTAGGATTTTTATTCAAAATAGCAGCAGCTCCTCTACATAATTGGTCTCCAGATGTCTATGATGATACTCCTACAATAGTTACTATTTGGTTAACTATTATGCCTAAAATATCAATTATTATTTTATTATTAGAATTACATACACAAATAGGTTTAATAGGAGGATTAAATTCTTTAACTATAAATACTAATGGTTATGCAGAAATCTTAAATTCAATAAATTCTTTAACAACAAATACATCAGGAATTCATTCAATATATAATATTTCTTTACTTTCTCCTTTAAATATATTAAGTGGAGAAAATAGTATTTATTTATTAAAAAATTTATTATTAATAAGTTCTTTATTATCTTTAATAATAGGTACAGTAGTAGGATTAGCTCAAACAAGAATTAAAAGATTATTAGCTTATAGTACTATATCTCATATTGGATTTATTTTATTAGCTTTAGCTATTAATACTGAACAATCTATAGATTCTCTTCTATTTTATATTATTCAATATTCAATAACTAATTTGAATATATTTTTAATAATAATAGCTTTAAGTTATGTAATTAATCATTCTATAAAATATAAAGGAGAATTAGAAAATCAAATTAAATTATTTCAAACAAATTCAAATATGATAAAAGATATAAGATATATCTCTGAACTTAAAGGTCAATTTTTCTTAAATCCTTTATTAAGTTTAAGTTTATCAATTTGTTTATTTTCTATGGCAGGAATACCTCCACTAATAGGATTTTTTTCTAAACAGTTTGTATTATATTCAGCAGTGCAAAGTGGATATAATTTTATAGCTTTAGTAGCAATAATAGTAAGTGTAATTAGTGCCTCATATTATTTAAAAATAATTAGAGTTCTTCATACTGAAACATTAGAATCTAATGAAATTATAGAAGAAAAAGCAAAAGAAAAATATTATAGTCTATTTTTAGAAAATAGTAATGATTACCCATTAAATAAATTAGAGAATACTGGTACAATATTAACAAATTTCCATAGTTTTTTAATATCTAGTTTAACATTATCAATATTATTCTTTATTTTAAAACCATCTTTAATCTTAAATAGTACACAATTGCTATCTTTATCTTTATTTAATTTTTAATGAATAATCTATTTTTTCTTTTTATTTTTGTACCTTTATTAGCTTTTATTTTGTTAGCTTTAAATCTTTTATTAGCTACTCATAAACCAGATGAATCTAAAGTTTCAGCTTATGAATGTGGTTTCCAAACTATACCTGGTCAAACTAGATCTACTTTTCAAATTCAATTTTATGTTATTGCTATGTTATTCTTAATTTTTGATCTTGAAATTTTACTTTTATTTCCTATCGCTGTTACTCTTTACCAAGTAAGTACTTTTGGTTTCTCAATTGCACTTATATTCTTTTTTGTTTTAACTATAGGATTTGTATTAGAAATTGGAGCAGGTGCTATAAAATTGACAAATTCTAATAATTTATTTAATTATCAAAACGAAATTGATAAATAAACCCCAATCCCTTATTACTTATATTTCCTAAAAACAAAGAAACAAAAATAAAAAAGAAAAAATATAAGAGTGCTACAATTAATTAAAGGGTTAGATAATATTCTACCTTATTAATTAAGGATAAATTTATTCCTTGGAGAGAGACTACTAAAACTAAAAAATATTTAAGCTTTTTAGATTATAATTTAATCTACTTTAAAAGGAAATGAAAACAAATAATTAGAAAATAAATATTTATTACAATTATTATGCCCATTAACAGGTTATAAGAATTTAAATAATGAATTATTGACTCCTCAATCTTTAAAAGAGGACAAACTTATAGAATAAAAATGCAAGTTCAGTTAAAGGAATAGTGAAAAATATAAAGATTTTTGGAGATACACTTTTTTTTTTTACAAATTAAAGATTTGAAACCTATTTTTATCTTTTATTTTTGTTTCTTTGTTTTGTTTTCTTTGTTTTGTTGTTTTTCTTAATATAAATAAGAAGTTTACCTTTATCTCTCAAAGCGCTCTAACCGCTACTATGGATTTTGGTTTTTGGTTTTTAAATCCGTTCTGTCAAGAACAGGGTGGTATTGATAATGATTATAGTTAAATAGGTTATAATATATGCTTTGCAAAGCATAAAATTTTCAATTCTGTTTAATCATATAAGGGGATAGATAAAGCTAATGAAATGTTAATATAAATTCTTTCCTTTAATTTAAAAAAATTTTTTTTAGTGGTTTTAGCTTATTTTTGAGATACAAAATTAAGGATAAAATATTTTATTCTTAAAATTTATTTAATTAATTTAAAATTTTAAATAAAATAAAAATAAAAATAAAAATAAAAATAAAAATAAATATAAATATAAAAATAATAATAAATATAAATATAAATATAAATATTATTATATATTTAAATATAAATATAAATATAAATATAATTATAGATATAAATATAAATATAAATATAAAAATATTTTTACTGTAAATATAATAAGACTGAATACAGGTTTACTGTAATTTAAGAAATGGTTAGTCTAAATTTTTATCTAATTTTTATTCAGTCTTGGATACTAGGATTATAAGAATATCCAAAGCCATAGCTAATTTAATATATACTATTAAAAACCAAACTAAACAAAATAAAAAAAATTTTTTTTTTACCAAAATAATACAACAAAAATAAGATTTAAATTATAAAATTGATAAATATCGATTGTAACAATATAAACCCTAATAAACATGTAGATTAATTAATAATATAATAATTAAGGAATAGAATTAACATCTTTAGCTGAATTGGTAAAGCATTTGCCTTCGAAGCAATAGTTTATTGGTTCGAGTCCAATAAGATGTCTAATATAAAACTAAAATTCCAAAATCTTACATATATAAATCATTCATATTTTTATGTTCTTTTAAAGATCTTTTCTTTATAAAGATACAGAGTGTTTAGTGACTGGAATTCATAAAACAAAAAAAAAAAAAAAAAAAAAAAAAAAAAAAAAAAAAAAAAAAAAAAAAAAAAAAAAAAAAAAAAAAAAAAAAAAAAATATTTTTATATTTATATTTATATTTATAATTATAATTATATTTATATTTATATTTATTTTTATTATTATATTAAAAAGATTTAAAATTTAGTTAATTTTTTTTAACTGAGTTGACCAGACTCGAACTGATATAAGCCATTACCAAAAAATGGTGTTTTTCCAAATTAAACTACAACTCAAAGGAAATAGTCTCTACTATAATTTATCTCATTAACTATTATTATTACATTGTTTACTAACCTATTAATCTTAAATTATACCTGTGATTGTAATAAAAAAATTTTTTTTTTTACTTTATTTTTATTTTACTTTAATAATATTAAATTAGCCGAAAACTGGACTTGAACCAATATTTAAATCTTACAAGGAATTTGTTTTACCAATTAAACTATATCGGCCCTTATTTTGGTTTTTGTTTGGTTTTTGGTTTTTGTTTTTATTTTTGTTTTGTTTTTGTTTTTTTAATTTAATAGCCATTATCAAACCATTAAATCCCAAATATCTGCAATTTGGAAAAATAATGTCTCTCTCATTTAGTGGTTTCTATCATAAATCTCTGTTATAAAACCTTTTACTTATTCAAATCTATATAGGGTTATTTACTACTAAACTTTGTGGATATAATTAACAATCCATAGTTTAATTTAATTTAATTTAATTTATTTTATTTTCTATATCAAGATTTAGTTAATAGTTAATAACTTAGACCTTAAATTTAAATTGTTAAAATAAGAATTATTTGTTTTTTTGTTTTTTGTTTTTGTTTTTGTTTTTGTTTTTTGCCTCGGGAGAGAATTGAACTCCCATCTCAATTTCTTCAGAATCACGCTTTGACCACTAAGCAACCGAGGCTTTATTATATTTTAAAACCATAAATCCAATTTAATTTAAAATTTTAATTATATTCTATTTAAAACTTGAAGTGTTGTCAATATCAGTAAAAGGGTTTCCATATCTATTCTATACTTTAGATTATTAAACTTTTTTAATATTCTAGGAAATATTTCACTATATCTTTCTTTTCTATCTCTAATTAAAAAAACAAAAACAAAAAAAAGAAAGTTATATAAAATTTTGTATACAATCCTTTGAGTTTATACTTATATTAAATTAAAAATATTTATTTTTATATTATATTTATACTTATATTAAATTAAAAATATTATTTAATATAAATCAATTTTCTTTTTGTTTTTGTTTTTTTTTTTTTGGTTTTGCTTGTTTTTGTCTTTTTTTCTTTATATTAATATTATATTATTTTTGTTAGCCTGTATAAATTAAAAATATTAAGTAAAAAATTATAGGATAAGATATAAATAGTCCAATAAATTTAAAAGGTCATTCTTATATATTATCTAACCTAAAGGAGATTAGATTTATAGAAAGAATATTACCCATTATTAAATTATCTTATATTATTCTAAATTAAAACACCTTAAATTAGGGTTATTAATATAAAGAAAAATTTTATTTACAGTGGTCTTGACAAAGTAAATAAAAATTAAAGAGTTTATAAAAATAGTCAAATAAAATATAAATATAAAATTAAAGAATAATCTGTAAAATTTTAAAAATTATAATGGAGAAAGATAGATTTGAACTATCATATTTGTAATGCAAATACAACTGATTACCATTATCAGATTCCCCCTTTTTTATTTAATATTAAATATATATTCTATTTATTTAATTTAAAATATAAAAAACAAAAAACAAAAACAAAAAAATAAAGTAACAACCTATAACATCAAGTTTCTTTATAAATTAGTACCGCTAAACTAAATATTTTACAATATATTCATTTGCAGCCTATCTAGAAATGTTCTATTTCTTAATTAATGACTAATTATTATCTTGTTTTATATTCTCTTATCAAGTCTATATTTAAGGTAATAATCATTCATTTTTTAGTATCTAGGGGTTAGATTCTTGCTTTATAGACATTCAGCACTTATCTATTATGTTTGTGGCTACCCAACTATGCCTTCCGAGTTGTTACCCTTTTTTTCTTAATAATTTAATTTTTTTAAACCATTAAGAGTAAACTTTAAAAAGTTTAAAAAAGGACTTTCCCCATTTTTCTTTACTTTTGTCTTCAAGATACTTTGAGTCCCTTACAATAAAGTACAAACAATTGGTACACTAGAGAAACACAGCCTATTGATCCTTTCGTACTAGAAGGTCTGCCCCTTTTTACTACTTGTTCCTCCAGAAGATAGGGACCATACTGACTCCTTTTATTGTTAACGCAGATCCTTAAGATGCTGCTTCTAGATATTTATATCTAGTTCGGACTATATCTTATCCTAGCCTTTTCTACACTCCTCCGGAATCACGGCGATTGGTGATTGAGGGTGGTCCCTAAAAAAAAACAAGGGAGAAGGCTATTTGGATGGAAACGCATAGTCTCTGAGGATACTACTCAGTTATAACTGTAAGGATCTTAATTTTAATAAATTTAATTTCCTTCTACTAATATATATACTTTTGGTTTCCTGCTGATTGCCCAATCTCATAGGATTATTACTGTGCCTTAGTTTATAAGGGGGAGTACCTAGAGCTTTAGAGGTTTCCAGCATACAGTTTCCTTTGACGACGCAAGTCAGTGTATCTTCTGATATTTTTGAGGGTTGGATTAGTATTATGAAATTGCACTGCTCACATATAAATTTTATTTTTTGTTAACCATACCTTCGGTCTAAGATCTTTCTGACCCTTAGCTTTGTCGGCGAAGGATTTTAGATTAAAGACTCGTACTACAGAGTTTATAGAGTACCTTATTTTAATTTGCTCTATACGATTAAGAAGAGCACTAAGAAAAATAGGATATTTAATAATGCTAAGGGCATTGTGAAGTCTGAAGACTTAAAGTAAATTCGTTTATTTACTAAGACTATTGATTTATTTGTTGGATTCATTGTTTTCATTATAAATTTATTGTTTTAACTTTTTTTAATTAAAAATTATGTGTGCCCGAAGGCATCCTTCCCTCCTCTTTATGATTCGTAGCAGTTTTTAAATGGTACTACTTATGAATCAGTCATTTGGAGGGGAGTGCTGCAAATACAAAATACGTTTAAAATGGATAATTATTGGTCTAGCTTTTATATTCTACGTCGTATTAACAATTTTGTTATCACTTAGTATTTTATCCTAAGTATCTTACTTTTTCAAGTAAGTTCAGACTATGTCATCAACCATAATTTATTTTTTATTATGATTGCCGGATGTTCGTGTTAGGTTTATTGTTAGTGATACTCACCTATTAGTCGTTGAACCTTCAAGATCTTTATATAATTAAAAAAGACATTACCTTTATAATTATTTCACTAAATCAAGCTCGGCTGCAAATTGACTTTTCTTACTGGTATTAAAGTGTTCCTTGCAATTTCTCCGGTTTTCTTCTATTTACTAATAAATAAAATAGATAAGGGGCTTTTTAAAAATTAAAAAGAAAAAGTATTTTATAAACCTATTCTATAATTCATAGAAGAATGAAAATATTCACTTACAATATCTCTCAATAAAGTTAAATTTTTGGCTCCTATAGTTAAGATCCATTGGTTATTTCGATCATGTAATACTCCAGTATATATATTAAACTTATCATTAATAGCTAAAGCTAATCTTTCAACTTCTTCTTTTTTATAACTATTAGTATAGATTCTAACTCTATTTCTACCCTTATCAAAATTACCATCTGTCATAATTAAATATGCTAAAACGATAGCATCCATATGTTCAAATATATTTTTAGGTATTATTTTTACATATTTATTTAAATCTTCGTTGAATTCATAAAACAAATTAAAGTATGGTACAAATATTGGTAAACTTTTTGTTTTCAGTCTATAATTAGTATAATTCTTAGTTTTACCTTTAATTTCTAAGGCTTTAACAGGATTACTCATTAATTCTTTAAATAAGTCTCCTAAGTATAAAGCAAATAACTCATATTTTTGACCGAAGCTAATTTCAAATCTAACATTTGAAGTGGGTGATGATCTATATAAACTACCGTCTCCTAACATAATTCCAATAAAAACAGAATTAAGTTCTATTGGTAAGTGTGTTCCTATATTTTCTTCAGTATTTATAATACTGGAATTATATAAATTTATTTTAGTTATTTTCATACTTTTATTTTTTTAATTTTAGAGTTTAAACCCAACTCACGTACCCTTTTAATCGGCGAACAGCCGAACCCTTCCAAGCTTCTTCCCCCGGAGGATAGGATGAGTCGACATCGAGGTGCCAATCCGCGGAGACAATGTGTACTCTCGTCCGCGATCAGCCTGTTATCCCTAGCGTAACTTTTATTAATTGATCCCCGTCTATCCCATATTATAGCGAGGGGTCACTATGCCCTACTTACGTATCTGTGTGACTTTTAGGTCTTTCAGTTAAGCATGCTTACCGCCATTGAACTCTGCGCAACCCTTCACTGGTTGATTGATCTCCATTCAATTTCTAGCTATACCTTATAAAATTTTTATTGTATTATTATTTTTAGCCAAACTCTTGTCCCTTACTGCTTTGTTAAACATAGCCTTTCCTCAAATATTATTCCTCTAAATTATTTGTAAAAACTTAAAGTTATTTGAGGTAGTAAGGGGTCACTAACTTACCAGCAGCCATTGAATGGCTAAAGCTTTCACTCTTCTATTAAAACTAGACTAATTATCCAAATTAAAATAAAAAAAGAAAACAACCCTCAAGCTAAAGGCAAAGGATACCGAAAAGTAGCTAAAGAGAAAGTTTTTATTTTATTTTTTAATTAATAAAAAATGATATTTTCTACTTAATATCTTATTATTCATTATAATTTTTGTTAGTTAAAATAAATATTAAAATAGATTTAATTTTAAAATAAAGATGTTGGTAGTTATCTTATCTATTAATTCTTACTTTTCTCTTTTTAGATAAACTTTAATATTAAAAAGAAAGAGAACAAGTTATTTGTTTTAAACTCAAATCAAGAAAAATTGTCTTAAAGATCAAAATTCAAAAATTAATTAAAATTATAAATCTTTTTTAAGCAATTACTCTTATCTTGAGAATTTCGGTGTAAAACCTAATATATTTAGTAAATATTTGGATGTACTTTGCTACTCTATTAAAGACGACCGCCCCAGTCAAACTGCCAATTAGTCAACTCTCCCTTTTTTTTTTAATTGTAAGGTAAACATAAACCCAACCTTAATTTTAAGGTTTCCAATATTTGTCTCTCGACTTCCCTATTTACTATTAACTAAGATTGTTCTAGATTCATGTGATAACTAACTACAGTAAAGCTGCATAGGGTCTTCCCGTCCCCCTGGAGGTAACACGCATCTGCACGTGTAATTCAATTTCACTGAGCAAGTTGTAGAGACAGTGAGGCCATCGTTACATTATTGATACCGGACCACATTTAATGGCCAACTGATTTTGCTACCTTAGGATCCTCATAGTTAAGCTTAACAAAAAAAAATATAAAAAAACGTATTTAAGATCCTAAATATAAATAAATAAAAGCACCTTTAAGATCTACATCCCACATACCATCTAGTTAATTCTTAACTTTAAAAGGTTTTGGATCTTAAAGGGGTTAAACAAAACAAAAGAAACAAAACCTTTGAGGAACACCAAATAACCAAGCTAAATGATTATCTACAAGAAAATTTAAAGAGATAATAGATTATAGAGCAAATTATATCTTAATTATTATCTTTAAGACTAATTAAAAAACTTTCTTTTACTAAACCAGAAGTGTCTTGCTTTATTACACTAAATACTTTTTTATTTTTAATATAGGTACGTAAAGTAACACGAGTAACATTTAGAGAAGTTGCTGCATCGCTTATAGAAATATACTCTGTTGAGATATTGGTTTTTATGTTTCTGACTACAACTATTTTACCTTCTATTTGTTTTCTAGTTTTTGTTTGTAAAGTTTCAGTAATTTTTAAAGAATCAAGTTTCCTTTCTGCCCACACTTCTCTCATTTTTTGCATAGCTTCTTCAGAGTGGGATTTTGCCATTTGAATCTCTCTTAATCTTTCTATAGTTTCTGGGGTATGGTTATACCCTAAAAGATTTTTTCTACCTTTCATTTTAGCTCGTGTTTCTTCTGTGTGTTTATAACCCAAAATAGATTCAGCTTTAGCTAAAACATTATAACTAAAATCAAAATTATCCAAATAATATTGCTCCCTTTGAATTACTTCATCCGGTTGACAGTATTCAATTATGTCAAAAATAAAATTTTCGTGTCCGTATTTTAAAATTGCTTTATAAATAGGCATATTTCCATCTTCCAACCCTTTTAAATCATAATATGTAGATAGCCTTCGTTTAGCATTTGCTGTACTTCCTAAATACTCTTTTCCATTTCTTTGGTTAGTCCATCGATATACAAATGATTTATCCTTATTTTCTTGGTAGATTAAGCTTTTGCTTTCTTTTGCATTAATGTATCTTACCACAGGAGTTAGAGTCAAATTAGGTAACCCTCTAGATAGATTTCTTGTAAAAATAATATTTATATTTACAAGACTCCATTTAATAAATTTGCCTTTATGGCTTTGGTTTAAAATAAAAATTGTTTTTGTAGCTTTAATAATTTATAAATTTTAGGTTTTGTAGGTTATTTCTCATTTCACTATTTTAACTAAGGTTAGGGTGCTAGCCTTCTTAGTGACCAGGATATCTACTACCGAGTTAAACCAATAAACTCTCTAGTTACTCAAATAATAACCAAAAGGATACTAACCTGAGAGACCATTCCTTTCTTGATCTTATATATTTTTTTTTTTTAGACTATTTCTTTTTACTTCACGTATAGTCGTTGAGGTTCTACCTGTTATAAATTCAACATAAGTATTACCTGCTAATTGCCTTTTTAGTAGTTCTCAACTTAAATTGTCACTGTATAAATATAAGATTTTCATTATATACTCCACTAGTATTAAGTTAAAAAAGGGTTTCTAGCATACAGTGAATAGTGTAATTACTACTCTCCTTCATTTTTATAGAGAAAAAATAGTAAAACACGCGGCCTTAACTCGACCGCTATTAACCAGATTTTCGATTAGTTACAGTTACCCATAACCGCTCTTATATTAATGGCATCGGGCAAATTTCACACAGTATACTATCATATTAATGATTGCACTGTGTTGTGTTTTTAGTAAACAGTCGGGGCCTCCGATTTTGTGCCACCACCTTATATAATTAATTTTACAATCCGGAGTATTAAAATTATATTTGTGGTCCCTCTTTTTGTCAAACTTATGAGGTTAATTTGCCGAGTTCCTTAACAACTTTTAGCTCTACGCCTTAGTATTCTCTACCTACAAACCTGTGTCGGTTTAGGGTACGGTAGTAAAATAGATTACATTTAAAAAATTTTTAGTAAATATTTTTTAAAATAAAAAAATATTACTTCTAAACAACAAGATCGTTAGATACAACTTTTTGTTTTTTGTTCATGATTTTTTAACTTTTTCTTAAAACCCTATTTAAATTTTTAATGAAAAATATTAAAGTTATATTGAAATTTATTATAGTTTTATCAAAAAAAAGTTATAGTAACTTAATATAGTTAATAGTTAAGTTAAAAATAACATATAAAAATAATATAAACTAAACATAAAAAAAAAGATATCATTCAATCTATTTTGGTTATAGAAATTATAATTTAAAATAAATAATGTCCTAAATTTAGTTAAAATTACTTTCAATTTTTGTAAGAAACCGGATAGTCTCTTAGTATTTTTGGGTTTTTCTTTTTTTTTTTTCTGATTTAATTAACTAAATTTTATTATTTTTCCTAGATAGAATAATTCTTAACTGTCACTCTTGAACAAAAAAAAAAACAAAAAAGAGTAACAGATCTTGGTATTAAATAACTAATAAACTCAAAATAGGGAGAGGCAAAATCTATAATTATCAATAAATGACAACTTTACTAGACTTTGATAAATTATATAATAAATCTTTCAACTATCTAATTACAAAAATCAAATACCCAAATAAAATTTTAGTGTAAGAATTTTATAATAATCCTTGATAATATAATAAATATAATTGAAAAAACCCCAATTTAATCATAAATCATGACTATACTCTAAATTATTTTAACAAATAAATTAGAAATAGATCTCTTTAACAAGATCCTATATAGATTTGTAAAGTTATATTAGCACTACAAAATTCCAACTATAATAAAACATATAATAAAATTTGCAGAGATTAATATTTAAAATAACCTTTAACTTTTATTTTTTTTTAATAATTATGATAACTAATAGTTGTCTGGCACGTTTTGCCAAATTTAATAAATATAAAATAAAGTAATAAAAAATTTAACCTATAATTCACATTCTTAATCTAAAAAGAAAATAAAAAATTTTTCCAAATTCTATATCTTTATTTCTATTAGAATATTATTAAATATGATAACTAAAGAAAAATTAATGATAATAAATTATCTAAATTTATTTTCAAAGACTATTAATCTAATAAATAAATAAAAATTTTTTTTTACAAATTAATCTAATACTATCTAAACACTATTAGAGATATTTTATAGAATTAGAAATAATAATTTTATTTTTAATTTAGAGATATTAAAAAAAGAGAATTTTATCTTAAAATAAATTACTTATAATATTATTTTCTTGGACCATTAATTAAAATTAATGGACTTTCTATTATATACTCATCAGCCAAAACTTTGGTTTTGGTCCTTAGAGGCCGCATTCAAACAAAACGGATTAACCTTTCCAATTTGCAACCCTTTTGTATTCGGCGAGAAGTATTATAACTTCTTTTTACGTTACTCATGTCAGCATTCTCTCTTCAGTAACCTAAAAAACAATGAAACACTGTTTTATTATTAGTTTGACTGAATGTTCTACTACCTAGATTAAGAATAAAATCATAAGAGAATAAATATAAAATATAAATATAAATATAAATATAAATATATAAATATAAATATAAAAATAAATATAAATATAAATTAAAAAAAATAATAATTTTATTCAAAACCAACACGATATCGGTTGATTGTTTAAGACCCGTTAAATTTTCGGTGCTACTATCTAGACTGCTGATGCGTTGTTACATACGATCATTATAAGTAGCGACTACCAGGCTCACTTCACAGCTGTATCCGATATTGCTACATCCTTAATTTCACTTAACAATCATTTGGGACCTTGATCAGTGTTCTCGGCTGTTTCCGTCTTGACTACCCAACTTAGCATGAGTAGTCTGAATATCTACCATCAATTTATGTAATTCCGAGATTCGCTTCCAAAGGTAAGATTTTCGAGGTCCCCACAACCTAAACGCCTAAAAGATTTGAAGTAATTAAAATAATCACAACTCTTAAACTTGTTGGGAATTGCCTTGCTGTACCTCCATAAATTTTGTGTAGACATCATACTTAAATATGTTTCGGTAGAAAACCAGCTAGCACCAGGTCAGATTGGCATTTCACCGCTTACCAAGACTCATCGGAGAATTATGCAACATTCACCCGTTCGATCCATTATAATCTGGTCTTGGTAAGATCACCTGGCTTCGGGTCTAATAGAAGTAACTTATCCATCACTATATTTATTAATATTATTATTTATAATATTATTATAGTCCAGTCGCTTTCGCTAGGGCTTTAAACCTTGCTACTCCTATTAACTTGCTGCATTTAATACCAATATTTTCATATTGGATTAGACTATACCTTCAACTCAATAATATGTTAGGTAAATTATTAATGTAAAAATTAATAAAAAAAGGGGGGATGGGTTAACTATTAATTTAAATCAAATTTATAATAAAAATGATCGATTAAATAAGGTTTAACTAATTCTAGTAATATATCCTTAGAACTACTAAATACGTACAATCTATAACCATTAGTATGTTTATGGATTCCACAATCTAAATTAAATCGAATTTTGAGTATTAAACTTAATTTATAATTATCATCTAAAGTATAAGATTCAGTACAAAAATAAAACCCCTTAGCTGATTTATAACCATCATCCATTGCCCAATAGGCTAAACTTCTAGGTGTGATTATTTCTTCTAAAATCAAAGGTATAAATTTTGTACCAGATTCATCATAAAAATAATTCCTAAATTGATTAAAACAAGGTAGACTAAGGGTCCAAAATTAAATAGAAATATTTAATTCTTTTTTACCCGGTCTCTTGTCTCTAGAAGAAGTTACTTTGGGATCAGAATTACAATAGTCTTTAAATATAGAATATAAATGATCAATATATACTTTATTTTTTACTGATTGTTTAAATTGTAATCTGGTATTAGAATTAGGATTTCTTTTTTCAGCAAATAAGTCACCTAACATAAGACCAATGATGAATTCTTTTAATTCAGCATTAAGTTCTAAATCATATTTAGCAGATGTTCTATAAGATTTAACTAACATAAAGTTTATATTATTTTTCATGTTTTTATTTTATTTATTAGCGTCTAACAATCTCTGCCTTTACATTCTAGTAATGCCTCTTTCTATATTAAATTAAATTGGTAAAACTAGAATTATTTTAAGGGGATCATAGCAGAGATCAAATGATAGACCTTTATTCCTTAAAATTTTTAACCTTATAATAATAGAACACTATTAAGAAATAAAAATAACTACTAAAAAGTAGTCAAAATAAAGAACCTTAATAGATTTGAATTTTTTTCTTCATTTTACACTAATTTTGAAACAAAAAATATAATTAGACACTACCTAGTTTGCAAGTAAACAACTTTTTTTTTTAATTTTATTTTTTTTTTACCATTTAAATAATATTACCATAATTTATTGGAATATTTGAGTGCTGACATATTACCAATTTTATTCGCATTTGCGAGCAATCAGTCCGGTGGTTTGCCACCAAGTCGTTACAGGGCTAATAAAAAGAGTAAATTTATACATGAAAATAAACTTACTTAGTAAAGATATTATTTACTTATTCCTACGATTTACAGCTTCCCACGGTATTTCCATAGATATTTGTATCCTTAGGAGTCCACCGTTAGCATTATTTGTCGGCTTAGCCTATGAATAATACCGACCTGTTAAGGTCATGAGTCAGTAATTTAAAGAATTTCTCAATTCTTTTGGGCAAGCAATTCACCCATTATGCAAAAGGTACGCCGTCATTCATAAATCTTTTTGTTAAAGTAGAATTTCGACTGCTTATAGAGTTACTAATTCATGATCTATTTCATCGATTCATTTCTAAATTATTTATTCCTATTTTTTTAAATACAATTTATTTTAAAAAAATCCAATTAAGGAGTTTAAAATTATCTGTAATAAATAAAATATTAAAAATAAAAAATTAAAAATTCACTTTTTGTATACCACTCGCTTTTCAAACTTTTCCTTTACAGTACTTATTCACTATCGCTAAATTTATAATACTTAGCCTTAGAGGATGGTTCCCCTATATTCCGACAAGTTTTCTCTCATCGTACTTTATATTAGAATAATGATTAGAGACAATAAAGATTTTTATTAGACATTTAAAAAATATAATTTAAATTAAATTTTTAATTTCTATTAAAATATTTTTATATAAACTCATTTATTCTTTTAATTAATTTATAAATCTACAGGACTTAAAGTAATTGATACCTTCTTTAGAGCAAAGATTTGTTTTATTTTCTTATTTGGATTAGATACCAATTAAAATTTTAAAACAAAAATTATTGCTAACTAATACATAAATAATTTTAAGTAATTTCAATTGATAAATCAAAAGATCCCCTTTTTAATAAATATGTTAAAGTTATTCAATTTATAATATTAATTTAGGCTAATCCGATTTCACTCACCATTACTTTCGGAGTCTCGGTTGATTTCCTTTCCTTTCCCTAATAAAATGTTTTACTTCAGGAAGTAAATTTTAAACAAGGTTTACCTTAGGATCGCTTTTTTTCAATCAGAAAATAAATTAATATTTCTTGAAGCTTTTGGTTTATTACCTCCTTTTTTATAAATTTGCCTTAGTTTTCCTTAATAACCCCTTTGAATTACTTTTTATATCATATAATATATTTTTTTAAATATTTATAATATTTTAAATATTTATAATATTTTTTTATTATTTATAATTTAATTATTTTTTTATAATTAATATATATATATAATTAAATTTTTGATGTTATAACAATATTGTCATCGATACTTTTATTTTTTTTTTGTTATTTTTTTAATATCTATCCTATCTAAAAAAAAAGTTTGTTTTTATAAATCATATCAAACTAATTTATATCTTTATTTTAATTATATAGCACCATAAATTTAATTTTTTTTTGTTCTTTATTTATTAAATTAAAATGTCCTTTTAAATTTCAGTTATCTTTTATTATAAAATTTTTATTTTTTCTAGTTAAAATTTTTTTATTTTAAATATGATTTATTAGCGTTTATTTATATTTAAATTTATATATTAATACTATTAATTATAAAAATTAAAATTTAATTAGGGGCCTTTATATTAAAAAGTATATATGTATTATACTATTAATCCTTCTACCGATATTTCTTTAAATTAATAAAGGATAATCATTTATGATTTTTTTGATTGTATTTTTATAGGTACCTTTAAAGCTGAGATATCTAAATGTTTAAATATTTTCTATAGCTAGGATCATAATTTAATTTATATAAACTTTATAATTTGTTAAAAAAAAAATTTTTTTTATAAAAATAAATAAAAAAAAAAAATTAAAAATATTAAAGATTAAATGATTTTAACTTCAATAATTACATAAGGTTTAGTATTAAAGAATTTATTATTATAATAAATTAAATATCATTAAATAGAAATTACCTTTATTCTATATATTTTATATTTAATATAAATGGTTCTTTCTTTAAGAAATTTATACAATTTATCTTGTTTAAGTTCTAAGGATGAAATTTTAATTAATAAATTATTAAAATCGTTGATTTTTAGTTTTTAAACTATAATTAGTAGTGAATCCTTTTACTTTAGAGCTGATCTATTTATTATAAAGTAATCCATACACCCTAGGTGATAAAAAGATTGTTCTATCAGCAATAAATATTTTCTAATTAATTAAAATATCCTAAATAAAAATGAATTACTAAATAGTCCTCTAATGTTTATTAATATATAAACTATACTATAGTATATTACCCAATTATCGTAAAAAAAAAGTATTAAGATTATATTAATCAGAATCAGAATAAAAATTAATTCTCTAAATCTACAAAATAAATAATAGAATCATAAGAAAACTTTATGTTAAAAAGAAATCTATTCTTTTTTAAACTAAAAATACAGAAACTATTCATTAATATTTACCTAATTTTCTTAATGAATAAGATAATAATAGATAAATGAACATTATTTATTGTATTAGGGGCTGTCATAATAGCAATAAATTTAGATATTAATTTGTATATAATATTATTATGTTTAATAATAAATTTACCATATTAAAAAGGAAAAGAATAAAAAAATCATAGCTAATTTATAATGAAAGTATGCTTTATTTTTAGTATATAATTTAATTATATTTTTATTTTGAGTTAAACCTTTACTAATACCATAATAAAGAAAAACTATATTTATTATAGGTTATAGGAACATCAATATAAATATAATAAAATATAATAATAAATATAAATATAAAATAAAAATATAAATAGAAATATAACCATTAGATTAAGTTCTATAATATTAAACAAATAACTTTATAAATAATATTTATCTTATTAAAAAAATTTTTTGTAAGAAGGTATTGAACCTTATTTTACCATTGATGATTGGTATATTTAAATCTTTTAAACTATTTAATTTATCATACTCAATTAATAAGGGATTAACTCCCCTAACACTCTGAATATAAAATAGGAGAATAACTATAACAATAATTTAATACATTATACTCTTTAGCCCAATAAACTAGACTAGTAACATAGCAGCTATATATATAATAAAAAATTACATACAGTTAAATCTACATTTTTAAATTTATTAATTTTGATAGAAAGAGCAACAATAAATTAAAGATAAGCAATAGAATTAATTTATATAAGAAATTATATATTATCACAATAAATATTCATTATAAAAATATAAAGAGTTAGATTTATTATCTATAGGACCAATTAAGTAAAATAAACTATTAAAAACTAAACTATTTATAATATATTATTAAAATATAAAATATAATTTAGTCTTAGTAAACTGAATTTAATCTAAAAATATTAAAAAGTTAGGATATAGGATTTATAATTTAAATAACTTCTATTATTTTTTTTAATAATAAATAAAAATAAACATTACTTAAGTGTTATATATTTATTTATTCTATTTCTAATTAAAATTTATTAAATAAAAATAGTAATTTAAAGTTAAAATTTTCTATTCTAGATTTGTCCACAAAATTAATTTTGTTCTTAAGATATATCTTTATTTAACCTTGAACCTTCACATAAAATTTAATCTTATTTATTTAAAACATATAAAATTAAAAATTTACAGTTTTAGATATCTTAACTCTCTTTTAATTTCTAATACTTTATTTATTTTATTAATAAAAATACAAACAAATTAATTCTTTTTAAAAAGGATTGATATTATATTCACTTTCTTAATAAAATATTAATTAATAAACTAAAAATAAATACTTATAATTTCTTTTTGTTTTGTTTTTGTTTTATTTTTGTTTTTTTGTTTTTCATCTTTGACTTACAATATTTTTCCTGAAATCATAACGAGTCAATCATAGAATTAATTAATAGTTTGTTTATATAATATAATATAATGTAATGTATTAAGATAATCAATCAATTCCAAACTCCTATATTTATTTAATGTTATTTATTGTTATTTTATTATTTATACTATTTAAAATATTTGATATTATTTTAAATATATTAAGAGGGTAAAAAAATTTATATTTATAATTTCATTATTTTATATTTATTACTATTATTTTAATTTACTACCTCTAAGTTGTTATTTATAATTATTATTATGTATTTATTTAATAATTCTAAAAAAAAAAATGGGGGTTAAAGTTTATATTAAATTTAAAAATAAAAAATTAATAAAAAATAAAATAGCGTAAAATATATAAAGACAAAACACAAAAATAAATATATAAAAATAAAACCTAAAATTCTCTCATTATTAATTTATTTTATAATACCTTTTTCTCTTAATTTTTTATCTAATATCTCGCTTAAAATTAGCCTTCTTTTTCTAAATAAGGCCTCTTTTCTGATTTCTGCACTAGTTTCGCTAGGTGTTGTACCAAAAGGTCTAGGTTTTCGTTCCATTGTTCTACCTCTTATTATTTCATCAGACTTTATACGAGAAGAACTAGAACTAGGATTATTTAAAGTTTGTCGTTGCTCATTAGTATGAACTACGCTATCATCTGATTGTACGTAAACCTTTCTTTGATTTAATGGTGTTGACTGTTCCTGTTCATTCTTATTTTCTTCTGTTATTATATTTATAACTTCATTATTATTTGTATCAGTACCCATAAAATAGAAAGGTTTAATTGAGAAAATGGTATTTTTAACCATGAAACTGAAATAACTTAATTTAAAAACTCCAATAATTGTCAATGATAATAAAAAAATATTAAATAAGAGAAAAAAAAATGAAAATTTTTTAATCTTGACCTCTTTAACTACTATTATTTCTTCAGAAATATAATCTATATATATAATAGAACTAATTATTGAACATAAAAATATATAGATATATATATATTTTAAAAATGTATCATCATAATTAATCAAACTATTTTCTAATTTATATAATAAAATAATAGTTAATATTAAAGAGATAATATTATATAAGTAATATCCTATAATAATATTTTTATCTATATTAATATTATTAGATTGTTTTCTAAAATAAACAAACATTCTAAAAAAGACATTATATATTCTTATTATTAAATTAAATATTAAATATAAAAAAAATATAATACTTAAATAAAATATAAGGAACCGTAAAAGATCATATTGAATATCATAAATAATTCCATTATTTAATATAAAACTAGAAATTATCAATAAAAGAAAAATCAATAAATATTTAATCTTTTTAATTTTATATACACTAGGTAATTTTAATACACTTAAAAATATTTCCATATTTCTTTTGTAAATTTTTATCATAATTTTTTTTTTTTTAACTTCTTTATAGTTACAGTTAATAAATGCTTTATATTTTTTTTGATAAGAGCCATAAAAAAGTATATAATTACTATTTTAATAACTTTTCTCTAAATATATATATACCACCCTAAATAGGCTTTATTTATAAATCTTACCATTATAACCTTCTCCTACTTTCCTTACTAAATAATTTATTAAGAGATTAAATATTTTATTCCTTCCTTTATAAAAGAATATATATTTAATAAAAATTAAATTTATATCTAATTATAAAAATTAAAATAAAAATATTTAGTAGGGTGAAAAAAATAATTGTTAATCTTATTATTAATTATCTTATAATAAAATTACAAATATATTTGTAATTGTTTCAATATTTTATATTTTTTTAATCTACTTCTTTTCTTTATTTATAATTAAATTTATTTATTTATTTTTTTATTTATTTTTTTTTTATATTCTTATATTAAAATTTTTTAATTTTTTTAATATAAATCACTATAGGATATTAATATTTTTACAATTATAATTTTATTAGATTATCTGATATTAATTATTCACTTTTTGATATTTAACTTTTTTTTAAATAAACTCCAAGTTTACTAATGTTTGATAATAAATCCTTAAATAATAAATAATTAGAATTAAAATCCTCTGTTTCATTTAATAGAAATATTTAAAGTTTCATTTATAAATTGTTCTAAATTAATTCACTATATGAATGATTATCTTCTGTTTCATTTATAATTTGTTATAAATAAAAATCATTAATTGATTCATTATTATCTGTTTCAATTATAATTTATTAAAATATTGAATGAACTAAATTCTTCATCAACCTTCCCATTTATTATAATTTTATAAAAAAAAGATAAAATTTTATAATTACTTTTCTGATTCAATTAAATTGAATCATTTCAAAATTTTAATTTTTAATAATTAGATTCTTTCTAAATAATATTCAGTTTCTATATCTTTTTTGTTTTTATTTTTTTGTTTTATTTCTTTTTGTTTTAAATCTAAGATACTTATACATATCTATTATATAATTATTTATATAAATATATACCTAACGTCTATATAATAATTAAAAAGGGGATAAATTTTATAATATAAAAAATAGAAATTAATATAAAAAATTAAAAAAATTTTTTAAATTTATTATATTTTGAGAAATTTCTATCTCCTAAAGCTAAAGGAATGTCGAATATCTTTTTTTTTTAGAGAATTTTAAATTAATTAAAAAAAAGATTTCTATTTATTATTTAGAATATTATAAAAAAAGGTAAGATTAGTTTAATTGGTAAAATGATGTCTTGTGGCGACAATGTTCAGAGTTCGAGTCTCTGATTTTACCCTTTACCCCTTTTAATTTTTTATAAATTATACTCCTAAAATAAATAAAAGGTTTTACTATAAAAAAAAAATATTTTTTATACTAAAATTAAAGTAAAATTTGATGAAATATTTTTTTTTTTTCAATCTCTTATGTACATACCGTAGATATTTATAATTAGGAAGTAACTATTAAATTAATAAACTTTATGGAATATTAGTTTAAAAAATATTAGGAATATAATTTGAAACCAGTTGATTCAATAAGATATAACTATAAAAATTTTTATCTTTAGATTCAGATATAACATGGATAAAAAAAAAAATTTTTTTTAATATTCATATCTCTAAAGAAAATAAATCAACTTTTAGATTTGAGCTCTTTATTTAAATACTATAAAGGATTGGATGAATTGAGGATAAAATAAACATAAAATTATTATAATTTGGAAATTAAACCTTTTTATGAACTAGTATATTAAATTTTTAAAAAAATCTTTTTTAAATTAAAAATTAAAAATTAAAAATTAAAAATTAAAAAAGATTAATTATCTAATGAATATATAGAATTCAAATATAACTTTGAAATTAAATAGTTTCTAAAAAAATTCACCTAGTTATATCATAAATAAAGTAAAATTTTATTGAATAGTTTATAAGGTAGATTAGGATTGATTCCTGATAGAGGTGAGATGGAAATTCATATTATCTTAGATTCTATAGTAATCCAAAATAAAAAGAAAAAATATAAATATAGTAAGTTAAGTATTAAGTTAAAAATGGTAATGGTAAAGAATTAATTTCTTATATTAAAAATAATAAAAATAATGGTTGATATAGAACATTAAATATTTCTATAGCAGCAGTTATAACATAACAGTATTTACTAGTATATGTGTTGTGTATATATGACTCAATTTTAAATTAGAATAGATACTAAACTATTTTATATTATACATATATTTTTTATTATATCTCAAATAGATACTAAATTCATATCAAAAGATTTAGGTAAAATGAAATTAGAACATATAATATATTTGAATAAAGTTATTTTTCTACCACATAATTTTTTTTTTATACTCTAATAATTCCTTCTTAAAGAATTTACTAAATTTAAAGGTTTTTTTACTTTCTTTAACCATTTTAAATTGAAATTTTATTAATATTTGTTAAATAAAAAAAGAATCAAAAAAATTAGAGCAAGATCTAATAGATATTTCTATAAAGGTCATATTAAAGATGAAATTTATACTCTACCTCTTAGAATTACAGATAATCACATATAAATTATATCTTATCATAATAATAAAATCATAGATACAAAACCTATTTATACATATGAATAAAATTATTCTTAAATATAAATATTGATAAAAAAATAAAGCTTATATCCTTAAAATAATAATATAATTTAGAAAAAAATAAAATATTACCTATTAAAAAAAAAAACCTAATATAAATTTTAATTCTTTAATTAAAAATATATAAGGGAAAAAAGAAAAAATAAATGATAATAATTATTCAATTATTTTCTTTGTAAGTTATTTTAACCTTATGTATATAAATATAATCATAAAGTTATTTGAACATTAAAAAATCAAAAAATTATTTGAAAATTATATAATCATATGTTTAGATTCAGTAATTTATTTTTTATTTTATTAATTTTTGTTTTTTAGTTGTATTTATTTTTGTTTTTGTTTATAATTTTTTTTTTTTTTATAACAAAGAGGCTACATATTAATAAATTATATTTTATAATATAAATTATATATACTAAACCTCTAATTATAGCTATAAAATTTTTATTAGTTTTTATAAATATAAATAAAAATAAAAATATAAATATCAAAATAAATATCTGTAATGTATAAATATTCTTTCTCTGAAAATTTCGCTTTAATATCATGAACAATAGTAATATCACAAATATTACGGTTTGTATCCAGTTGTGGGGGGGGGTTGAAAATTTAATAATTTAAAATATTAAAAGAAATTTTGTCCAGATGAAACAGTAATACTAAAAGCACCTCTTTTATTTTTATTTGTAAATCTAGCCACATCTGAGAAATTAATTTTACCAGGGGCAGCCGCACCTCTTCGAATTGTTTTAACAGTTTTTCTAGGAATTACTCTATGTGTCAATAATCTACCCGCTACTTTAATATTAATACCAGAAAGGAAAGCAGGTAATATTTCATAATTCGTTTTACCTGTTACTTTATTTAAATTTTTAATAACAGCCTTTTCAAATAGTTTTCTAAAAATAATTCTTAATTTAATTTTATTAATCATAATACCTAAAAGATTAACTAATATATTACTATCATGATAAGGGTAATGTAATCTAACTAAATCTAAATGAACAGGTTTATTAAAAAAATGACTTAAAATCTCCGATAAAAATTTAAATTTTTTTTTAAAAACTTTAGTAATAACTACATTAGATAATTTTCTTAATTTCTGTCTTACATTAAATTTAATCTTTCTGAATTTTCTATATTGTTTTCTAAAATTATTTTTTTTCTTAAACCACAAATTTTTACTAATTTTCTTTCTCTTTCCATTTTTATTTAATTGTATTTTTTTAAATTTTAAAATATTAGGTAAAAATAAAAAGTAAAACAATTGTATAATAATTTTGTCTGGAGTCATAACAAAAACAGGTTTACTAATTAAACAATACATAGCTTTAAAAGAACGAGCTAATAATTTATAAATATTTTGAATTAATTTATTTCTCTCACTTTTAAATTTAAAACCAATTATATTAGAATAAGAGATAAAAATTCCTTTTTTAATAATATTATAAGTACTGATTGCTTTTAAATATTTATTAATTATTGGTTTATCCTGTAGTTTATAATCTACTTTTGTAACAAAAAAATTATTTTTATTATATTTATGTTTATTATTATTTTTATTCAAAATTCTATTATTAAAATTAAAAATATCATTAAAATTATAATATGACATTTCTACGGGGTTAGAATAAATAGAAAAAGCCTCATTATTATAATCAAAATCCTTAAATTTTCCTATCTCATTCAAAGTTTGTTCAATTTTAATTTCATTAATTTTATTAATATTAATAGCTTTAAATATTTTATTAATAAATAACTTCTTTTCATAAAGTAATAAATTATTACTATTAGTATTAACATTTTTAAAATTTTGTTCAATTTTATTAAATTTACTTAGTTGTATATCCTTATCAATTTTTGTAAGATTTAAATTAGTAAATTTATTCTTAATTATAGTAGTATTCTTTAAATAAGAATTATTATTTTTATTAGTATAAAAATTATTAAAGTTAAAATTCTCATTTAAGCTAGGAAAAACATAAGAAATAATATTAAAAACATTTTTTTTAAAATATAAATTATTAATTATATTTTTCTTTATAAATATTTGAGTATCTATCTCCTTAAGAATTTTTTTTCCTTTATCTAAAAGTTTATTAATTTGTCTTCTATTAATTTTTAGATCTCTTTTGTTATTATAAATTAAATTTCATTTATAAATTTTTGCCATTTTTCTTAAACGATATTTGAATTTTATATAAGGATGAGGTTTAAGTAATTGTTTAGGTAAAAATAATCTAATATTATATATTAAAGATCTGAATTTAAAAAAAGGTATAAATTTATTAATCTCATAAAAATAATTTGATATAATAATGTTTAATTTATAATTTTCATCCTTTTTTAAATATAATATTAAATCTTGATTATTATGTTTGTTTAAATAATTACTCAACTTATTATTATATAAAGTTAATCCCTTTAAGAATAAATTTAATAATTCTTTAAATGTATTTATTTTAATTCTGAATTTTTTTTTTGGATTTTTTAGATTAATATTATATTTATTTCTCTTTTTGTCAATTAATTTCTTTAAAATAACTGGAGTTTTAAATAAAGGTAACATTCTTTTATCTATAATTTTATCATTATAAACATTTTTAGTTAAAGTTAAATTAAGATTATTATTAAAATTATTAATATTATTATTATTATTATCATTTTTATTCAAATTCATCATATTGTTTTTTTATTTTTTTTTTATATTCTTTGCTCATTACTTTATCATATCCCAAATTATAATTAATTATTTTTTATCTTATTAATTAATTAATTATAATTGTAGTTAGTAATAAAGGGAGAGCTGGATTAAATTAAATAATTTAATTAACTTTAATTTCATTAAATGAAGTGAATTTTTATTTTTTTAGATATAAAAAAAATTTTTTTTTTTATTCACTAGAATCAATTCATTTAATAATATTTTTCAATCCAAAAATTAGTATGGTATACATTGTTCCATTCTCTAGATCTAATTTTTGTTTAAGAAATGAAAAATTTATTTCAAATAGGAATAGCTAAAATATAAGAGGGATTACTGGCCTTTATTATTAAATCTTTCCACAAACTTTTTTTTAATTATATTTATAATTACAACAATTATAATTATAATTATAATTATAATTATATTTATAATTTATATTTATATTTATATTATTTAATTATAAAAAAGGGGGGGAAAAAAGAATTAGGACAAATTAAAAAATATAAAAGGTTGTATATCTAAATTATTTATAATATTTTTTCTTTTTTTTATTATTTATATTTTCTTTCATTAGCTTCTCTTTTAAATTTAAAATTAAATATCTTAATTATTACTTTATTCTTATAAATCCTAAATATTTCTTTAGATATTAAATATCCATTTATTTATTTATTTTAAATAAAAAATTTATATAAAATATAAATTAAAAAAATTTAATTAAAAAAGATATAAAATATAAAAATTATTACTATTGTAAATTAAATTTTAAATTCTTATGGTTTAGTTTTATCTGAAGAATAGATAAGGAATAAAATAGAAAATATATAAAATATAAAAAATATAAAAAATATATAAAAATTATAAAAAGAAAGTATAAAGTAAATAAAAAAACAAAAATATAAAATAAAAAATAAAAAATAAAAAATATAAAATATAAAATATAAAATAAAAAATAAAAAATAAAAAATAAAAAATAAAAAATAAAAAATATAAAATGGGAGGGGATAATATAAAATTTATAATTTTAATACAAATCTATTTTAGAAATTTATATTAATTTTTAGAAGTAGAAGGAGATAATACTAAAACTAAAGTAGCAAAATATATAATTATTAATCTTAATTCTGAAAAGATAGATATATCTATTAATACAGGAGCAAATATTAAAAATAATAAAGATAATAAACCTATTGTAATATAAAGTGAATAAGTAGTAATAATACCTGTATCTAATTTAGCTATATTAATACCAGTATTAGTTAAAGTATTAGCTAATCCATAAGGTCCTAAGAATTCAATTGCTCCTCTATCTATTTCTTTAGATATTAAATAACCAGTTTGTAATCCAGCTGAAACTATAAAATGGTTATAAATTACATCAAAATAATATTTACCATTTAAGAAACTATATAATTTTTTAGCAAAAGGAGTATCAGTTAAATTAAAAATAAATTCTGGAGATTTATGATACATAAAAATAGCTGTAGCTGAACCAATAATACTTAAAATAACAGGTAATAATTTAATAATAGGGTTAATTGAGAATTCTGCTTCTATAATAGATATATTATTAGGATGAATAAATAAAGAATTTCCAAAGAAATCAGAACCTACACCTACAAATAAATCTGAAAAGATATAACCAAAGAATATACTAAATAAGGCTAAAATTAACAAAGGTAGAATAACTGCTATTTTAGATTCATGAGAATTTAAATAAGATTGTTTCTGACCATTAGGTGTTGTTAAGAATACAAGACTAATTAATCTAAAACTATAAAATGCTGTAATACCTGCAGTTATGGATCCTAAAATAAATGCATACATACCAGTAAAACTATATTGACCAAAAGCTAATTCTAAAATTAAATCTTTACTAAAGAATCCGGTTAGATAAGGTGTAGCTAATAAACTAAAAGATCCCACTAACATAACTGAATAAGTAAAAGGTAAAAATTTTATTAAACCTCCCATTCTTCTCACATCTTGTTGATCAGCAAAAGAATGAATTACTGCACCAGCACCTAAGAAAAGTAAAGCTTTAAAAAAAGCATGATTTACTGTATGCATTAAGGCTACATTATATTGACTAAGACCTACTGCCATCATCATATAACCTAATTGAGAAATAGTACTAAAAGCTATTATTCTTTTTAAATCATTTTGTAATAAACCACAAGTAGCAGCAACAAAAGCTGTAGTTGAACCAATAATAGTAATTATTAATAGCACTGTAGGACTAAATTCTAAAATTGGAGATGATCTTAATAATAAATATATTCCAGCAGTAACTAGTGTAGCGGCATGAAGTAACGCACTAACTGGAGTGGGTGCTTCCATACTCCCAGGCAACCAAGAATGAAGAGGTATATTAGCACTTTTAGCTAAAGCACCACCTAATAAAAATAAAGCTATAATAGATATAGATGTTTCATTCATATAAGGTGTAATTGAAAAGATAGATGCATAATTTAAGGAACCAAATATTGCAAATATTGCAAAAAATCCTATACTCATTAACATATCACCACTTCTATTCATTGTAAAAGCTAATATAGCTGCTTTATTTGCTTGAATTCTAGTAAAATAAAAATTAATAAGTAAATAAGAAACAACTCCTATTGCTTCCCAACCTACAAACATTACAAAAAAATTACCACCTGTTATTAATAGTAACATACCAGCAGTAAAAGCGGATAAATAGGAGAAAAATCTTTGATTGTGAGGATCTGAAGATAAATAATCTATAGTATATATATGAATTAATGTTGAACAATATAACACTGCTAAACCTAGAGATACTGTTAATTGATCAAAAAATAAATCCCAAGATATAGACATAATTTCAGAATCTACCCAACTACCTAAATTGATATGTACTGGTGAACCACAAATTCCTACTTCATAAAAAGCAAATGTCATTAATAAAGAAGATAATAATAAACAAGTACATGTAATGAATTGTGAACCAGTTACACCTATTTTTCTACCCATGAAACCTGACACTATTGATCCTAATAAAGGTAATATGATTATTGATAAATACATTAGCTTCTTAATGAAATAGTACCTCTTAAACGATAGTAAGCAACTAAAATACTTAAACCTATAACAGATTCAGCCCCTGCAATAGAAATTATATATATACTAAATGTTTGTCCTACATTATCATCAAAACCAAAAGAGCTGATTAATACTAATAGTGTAACAGCTAATAGCATTATTTCTATAGCTATGATCATAAGGATAATATTTTTTCTATTTAGAATAAAACCTAAAATACCTATTAAAAATAAGAATAAAGAAAGATTCATAGTTTATAATATTTTGTTATATTCTTGATAGTTACAGTTAATAAATGCTTTATATATTTTTTTTTTGTTTTGTTTTTTGTTTGATTTGTTTTGCTTTTTTATTTTTTAATTTATTTTGTTGTTTTGTTTTTTGTTTCTTGTTTTGTTTGTTTGTTTTTTGTTTTGTTTTTGTTTTATTTTTGTTTTGTTTTTTGGTTTTTTTTTTAATTTTATAATGATCAAACCACACAATACTAAAATTATTACTATTATATTTAGTAAGAATATTAATCCTACTGAAGCTTCAAAGATTATAAAGAATAGTGTTGATTTTTCATAATATTTAATAATTCTTTTTAAATTAGGAAACTTAGTTTCTATATCATATTTAGATATCAAATAAATAGAAAGCTATATACCCCAAAACATTGATAAAACAAATTAAAACAATAAAACTCAATGTAAACATTGAAAAACAATACAATATCTGACAATATCTGCAGATTCATCTGTAATATTCCCCCCTAATTTATTAATAATTAAATGGAAAAGAAAAGAATATTTATATTCATAATTAATCTTTAAATTATATATTTGTAATTTTATTTTATTTCTAAAATTCATTAATTTGAGTATTATTTTGAAATTCATCATATTATTTTTTTTATATAATATTTTATTAAATATTAAATATTAAATATTAAATATTAAATAAAATTTTTTTGTTTTTGGTTTTTGTTTTTGGTTTTTGTTTTTGTTTTTTTTTAATTACTTAAGCTCCACCCCAGAAATACACAGCTACAAATAAAAAAAGCCAGACTACATCCACAAAATGCCAATAAAGGATACCAGCTTCAAATCCTTGATGATGTTGTTTAGTTAATTGATAATTTATGATTCTAATGAAACCTACTAAAATAAAAATAGTACCAATAATTACATGTACAAATATGTTATCCTTTAGGCTCTTTATCCTAAATATCTTAATCTTACGATTAAGTTCAGACTATGTCATCAATATTATAAAATAATATTGTAGGGCGTTCGTGGCAAGATTATTGTAAATATAATACTCACTTACTAGTCGTTGAACCTTCATATATCCTTTTTTTATTCTATATTTAATATATGCTTGGCTACAAATTATCCTTAATCTTAAATCACATAAATAATTATTGAATTTATTAAGGAACTCCTTGTAATTAACCCTATTTTCTATTAATTTTTTTTTATAAAATATGTTTAATGTTTAATTTTAAAAATTACTCTGCGGAGAACATCTTTTTTTTAATAAGAAGCAAATTTAAATTTTCACAATTTAAACGTTTCACCCGTTAATAAACAATGTTTAATTTTGGATCTATCTATTTTTATAGCAATACTACATTTACTAATACTAGAAAAAATAAATTTATTATTAAGATTATCAATAGCAATAATTTTCAAACCTTCAGAAACTAATTTATTAGTACCTCTAATAAATCTAATCTCATTTTAATTTCATAAGGAGAAGGAAATGAAAATAGAGTTTTAAATTTATTCTCAAAATTAGATAAATTAATTAAATTATTTTTTTTATAATGAGTAGAAAGTCTAAAATTATTCCAAGTATTTTTAATTTCTGTAATTAATAATTTACCTTCTGGTAGTAAATGGTAACCAAAAAAATAAATATCAACCACCAAACACCAATCCTTAAAATCTTTTAATTTTTTAGTTTTCAATATACCAACTTTAGAATATAAAGGTACAATAGATTTTTTTAATTTATCTATATCTGTAATATCTAAATTTACAGTTGGATTAGAATTAGGTCTATTTTTTCTAGATTTAGTAATATTTAAATTATTATTAATATTAAAAAGATTTTTAATTCTATTGAATAATTCTATTTCTTTAATATGTATCTCAAATTTTAATCTAGGGTTATAATTAGATATAGAAAAACTACCATCTCCATCTGTAAATTCACCTAATCATTGTATAGTTAATTGTGTTTTATTAAGTGGTGCCAAATAAGGTTTCTTCATTTCATGATAGAATTTTATCATTTCTAGTTTACCTTCTTTTGATAAATGTTTTTTTTTCATTAATAAAATTAACAGCTTTTTCAAAAATAATAAATTCATGATATTTAGAACTATTTAATTTAGTATTGTTAAAAATAGGTAATAAAATTTGTAATAAAGAATCTTTATCATTAATAAAATAATTACATCTTTTCCCTGAAATAGAGATATGTCCACAATTTATTTTTAATATATTCTAATATAGATAAATCATCTATATGCAGACCAATTTGAAAAGTTAACATTGCACTAGTATAATTATTCTCATTAAATTTTCTTAAAGTTATTTGAAAATTACCTTCAGCGTCAGTAAAACCTGTAAATCATTCTAAAAAATCAAAATCTAAGATAAAATTTTTGTTTTTAAAATTAATAAAAAGATTATCCTTTTTATATTCAGAAGAAGATAGAGTTTTAATAAAATTATTATTTATATTTTTCATTTTATTTTAGAATTAAATATATTTTTTTTTTTATTTAATAGGGACTATTGTAATTAATCCATGAAGTCCAGTAGAAGCAAAAAATGCTGAACCATATACACTATCTGCCATTGTAAATCCAGCTTCACTATATTCAAAATATTGTAAACCAGTAAATACTATAGCTAAGATTATTGTTGCAAATATACCATTGATAGCTGCTTTTCTATTTCCAGCTATTAATGCATGATGACCATATGTAACAAAAGCCATAATCTCCGATAATATAAATATAAACATTTGATTATATTATCCTTGTACTCTATATTAATATATATTTTTCAAATTTACTATACCCTTTTTTGTTTTTCTTTTTAGAGAAACAAACGGGATTAAGTTAAAAATAGCAATTGCTATTACAATTTGAAAATTAATATAAAACCTTTGAAAAAGAAAAATTATTAAAGATTAATAACAAACCTTATTATTTTTTTAATTTGTGTTTATATTTAGCTTTATTTTTGTTTTTGTTTTTTGTTTTTTTTTAATTTCTTTTTGAGATTCCGACTGTACATTAAGCATCAAAAAAATTGATACCCATCGATGAACCAGTCTGTAGCAACCATTATAAACTACTTATAATAGCTGACGGTCTTAGAATCAAATGTATTCCGTTGACCGTTTTCATCAATGTCGCCAAGATTGTTAAAAAAAAATAAAAAAAAAAATTTTTTTTTTTTACTAATCTCCTTTTTTTAATAGCTAAATTAATAATATTTTTTTTGTTTTAGTAAAAAATGATAATTAATTTAGGACTATGCAATTTATTTTATTATTATTATTATTATTTTTTTGGTTTTTAATTTTCAATTTTATAGGCCATAGTGGGATGAATATGAGGTTTCACTATTTTTATTAATTCTTTTAAATTAGATTTTGGAATATATAAACTATATTGGTTTACTATACCAGTTTTATGTATAGCTGTTATAAGACCGTATTTATTTTCCAAAACAGAAGCTAAAACCTTAACATCTTTAAGTGTAAAACCATTAGTACTAAATTTTAATCCTTTGTTTTTGTATTTACAACCGTCATCCATTAACCAAATCGCTAAAGCTAATGGGGATAAAAAATTTTCTATAGATTTAGGTACTATTTTACGTACTCCCTTACCTAAAAGGCTGGAGCTAGGATAAAATTCATCATATATCCAATTAAATGAAGAATAAGTATAAGTTCTAAATCTGTAATAATAACGTAATTGCCCATCAATACCTTTTATAGATTGAATTAAAGGAATATTTTCTTTACTATAACCAAGTAAACTTATAATTTGATGTAACCAAAGTAAATATTCCCCATTAATCTTAGCTTGATAAAAAGCAAACCGTGAACCATATCCATCTTTTTCCATAGTAGCATCTCCTAGTAAGGATCCTATAATAATACTTAAAATATCATAATTATGAGGACCTATTCGCTTTAACGATGAAACTTTTGGGCAGCTAAATGGTAAGATCGTGGTTATTAATAATAATTCTGATAAATCACATCTGTGGCACACACCACTTGATAATAATAAAAAAGTATTAAGTAGAGGTATAGCAAAAGGATCTAAAGGTGTTATACCTAGTGGGGGCCAAGAACCACCAATTTCTATTGCTGGGGATAAACTAGAATGAAAGAAAGCCCAAAATACAGATAAAAAAGCAAAGATTTCACTTACTATAAATAGTACAATCCCTATCATTAAACCATTTTTAACTTGTTTAGTATGATGACCTAGATATGTTCCTTCTGTTATAACATCTCTAAACCAGAGAGTCATACCAGAGACAGTAAAAATAAAACCTATAGTTAAAATTGTACCACCATAAAAATATCCATGCATATATAACACAGCACCTATTGTAAGATTTAATAAAGAAAAACTTAATAAAATAGGCCAAGGTGAAGGATCTACCAAATGAAAAGGAAAATGTTGAAATTTATTTATATTTATTTTCATTTTTTAGTTTGTTTTTTATTTTTTTTTTTATTATTATTTTTTGAGATCGAGAAGTATTATATTTTTATTTATTAAAAATAAAAAATTTAAATTTTTAATTTTAATTTAAATTTTATATTTTTATGTATATCTTATATTTTAATTTTTTATATTGTCTTGATAATAACTTTAAAAACATAAAAATGTTTACTCTGATTGCTTAAATTAATGTGTAATTATTTTAAATTCAATTTAATTAAATTATATTATATTATATTATATTATATTATATTTTATTATATACAAAAATATTAATTTTAAAAACAAAAATTTTTGTTTTTCTATTCCTTATTAATCTAATTCTTAATATTTTTAATTTTAATCTATACCTTAATAATAAAGGATAGTTCTATAAATTGAAAACTAGTTTTCAATTATTTATTTTTCGTTTTTTGGTTTTGTTTGTTTGTAATTGTATTGTTTTGTTTTGTTTTTTGTTTTTTTAATTTGGGATCAAAAATAAAATTAAATTGAAAATACAATATCAAACTCTTTCACTATTCTAATTAAAGATGAGGGTTAAATAAGCTGCCAAAACAGGAATTATGTTTTATTTGTTTTATTTAAACAAATCAAATAAATAAACAAAAATAAATATGTAAAGAAAGATTGTGAATTATTCTCTCAAATTTTTATTTTTTGTTTTTTAGTTTTGTTTTTGTTTGTTTTGTTCATAATTTAAAAATGATTAAGAATTAAATTATTAAAATATAATATTTTTTTTATCTTTAAAATATGAAATTAGAGATATGATTATTGAGAGGCAGAATCAATCCAAACTAAGAAATCGGTAGAAGATACTGCTTCCACAACTATAGGCATAAAACCATGCCATACCCCACATATTTCTGAGCATTGTCCATAAAAAGTACCAGCTCTTTCAGCCAAGAAAGAAACTTGATTTAATCGACCAGGTACACAATCTAATTTTAATCCTAAGGAAGGAACAGCATACGAATGTATAACATCTGAACCTGTTACAATTAATCTAATATGGCAATCTACAGGTATTATAAGTTTATTATCCACATCTAATAATCGGAATTGACCTAATTCTAAATCAGAATCAGGTATCATATAAGAATCAAATTCTATAGATTCTCCACTATCAGTTATGAAATCTGAATACTCATAAGACCAATACCATTGATGTAGATAGAAAAATGATTATCGCTCCACGCACATCATATAAAAAAAATAAAAAATTAATAATTGTAGTTAACTACCACTATTTAATACTTTTATATAATTAATTAAAAAAGCTAATTTATACAACATACTAGTGTGCATATAAGGTAGAACTAGAGCTTAGTGCTCAAAGTTTAGGAAGAGACTTTACTAAAAAATAAAAAATTATACTTATCTTTATATTAAAATTTAAGAACTCCTTTTGGTTTAGATTTTTTTTTAAATAGTAGAATCTAAATCAAACTTAGTCAACCACTATAAGATAGAAGATGTAAAATAAAAAAATCAATTTCTGGAGAAAAAAAAAAAAAAAATTTTTAATTTTAACTCCTTTATAAAAAAATCATAAAGCCAATTTAAACTACTAAAACTAAAAGTTCTAATTGCATAACCAGAACATTCTTTTTTTGTCAATCTTTTAAATAAAGTTTATAACTGTATAAAAAGAAGGGAAGAATAATATCCTCTTTCATATAAAAATCATATCATATAAATGAAAAGTATTTTTATTTTTTATGATTTATACTCTGTCTAAATCTCACCGTACTAGAATCATATTTTAAGGTTTTATTTCTATATTACCATCTCCAATAAGAGTTCCAACAAATAAACCAATTACGTCTTGATTAAGTTTTATGTGTAGCTATCCTTGTATAAGATCTTATATTCTTTGTATGAAAAAATCTTTTTCTTTTTTTGATATAAATAAAGAGGTATTAAAAAAGTTTGTCTTAATTATTTTGCGGCTGTGAATCCGCCGCAGATACAAAATGATGGAGGATTAAAAATACATTTTTTCTATACTCGACTGTACATTAAGCAATATATATTTTTAATAATATATCACCCACCAGTGACCCAGTCTGTGGCAACAAATGGAAAAAAAATAAACCATCTACTGACAGTCTTGTACTATTTATGGTATCAATTTTATAGTTTTTAACTGTTTTCACTAGTGTCGCCAAAAGAATGACTATAAATTATATAAATTTTATAAGTTATAATTATCTTTAAAGAATCCTGTCAGATTCTTAGAGGTATTTATTAAATATCTCACGACTATCAAATATATTTATATCTGTCTGTTTATATTAAATATTATATTATATTTTTATTTTTATATTTTTTTTTTATATATTTATTATATATTATATACTATATATTATTATATATTATAATTTATATATTATACAGAAGAAAGAGTTAAAAGAACTTTATTATACTACAATATTTTATTTATAATTATTATTATTATAACTATTATTATTCCTAAAAGCATGAGAGGACAGCCTATCTTAAGTGCCAGCCTGGAGAGAGAAAGGACACTTGCGACCATCATATCTCTTATTTATATTTTTAATAATTCTTGAAAATTTTCTAGGTTTAATATTACTACAGTATCCTCTTTTTAAAAAGAATTCATATAGATAAAATAAAAATTCTTTATGTATAAAACTTTTTTTAATAGATATTCTTATTCCTTCTCCAGAGATATTTTGAGCAGTACCAGCACCTAATAATAAACCAAATATTATTGAAATAACATCGAGATTATGAGGCCCTATACGATTAATAGCTCTACAATGAGTATGATATAATCTATTTAATCTTTCAGAATTTTGTATTATTTTAATTTTATAATTATTATAATCCTTATAAATCTTATAATTATAAGTATATAAAACATTATAAAAATTTCTATTATGAAAAGTTTTATTTAGTAGATATAATTTCTCATTATTTTTATTTATATTACAACAATAAAAATAACAATTAGAATAACAATTACAATAAGAATTACAATTATATTTAGAATTAGAATTACAATTAGAATTTAAATTACAATTCTTGTCCGTATGTGTAATAATCTCTATTCAAGGGGTAATGAATTTACAGATTTTACTATTATTAGAAAATATAATAGCAATAATTAACAAATAAAATTTAAAATAAAGTGAAATAAGATATATATAATGTAATATCTTAAAATATAAAAATTTTGTACTATAAAAAAAATATAGTTGTAGTATAATATTTTTTTGACCAAAATTGGTGTCTTTTATTTTATTTAATATATATGATTTTAGGCCAATTTTTAAATAACCTACTACTTTAATTGTTAATGTTGGTGAAATAACTTCCTTTTTTTCCTACCACCCCTATATAAACCAGAATTAGTAAATATAATTTAAAGTAAAGAAAATTTGGACTATCCCATCATCCTTATATCAAATATATTTACAATATAAGGACGTTTCACGTGTAGTCTCTGAGGAACCTACTTTTGCTAAAATAACTTTGTTTCACAAATTGGTTTCCTGCTGATTATTCTGTGTTATTTAAATAAAAAAATTAAAAAAAAGATCCTCTACAATATCTAAAATTCTAAGGGTAGACAAAAATAAAACAACTAAACAACTCATTACGATGATTTTCACAAATACTTATTTTTTTTTTTTGATATCCTTCACCCTGCTGTTTAAAGGCAAAGGTAGTTAAAAAGTTAATAAAACTTTAGAAAACTATAACAAAAAAAAAATTTTTTTTTTTGTACATGTAATTATCAGAATATTCCAGCATATAGTAAAATTATTCAATTAGCCTTTCAACTAAAGGGGACAAAGTATTATATGGTGTTTTGTCTTAATTTTTACATCATATTTGAGTAAAAATGCAGAGTTACTAAGCTACCAAAAAACAAAAAGAAAAAACAAAAAAAGATTCATCAATACTAATTACTAATTAAATGTAGATAACCAAACCGATCTACTGTCATGGGTTGAACAGAGCAAACCAACATAATTTGGTAATATTAGATAGCAACAGATATACATATAAATTTTTGATTTTCCTTTAGTATTAGTATTTTATTCTTAATTCCTTTTAGTCCAAACTCCATCAATCAACCATAGCCAATAAGCTAAAGCAATTTTATCTAAGTAGGTTAAAAATTCATTTCATATTTTATTGTTTTCACAATTTGATTATCTATTATTGAATAGAACAAAATAACAATAAAAAAGTTATGCATCCTTTGATAGGTTTAAATAACTATAATCATAAAATAATTATTATGACCATTTTTAGACATTAAGTAATGGGTATCTATTACTGTTGTGTAATAGTTTATTGAAAAACAAACCAAAACACCATAGGTAATCAAATATTTTTTAGTTTTTAGTTGTTTTGTTTTTGTGTTTTTTCTAGTGTTTTTTGTTTTTTTGTTTTTTAAGTAAAATTAATAACTAACACCAAATATAGGACAATCCATTAAATATAATAATCTAAATGAAGGGAAAGCAATAGCAATTAAAATTAATGCAGGTGAAATAGTCCATATTAATTCTAGAACTGTACCATGAGTTAGATATTTATGTGCAATAGGATTATTATTAGAGTTAAAATAAAACATAATTGAGAAAATAAACCAAAATACAGCAAAACAAATAACAACTAAATAGAATCCAACAGTATTATGCAATGTCACTAGACCTGTGAAACCAGGAGCTCCACTATCTTGAAACCCTAATTGCCAGGGTTGAGCAACATCATTAAATATAGGATTAAACAAAAAATATAAAAAATTCATTTTAATTATTATTGTCGCTCTTAATTTACTATTTACTCTAGCTAAATAAAATGACCTTTCTGAATTTATATTTCTTATTTCATATCCCATCCTAGAAAATATTTTTACTTATAACATTTTAGTTATAAATCTTTGGAATTATTTATTTTGTATCTTGACTTACTACAATTAAATGATACACAACCAATTTTAACACTTTTACTAACATAAACCTTAAAACAAATATATATGGAAAATTAGAATAGCTTTGGTTTTATTTTTATTTATTTTTGTTTTTTATTTTTCTAAACTTTAAAAACAAATATATATATGAAAAATTAAGAATAGCTTTGGTTTTATTAAATTTTTATTTTTGTTTTTAATTATTAATTTATTTTTAATTTTGTGGAATCTATATCTAGAATCTAATTTATAGTAAAGGAAAAGAAGATTAGTCTTATTTTTTAAAGAGATAAATGCCTTATGATTTAAATCACAATTCTAACTATATACTAGCATTAAAATTAAAAAAATATTTTTAAAAATATTTTTAATTTAAGAGTTAGTAATATAGCATCTTAAGATTGATCTTTGTGGTAAGATTCTTATATCAATAATTAATTTAGTGATAAATTTTAATTAATTTTTATTTCTTATATTTTATTTTTTATTATATTTTTTGTTTTGGTTTTTGTTTTTGTTTTGTTTGTTTGTTTTTGTTTTTTTTGTTTTGTTTTTGTTTGATTTGTTTTTGTTTTTGATATAATCAAAAGAGTAAAGGATTTGAACCTTTATTATTTAAATTACAAAATTAATTAAAGTTAAAAACAAAATTTACCTACAACTTATCTCCTGTAATTACTATTTATACCAAAGCCCTTTTATTTAAGATATAATATATAATATAATATAATATAATTTAATATAATATAATTTAATATAATATAATATAATATAATATAATATAATATATAAAATATAATATATATATTATTCAAAAAAAAACACAAAATATAAAAGCCTCAAATAGATAGGGGATTAATTTAATCTAGTTTACTAATAATTAGTACCTAATTCTAATTTTCTGAAAATCTTAATATAAACAAGTATTCATAAATATAATTTATTATTATTTAACAAGCAAAAATTATAAAAATAATAATTGATTTATTATTTATTTTTTATTATTTTTATATTTAATATTGTAAATAAAGGAAATATTTTTAAATGGAATACTTATTTTCATTAGATGTAGCAATATCAATTAAAGTATTTTCACTTATTCCTATTAAAGGTACAAATATTAAAAATCAAGCAAAATACTGTAGCAAATTGACCTATTTCTAAATAAGGTGATGCGGGGTGTTGAGAACCAATCCACATTAAAATAATAAAATCAACAACAAAGAACCAGAAAGCTAATTTCATAGCTGGTCTAAATTGATTTCCTCTCTACATACCTTCTTCTACTAATTTTACATATTTTGAAAGTCGTTTATTATTCTTTCTATTTCGAATACTGGCAATGATAATTTTACCTTCTGGTGTTAAATGTTTTCCATCTTTTCTTAGTAAAGCAACATTTTTCCAATCCTGAGAATCTAATTCTTTTTTAGATAAAAAGTCTAAACTATCCAGAAAGGGTATGAAAACTTTTAAAATATAATCTAATTGAGATATTTGAATATATACAAAAAGTTTAGAATTTTTGTAAATACTTTTTGTAGATACTTTAATAGGTAACTTTGTAGAATTATATTTAAGTTCAGATGAATTTACAAATATTAATTTGTAAAGATATTGAGCAATAACTTCAATGATTGGTTTTTAATTAATTGTTTGTCCTAGACCAAATATTAGTGTAGAAGTATGATTTTTTACGTGGAACCACGCTTCTCCTTCAATAAAACCTAATAACCAATAAGGAGAGATATAAATCTTATGGTCTGAAGGTAGAATAAAGGATACTCTCTTCTCATTCATTTGTTCTTTAAGTGCTAAAATACTTTCTTTAATAATTGCTTTTTTATCCTTGCTTATAATTTGCTTCTCTAAATAAATAAATAAAGAAGGCTTTTCGCCATAGTATGTAATCTAAATATTTAGTGGTATTTAAAGGTTGCTTATCAAATATTTCTATTAATTTAAGCAAATCATCTTTTTTAAACACTTCCCAAGTACTTGAATTGCTTTTATCTAAATTATCTATAGGATAAACATTTCCAATATTAAATCGAGTTTTTAAATACTCTAACAATGGTCTATCATCTCTATGTAATTTTATTTTAAAAACAAATTTTAAAGTAAAGGGTCTACTTTTTAAAGGGGTAAATATAAAGCATCCTTCCCCATCTGTAAAACCTCTTAACCATTCATGTAAATTTTCATCCGTAATTTTAGGCAAAGCGACCTCGTTTACTTTAGAATTAGTGGAAAGTAGTCTAAATTTTTCAGTTGAATAATATTTAATTAAGGGATTGGGGCCATAGGCTGCACAGTAAGATAAGTTGTTTGCCTTTACCAACAGCAACGGTTTTTTACTAAAGTATTAAGAGGAAAACTTCCTTTACTTACTCTATTAATTTTTCTTAGCCCAAAAGAGGGTTAAATTTTGAATTGTTAGAATCAGTCGCTAAATCAAAGAAAGTATTTTCAACTAGACCGATAACTGGTACTAATACAAGGAACCATACGAAGTAGAATGCAGTAGCTATTTGACCAATTTCAATATAAGGTGTCTCAGGATGTTGTGACCCAATCCACATTAAAATTAAGAAATCTACTACTAATAACCAGAAGGCAAATTTCATAAATGGTCTGAATGTTGAACCTCTTATTCTAGACAAATCTGTTAAAGGTAAGATTAATAATATTAATAAAGATCCAAACATTGCAACAACTCCTAACAATTTATTTGGTATTGATCTTAATATAGCATAAAAAGGTAAAAGATCAAAATTAAAATATGTTATAACATATTGGAAAATATATTATCTCTCCTCTGTATATGGATATCTTGAATTATATTAGTTCTAATTAGCTCCATACTCTCTTGCCAAATATATAACTATAACCTTTTATATGATTATGAATAGAGCATTTAATATAATCATCAGATCCAAACATATTTTCTAAGTTTATTTTTTTTGTTTTATTTTTACAAACCTCTTCCTATGTAAAGTTAAAATTAAGTATAAAAATGTAAACCTTTGTTTTGTATAGAGCCATCATCCTTAATCCAACAAGCTAGTCCTCTAGGAGTTAATAATTGATTTATATTTAAAGGTATCACTTTTTTTTTATATGTTTGTTTTTATTAATTATTTTTATTTATTCTATTTAATTAATGTTATTTATTTTATTTAATTTTATTATTTAATTTTATTATTTATTATTTATTATTTATTATTTATTATTTATTATTTATTATTTATTATTTATTATTTATTATTTATTATTTTTTGAATAAAATAGGACTATATAATAAATAAAGCAAGGCAATATTCAAACTATAAAATGTACAGAACTATAAGTTTTATTAGTTCTTTTATAAATATCTAGTTTTAACTTAAAATACTTTATCTATATAAGTTTTAAATAGGTATAAGATTGAAATAAATTATCTACTCTTAAACTACTTTTACCCTAAAAAAGTACTATTTCTATTAAACAAACATCTTTGTTGAATATAACCATACCTAAAAATAAACCTATTATTATCTCAATTAAGGGACTATCTATACTTAAATTTTATTTCTTAACCTTAGTTAATTCTATTTTTTTTTTAAATAAAGTTTTATATTCAGGTTGTGTAATTTTTATTACATATTAAACTTATAGAAGTTATAAGATCTAAAATTAAAATAGAAATAATATATTTTACCTGTTATCTCTCAATAACTACTGGACTATCTCTTCATCCTTTAAGGATTTATATTTTATTTATTTGATCTAAAGGAGCTTTACATATAGTCTCTGAGGAACCTATATTAAATCTAAAATTAAACTAGAGTTAAATAAATTAGTTTCCTGCTGATTATCCATTGTAACATATTTGAAATTGTAACAAATCCTCTCCTATGGCAGTCAGTCTATTATAAGATTAAAAAATCTAATAGATTTCTCCCTTCTTTAAAAATATAAATAAAAAATACAATATTTCATAATACTATACTAAAAAAGGGGAGGGTGCAGAATACCACAAGATATAATTAGTATCCAAATCTTTAGGGTTTTCCAGCATATAGTAAAGTTTATATTATATCCTAAGATTACTCTTAAGTATGGCATCTTTTAATATACCATTCTGGCACTATGGAAGCAGGTGTAACCATTGGGTCCGCTGGGATATAATTATCTGAATGCTATTTTACTCTTAAAAAAACTTAAAGGTAAAATTTGGACTATATCTTCTTAAAACAAATTATAGTTCAATATAAAAAAATAGTAAAAACTATAAAAGTCTTTAATTAACTAATTAATTAAAGGTAAATTAAAGAATAATTAATTTTTATTATCTCATCTAATTTTAAATCTCTTCCAAATTTTAAAATTCAAGGATAATTCATTATTATCTAAATAAACTTTTGAATAATTTAAATCATGGAATAGTTTGATTAAAAAAGTTCTATGGGCTTTAATAGTTTTAGGCGGAAATTTTAAAAAATAATCATATAAATAAAAATGTAATAATTTAGAATTAGCTCTCCAATAATAAATACCATTATTAGTTTTATCAAAATAAATTCTACCACCTATAACATCTAATAAAAATTCAATATTACAACGACTTTTATTTGCTATGCTTATTGTTAATTGATATCTATATCGACCAATTTCTTGTTCATTTTGTTTATAAATATTAATAGTACCATCTGAATCAAATAACCCACTAATATAAGCAGAATGAATAGTAGGATAAACTGGATCCTTAATAGGTATATTTAAAGCTAGACAAGCCTTATGTAATTGAGCTAACCTAATATTATTAATAACTAAACCATTTAAACAATTAATTATTTTATATAAACTTTCTTTTCTTTGCGAACGATAACGAACAGCTTTATAACCACTTCTAGCATGCACCGAACCTCCAAATTTATTTTGTATAATACGTAAAACTCTTTCATCATTATTAGATAAAGTTATTTCATAACCTACAAACCCTTTTTTATTTACATAAATATAACCATCTCCATCTGTTATACCTGCAAACCATTGTTTAAATTCTAAGCTTATTTCATTATTATGATTATCCTTAATAATATTGTTAATATTTTCGGTAGAGAAATTTCTTCTCTGGCTAATCTGTTTGTGGTTATTTAGTAAAAAATTATTACCACAAACATTTATTGTACATTTCCGAAGGGTAAGATTTTTGAATATCTCCTCTCCACATTGTACGACAATTAGCCAAAGGTTAAAAAAATAGATATATATAAAAAAAATAAACTGAAAAATTTTAATTTTATTACAAATTTCAATTAAAAAAATTCATATATTTATTTTATTAATTATTTTTGACGATAACCCTATTAATCTAAAAAAAGTAAAGGGTAAGAAAAAAAGGTCGTCTATTAATTTAAAATTTTGTGTGCATATAGTCTCTGAAATTCCTACTAATAAAATTTTATTTTTCCAGTATACAGCCATTACACGATTAATTAATATCGAACAAAAGTAAGTAAAATTATTTTTATTGTTATTGTTATTTTTATTTTTATTTTTATTTTTATTTTTATTTTTATTTTTATTTTTATTTTTATTATTATTATTATTATTATTATTATTGAAAATACAAATTATAGTTAATTTTACCACCAAAAATTGGTTGTACAGAAAAAGAATAAAAAATTTTATGTTGGTTATCCGCTGATTATATATTTTATAATAATATCTTACTATATTGGGATTTATTTGTTGTATAATATATTTACGAATAAAAACCATTAAAAATAAATCACTTATTAATATAGTTTTATTATAAATTTTAACTATGTTATTAATAACAAATAGTATATACTTCCAGCATATAGCACATATATTTATAATGTATACTATTATAAACATTATAATAGGCCATATATTTTGACCTAATAGATTAGGATAGAAGAATACAATAACAGATAACACTAAGAAAAATGCAAAAATAGTAACTAAATCTTTAAACATAAAATAAGGATGCATAGCTATTCTATCTCCATGTGAAGTAACTCCATTTGGATTATTCGAACCATGTACATGTAGAGCTATTAAATGTGCTACAGCTAATGCAGCTAATAAAAAAGGTAATAAAAAATGTAAAGAAAAGAATCTATTTAAAGTAGCATTACTTACACTAAAGCTACCCCAAATAAATTCTACAATATCTTGTCCAAAAACTGGAATTGCTGATAATAAATTAGTAATAACTGTAGCCAAATCTTTGATTTATTTTATTAGATCAAATATAAATAAACCCTTGTACTATTCTAAATCTATGATATATCACAGATTGATCTATTGATCTTTAGATAGCCTTGAAATAATATCAAATATTATAAAGATTTCGACTGTACATTAAGCACCATTTCAGGTACCTATCAATGACCCAGTCTGTAGCGATTCTATGTATAACCGACGGTCTGAAACTTTGTTTTTTAACCGTATTCATTGATATTGCTTTATCTTTTCCTCATAATTATTTTTATACATATATTGCATAATTACTAAAGATAAAACTATAGTTTAAAACTTAAATATAGCCGTTTAATTTATAGTACATAGAAGTATGTAAATATGGTTTAACAATTTGAGCTAAAATTTTCATAGTTGATTTTGAAAAATATAAGTTATATTGATTAATATAACCAGCTGATATAACAGAAACTTTTAAACCATAAATATTTCTTAATAAAGTAGCTAAATATTCTACTTCAGACTTAGAAAAGCTATTAGTAGCTATTTTAAGTCCAGATGATATTTTTCCTCCGTCATCCATTATCCATACTGCTAAAGCTAAAGGTGATAAATAATCACTTATATCATTCGGTATTACTTTAATACCATTTTTATAAAAAGCAGTGTGAATCCAATTAAAACTAGCAAAAGTATAAGTTTTAAATCTAGAAATATATCTTAATTTACCACCTGAACCTAATCTTGTTGTGATAATAGGTATAGTAGTTGTACTATAACCCAATTCACTTAAATAATTATGAAACCATAATAAATAACGATAATTCAAATGTTCTTGTTGAAAGCAAAATCTAGTACCATGACCATGACGCTCAGCATAACCATCTCCTAATAAAGATCCGATTAAAATACTAAGAATATCATAATTATGAGCTCCTATACGTAAATTTGCTCTTGTTCTTGGTAGACTAAAAGGTAAACTTAAACTTAAACTTAAACTTAAATTTAAACTTAAACTTAAACTTAAACTTAAATTTAGACTATAAATATTTACGTTTGATCCTATATTAAAAATTTCAAACCATTTAGGGCACATAAATATACCCCACATACTCATTTGACCATAAGGTAAAACATACTAACTTGCTTGTAATTAATTACAAGTAGAATAACTTTAAATTTTGTTTATTCTATTAGTTATAATATAACTAATAAGTTTCGACTGTGCATTAAGCATCATTTCAGATACCCACCAGTGACCCAGTCTGTAGCGATCATTTAGATAACCGACGATCTCTAATTAAACATAATATTTAAATTTTTAATCGTTTTCACTAGCATCGCCAAAGAAATAAAATTTCTTTAATAAAACTGTCGAATTATTTCACTTTTTTTCCATTTTTTTCTAAAAATTGCATGGAAAATTAAACTTGTGAGACTATAATCTAATTAAAATTTATAATTAATATATTTTACAATTCATCGTCGTTTCAAAATTTGTTTATCACTTTTTAAAGCTCTAATTATTGTTTTTTCATGACATTTCAATTGTTTAGCCGCTTCTACAATACTAGAAAATTTTCCATAAACAGTAGAATCTAAATTATATATAATTATTGGTTTAGATTTTTTTTTCATATTAAATAAAGCTTGTTCAGAAAATATTAAATTTTTTCTATTTAAAGCTTTTTCTCTCATTTTTTCAATTGTTTCAGATAATAAAGTTTTATTTTTATTTAGATTACCTATTTTGATACGACAGTCGGTACTATAATTTAAACTCATTTTTAAACGAGTTATTTCAGTATGTTTATAACCAAAACTTGAACCGGCTTCTGTTAAAATATTATAATTAGGTAATAAAGATTTAAGATAAAAATCTTCTCTATCTAATAATTCTTTATTGGTTTCTTTATTAACTAGTTTAGGGAATAATTCTAATATTATAAAAGCAAAATTTGAAATTTCATACTTTTTAACTGCTAGTTTTACAATTTTACTCCCTTTAAAATATATTAAATGATTAGAAAACCTTGAAAAAAATCTATCTGTAGAAGCTGAACCTACATAGTAATCTAAAGTTATTTTATTTAAAATTAAATAAATACCACTCAATCCTGTAGTTTTTAATTTAATTTCATCCTTAATACTTTTTAAATGTAGATTTTCAAAATACATAACAGGTTTTAAATTATTTTCTTCTAAAAATTCACTTAATATAGTGGATCTATAAGAACTTGGTAAATAAGTAGAATAAAATCTTTTTGAATTTTTATTATAAATTTTATAATGAGATCATTTTGGGCTATGTTTTTTATAACCCAGGAATGCTGTCTAGTTCTAAATTATTATATAATATATACCAATATAATAACCTTGTACCTTATCTATTTATTAATCCCCAAGTGGTATTCCTTCTCACTCTTTCTAATAAATTTCAATTAGGGCCTTGAGTAGTTAATTTAATTAATCTTAAATATATTATTCTTATTTTTAATTATATAATTTAATTTAATTTAATTTAATTTAATTTAATTTAATTTAATTTAATTTAATTTAATTAACTAAGAACTCCGACTGTACATTAAGCATCATTTCAGATACCCATTAGTGACCCAGTCTGTAGCGATTGTGTATTCAACCGACGGTCTGAAATTCGGTATAAATTTTTTGACCGTTTTCACTAATATAGCCAGTTTGTTTTTAATAACACACCAACACCTCTGTCAAGGTGTTTCGACATTTCTATACCAAAACTACCTAAATACAAGTTGTTGTTTTGCCCTATATCGAGACTTTGAAAATATGAAAATGACTTTAATTTATATACTCAATCAATTAACCAACTATAATATAAATGTTTAAATCTTGCCGTATCCTATATTATTTATATTAAGAATAGCCTAATTTATATTCCATTTCCGGAATAAAATTAGGTTTTACAATTTGACGTAAGAGCGGCATAGATTCTTTCCAAATAGAAATACACCATTGATCAGATGTGCCCGTTTTTACTACGCTAGTTTTAAATTTGTATTTGTTAGTCAAAATTATGGTAAGAAATTTACATTCTTCAAAGGTAAAACTATTAGTAGCTATATATATTCCTTGACCCTTTTGATATGAACCGTCTTGCATAATCCAATGAGCTAGACCCGTAGGCGTTAAATAATCAGCGATATAAAAAGGAATTCTTTTTTTAGTCACATCCTTTATAGTTTTATAGTATGATTCATATATCCAATTAAAACTTGTAAATGTAAATAAAGTTAGCCTATAGTTAAAACGATTTTCTAGCACCTTATCTGATTTTTTGACTAAAGTAGGGATCGGTCGAGCACAATAACCTAAATTATAGAAAAATAAAGTTAAATAATGAATATATGCACTATTACTAATACTTTGTTCTATATTAAATCTAATACTATTTAAAGGTTTACCTGGTAATTTTTCTGCCCAAAAATCACCTAACATACCACAAATAATAATATCTAATACTTGTTTATTGTGTGGACCTATTCTAATAATAGCTTTAGTTCTAGCCTTATTAAAAGGCAACATTTTACCTATTATAGGTGTACAATTATTTATATTATCAGTACAATTAAGTAAATATTCATTTTCATTTAGAAATTGAAAAGTAAAATTAGTATTATCATATTCACAATTTGGCCACAATTTAGCCATCATAAGAATTAATATGATTACTCCAATAGACCAAACTAATACTCTGGGTGTTTTGTATGAACTATAATATAATCCTCTTCCTACATGCATATAAACAAATATAAAGAAGAATGATGCTACATTAGCATGTGTATATCTAATAATCCAACCATTATTTACATCTCTCATAATATGCTCTACACTATTAAATGCAAAATCAACATTAGGTGTGTAATGCATTGCTAAAAAAGCTCCAGTAAGTATTTGTATAATTAAACACACAGCTAATAAAGAGTAGGGGTCAGTAAATACTGCCCTCAGAACTGTACGTGATACTTTCGCATCATACAGCTCGCACCCGGAATATATTCGAAAATATCATTCAGACTAGTATAAGAAGTTTAGACTTTGTAATCTAAATTTAGATGGATTCTGTAATACCAAAGGTGGATTCCAGAAATTTATAATTTTACTACTTAGTGTAATTGCTGATTTCTCTTAGGTCAGCAGCTGACAGTTCACCATTGTGGTACAGGTGATGATGATACGAGCACAAGGGTACTTGTTTCCTTTGTGTTGCCCCAAATCATTGAGCATATGTAGAATTTCCGGTTCTCATTCGAGCCCGTACATTTTTCACTGATCGTAGATGGTGCATTTCTATTTGACTAGTTGTACCACAAAGCGCGCAAGTTTTTTCAAATGTGCTCTTAGTTAGCTTAGCTAATCACGTTTCTGAGATGATATCCGTGAATTTGGGTATGTTATTCTTACTTTTGTAATCATGCCGAACTTTCATTGTATCTGGTCATTTTAATTTTATTTCCGTTTCTGGGTCAGTTAAGAGTTTTCCAAATTTACTGAAAGCTTGGGCAAAATTTCCTAGTTTATATTTTCTAGCTAAAGTATAAGCACATGACATTTGAAATAAATATAATATGTATCTTAATCTATTGTAGTTAGACGCAAATGCATAGAAATTTAATAAACCATTGATTTTTGAGTTATAGAAAGTAATAATCTCATAGTGACTAAGATTCATGATTTGGGTATAAGCTTGAGGACTATATTCTCCTAAACTGTTTTGTCTAATAAAACCACTTTTCTTAATTGCTAGTAATAGATTATCTAAAGGAGCTTTGATTAAAAGTCTGGCATGTCCTCTTCTCTTTGACTTACGACCTAGAGAATCTGTTATTCGGTGAACAAAAGAGGGATTCGCTTTAAGTTTAACTATTTCCGCTCCTAGGAAGAAAAATTCATTATCGCTCATATTAGTTATAAGAGTTTTATCTAAATTTAAATGTAAACCACAGTTTTGTAATAAGAAAGATTTTATTAGGTTTCTACAATAGACAGCCTCATCGTGAGACCCTTCTACTAGAATTACAAAATCATCAGCATACCGGATATACATCATTCTCTTGAAGTTAAGATCTTTTTGCAGTCCATATGATATAGTTCTCAATTGGAGTCTTAAAGGCATACGTTCTTCTTCCGGTAATTTATTCATCTGGTGTTGGATTCGATTATATTCCGGATTATGTTTTCTGCTATTACCCTTTTCGAACTTTACTATAAGGTTTCATACGAAATGATCCAATTCGTCTAAAACAATGTTAGCCAAAATAGGGGTTAGTATCCCTCCTTGAGGCGTTCCAATGTCAGAGGAGATATATTTACCGGTCTTTGTTATAGATCCGGCTTTAAGGAATTTAAGAATTAGTTCTAAAAACCGTAAATCACCTATCCTCTTAGATAATCTCTTCATGATAATCTCATGGGGTATCGTATCAAAACATTTACTAATATCACCTTGTATTACTCAAGTATAATTTCTGCCTTTTAGGTAAAGAGGTAATAAGGCTGAATGAACAGATCTCCCTGGTCTAAAACCATGACTATTATCTGAGAATTTAGAATCTCAAATGGCCTCCAGTATAACCTGTAATGCCTTTTGTATGATTTTATCTCTAGGTGAACCAACAGACAAAGTTCGAAACTGCCCAGGTTTATTGGGTTTCGGTAATTGAACTTGTCGAGTTGGTGAAAAATAGAATTCTCCACTTTTCAATTCTGTAGCGATTCTCTCAAATCATGCAAGATCTATTCCGTCTAGAGTTTCATCATTTGTACCCGGTGACATATTTGCGGCTTTACCCTTAATCATCAGATAGCAACTAACTAAGAAATTAGTATCAGTGTAAAATTTATCTAAGTTATAAATCTTCTGGTGACTCTTCTGAAGTTCGTTAATCTTAATCTGTAACTCAGTTTGGAAAGCAATACGTGAAAGGGCTTCTGAAACCTTTGCTTTCTTAGGAGAAAATTTAGGATCCTTAGGCTTGTTCTCCCGTTTAGCTTTTTTTGACTCCAAATCTGGATTCTTTTTAGATGAACTATTCCGGCTAGGACCCTTCGCTCTTATAACTGAGCTACTTAGTTCCCTCCGTGTTCGCGGTTGAGAGATTGCTCCCTCCCCTAAGCGATTTGTTCCCCAATTTGCGTATACGAGATGTTTATAGTCCTTATTTCCGTAGATGCTTGCGCACATTACCAATGTTAGTGATAACATAGATAAATTACTATCCTGTAACGCCGTCGAACTCTCTGACAACATCTCACCTATCGGTCCTTGTGAAATGCAATGTTCGAACACTACCATACTATTCTGCTTTACCCATAAGGGAAGATAGTGCCACTGGAAAAGATTGCAGCTGTACGTGACAAGTTCGTAAACCTCATCATAGAAATTCCTACTAATACCGTCCACTAGAAAGGGCAGCCATTCCTTTACGGTACATTGCATGATTGCTATCCGACTATAGAATTTATTAGCCTTTATAACCGTATCATACTGTAGTATGTATATTAATATAGCAATATTAGATGTCAGATATACATAAGGGCTCGGACTTTGAGCTCAGTACCCGTATAGCTTTAGAGGGCGCACACCGAAGTTCCATAAATAACTAATATTAGCAGGTTGAGGTGAATCAACTACATAAGAATTTAACAATCTAAGCAACACATGTGTTTTTAATATTCTCATTTATTTTAAAAATTTTTTATTATTTTTTATTTTATTTATTTAATAATTAAATTTGTTTTTAAAGAGATAGATATTTAAACAAAAATTTTTTTATTTGTTTTATTTATTTATTTAGGTTAAATAAAAAATAATTTTAATTTATTTTTTAAATTTTAATTTTAATTTAAATTTTAATAAAAATTAAAATTATTATTATTATTATTATTTTTATTTTTATTTATTATTTGTTTTTTATATAACCATGATAATATATCACAATTTTAAGAAGTTTTATTTATTTTTTATTATTTATTTATTTTATTTAATTAAATTTAATATTTTTATTTTTTTTTATTTTATTTATTTGATTAAATTATTTTTATTTATATTGTGAAATATTTTTTTTTTTGTTTTTCTTTTTGTTTTGTTTTTTAATTTATGTATTTGTTTTATATAAATAATAAAGTAATAGAATTAAAATTTTTATTAATAATATAATAATATTGACACTATAACAATATTGAACTCATTATTTTTTTTTTAAATTTTTATTAATTTTTATTTATTTATTGTTATTTATTTTACTTAATTATTTTTATTATTGTTTTTGTTTTTATTTATGTTTGTCTATTATTTAATTTTTGTTTTTATTAAATTATATTTTTTTTAATTTTGGTTTTTGTTTTTATTATTTATTATTTATTATTTATTATTTATTTTTTTTAAATAAATTTATTTTTATTAATTGTTATTTAAGCCCAAGAAGATTTGAACTTCTATTGATTCCTAACCAAGAAATAATTCTACCATTAAATCATAGGCTTTCTTTGATTTAAGGATATTATATTTGTTTAGGATTACTTAACTTCTTTTAAAAATAAAGCTTTCTTTTAATTTATAGCTTAATTTTTGTAAAAATATAAAATAAATAAAGATTAAAATAAATATGGAATTAAAATAGTTAAAAATATAACTAAATTATTATAGAAGTATATAAAAAATAATAAATAAAATAATATTGTTAACAAAAAATAATAAAATAAAAATATAAATATGATAAAAATTGTTAAATGATTTGATTAGAATTTACTATTTATTCATTGATATGATATGAAGATTTAAAAATATCTTATTAGTGAGGGTGGATCTAATGTTAAATTATTAGCTACACTACTCGTTATGAATCTATTGATATATATATTACATTCGTTTTAGTTATTTCTGAGTTATTAGATAATAAACAGATCTTAAAAGCCATCTTCTATTTTATAATGACTAATATGAAGTTTTTAATTTTTCATATTATTGTTATTAATCATCGAAAATTAGGATCAGATTTTAATGTTGATAAGAAGTTATAAAGCTATAAAAACAATATCCCCTGTGTCTCCATTAGATTTTGCATCTGATTAGATTAGTACTACTATTAGTAGTTGTACTTTTTGTTGTTCTTATCACTCTTTTATTTATTTTTCTTTTTTCGTTGTTTATTTATTTTATTTATTTAAGAAAGTGATAGTTCCTGCCGCCCCCTTCCAAATATATTATAAATATAAAATATTGATAGGGATTTATATTATTATTATTATTATTATTATTATATGACCATGATAATATATCACAATTTTAAGAAGTTTTATTTTATTAAAAATTTTATTTATATTTATTTATATATTAAATTGATTTATTTATTTTTATATGCTATATTTTTTTATATAATAAAAATAAAGTAACGGATTTAGTTTTAATTTATTATTTTTATTATTTTAATTTTTTTCTGACACTATAACAATATTGGAATTATTTTATTTAAGCCCAAGAAGATTTGAACTTCTACAGATTCCTCATCAAGAAATAATTCTACCATTAAATTATAGGCTTTAATTTTAATATTATATTAATTTATATTATATTATATTACATTATATTATTTTTGTTTAGGATTACTTAACTCCTTTTAAATTTAAAGCTTTAATTAATTTATTTTAAAAACTAAAATTTTTGTTATAAAGTAATAATTCAAATACTCTTTTTAATTTGATTCTAATTTTCCACATTCTACATTCTAAAATTTATATCATACTGAATTAAAAAAAAAATTTTTTTTAAGATCAGCTTTGCTAGGGGTAATTAGTATTACAATGGTAAATAGATTCAAGAAAGCTATTTTAATCTTTATTTTTGTTTTTTTGTTTTTGTTTTTTTCTCTATACCTTAATTGTATTAAACATAAAAGTATGATAATTTTTATTAACCAATAAAAAAAAATTTTTTTTAGGAAATCTAATCCATCTATTCTTAAAATTTATAATTTATAAGAATAATTATATCATTTAATGACTCTGTTATTAGAAAAAAATTTTCTACTATATATTTATATTATTCTATTCTATTAATAAATAATTCAAATTAAATAATATATATAATCCATCACTTACTAAAATTTAGCTTTATTTATTATATATCTTTTGTTTTTTTTTTATTTATTTATATATACATTAGATTGATATTATACCTTGATTCTCTGTATTAGTCTTATAAATATAATTATCTAATCTGATATAATGATTAAATAATTTAAATAAATTAAGTAAAAACAAAAAAAAAAACAAAAAAAAGAAAGTAAATAATTAGAGGGCCCTTAGCTTAATTGGTAGAGCACCTAATTGTCGATTAGGGTTGTCCCAGTTCGAATCTGGAAGGGCTCGTAATAAATGTAATTTATTTTTGATTGGATTAGAATTAGATAATCATTTTATGTTGGACCCTATCTATATTAAAATAATATTATAATAAATCATTTATTCTATTTATTTAATTTGGTCTTTAAAGTTAAAAAAACAAAACAAAATAAAAAATATTAAAAAAATAAAATAATAAAAATAACAATAAAAATAAAAAATAAAAAAACAAAAATAAAATAGAAAATAGAAAAAAAAAAAAAAAAAATTTTTGTTTTTTTCTTAATTGGTCTCTTTTTTAATTTTAATAAAAATTTAAAATAAATATTTAGGAAAATAATAATTAAAATAGGTAGGTAGGTATAGACAAAACCAAACAAAAAATAAAAAAAACTAAAAACCAAAAACAAACAAAAAACAAAAATAAATAATATAAAAAAAGTCCTAAAAATAAAAAACAACAAAAACATAAATAAATAAAATGTCACCAATTTTATTTGTCACATTAGAAATAATTGAGACTATTATACAAAATTTTAATTGTTTCTTTTACTACAAATCTATTATTACAATTTTTATATAATATTTTTTAATGTTATTAATCATTTTTTTTAATATATATTAAATAAAAATATTCAATTTAGAAAGATTAAAAAAATCTTTTAGGGAATTTCTAAGTTTTAACTATATATTTTTATATTTATTTATATTAGGCAGAGTTCTGAGAATTTTTGTATATATTTCATATTATTCTCTCTGATATTTTTATTTGGTTTTTAGATTTTATTTAGCTTCAACTAAATCTATTTAACAGGTTTTAATTAATATAAATTTAAATAAATTTTTAATAGTAAAAAAAAAAAAAAAATAAAAAAATTTTTTAAAATATTCCCCTATTAAATTAAATAGATAAATATAATTTTAAATAGATAAATATAATTTTAAATAGATAAATATAAATTTAAATAGATAAATATAATTTTAAATAGATAAATATAAATTTAAATAGATAAATATAAATTTAAATAGATAAATATAATTTTAAATAGTGGTTAAATTTCTTAACTAATACTAAATTTACCAACACAAAGCATCTAATAATCTTAATTAACTCTTTATCAATTAGTGATTAATAAATAAAAATTTTTAATTTCTTCCAATTAAATTCTATTTCTATATAGCAGACTAAATTAATTATTACTATTGACTTAACAAAATTAATTAATAATTAAAAATATTTCACTTAAATAATAATAAAAAAATATAATTAAAAAAAAAACCAATTAACCTACACAAAAGAAAATCTTATTTCTAGTAAAATATAAAAATATTTTAAATTTGATTGTTTTATCTAAAAATATTATCTTATCTTATCTTATAAAAATAATATTATATTAGGGATACCACAAATTAAAAAAAAAATGTAATTTGTAATATTATTAAAATTTATTTATTTATTTTATTTATTTATTTTGGTTTTTTATAATTTAATTATTTAAATAAATTTACTTCTATTCTATAATAAACTTAATTATATAAATATAAAAATGAATATTATAATTAAAAATAGAATAATAATATTAATTTACTATCTATTTTTTTATTATTTTATTTATTTATTTTGGTTTTTATTTTTATTTAGTTTTTTGTTTTTTTTTTTACTTATAAAAAAAAACAAAAAATATTAAATTTAATAAAATAAAATTAAATTTAAATAGCTATATGAAATAAGCTTTATCTTTTCTTTAATTAAGCTTTATTTCATAATTATTTTTGTTTAAGGAGTAGAGGATTTGAACCTCTGTATGTAAAGTGTAAATTTACTGCTAAAACCACTCAGCTAACCCCTTTCTAATTATTTTTTGTTTTGTTTTTTTTATTAAATAGTAATACAAAATACCCTAGACCAGTTTAGTTTATTTATAATTATAATAAGGTCAAGTGAAAATATTAAGGTAAAATTTATTTTTCTATTTTGTTTTCTTTTTGTTTTTTATTTGTTTTGTTATTTACTTAATTTAATTATAATTTATGCTTCTTTTTCAAAAGGGTGGGGGGTTAAAAATTTTTATTTTACAGCAGCACTTTCCAGTACAGCTACCTTGCTATGACTTTTGAGATGTTACTTAACTGAGTTAACTGAAACTAATTAGCTTAACAAAGGTGTTTTATTATAAATGACTAATTACAATATAAAACAATTGTATTAAAATATTAGCGTACAAACTACTTTTAAATTAAGTATGATTAAATATTTAATTTATTCTAATAATATAATAATTATAAATAACAATAAATATTATTAAGTAAAGTATACCTTTGTTAAAGTTATAACCTCGCGGCAGTTTCCCCCAAATTAAACTTCTTCCCAGCGACAGACAGTTAGTTCATCCCGAATGCTTACTTCACCGTTGCGATACTGATCAACGATTACTCGAAATTCCTTCTTCATGTCGCCAAATTGCAGGCGACAATCCGTCTAATTATTACTTTCTTTAATGATTAGCTATTCCTTCTGACCCTGTTGAATTAATTAAATAAATTAAAAACTACATAGCTAAAAAATAGCCCAAGTTTCTAGGTCTAGTTTTGCTTCACTTTGTAAAAGTTATTGTGGCACGTCTATAGCCCAGTTCATGAGGACCATAACGACTTGTCTTAGCCCCAAATGAAAATATTTAAAATTCATTAATTGTCAAGTATAAATTAACAACAGGGATTTCGTCCGTTAGTGGAGTTAACCTCACTTCTCACGGCACGGACTGACGACAGCCATGCAACACCTGTAAACGAATTTTTAAAATTATAAAAATTACTCAATCTGTCTCAATAGAAACAGACTGGATATGCAAGAACTGGTAAGGTTTTACGCGTACTCTCGTATTAAATAACATGCTTCACTTCGTTTGCTTCGAAACCGACTAATTTTTTTGGTTTCAGTTTTGCAACCGTACTCGCAAGGCGGAATGGTTATCGTGTTAACATCGTTACCAGTTTTTATTAAAACTAACAACCACCATTCATCGTTGACAGTGAGAGGTATCTGGGTATCAAATCCTATTTCCTGTTCTCACCTTCGTTTCTCAGCGTCAATCAATAGTAGATAAAAAGCTTTCACCTTTAGTATTCCCCTTAGTATCTGCGGATATCGGCCCTACTCTAAGTATTATTTGGTTTATCCTCAATTTGATCCTAGCTTTAATTCATTTTATTCTTTTTACTTAAACCGGGATATCTTTTTTGTCCCCTTTATAATTATAAAATTAAATTAATTAAATTAATTAAATTAATTAAATTTATAAAATGTACTACCTTTATATTCATTTTTGTTTATTATTTATAAAACAAAAAACAAAAACAAAAAAATAATGGTATGACAACGGCAAAAGAGCTATTAAAAAGATTTAAACTTTTAAAGCAGCCTACACACCCTTTACGCCTGATTAAGATGACTAACGTTTGCGTCTCTGGTCTTACCGAGTCTTCTGGCACCAGTTTTGGACAACACTAATAATAAGGTAATATCATTTTTTTTCCCTTATGTTATCATAATCACCAAATTAATGACTCATAATGATTTCAGTTAGCTAGTTCACTCTTGCGAGCATTGACTAAGATTCTTGACTGCTGGTAGTTTACACTACTTGGGGCTTTCCATTCCCAATGTGGCCATCTGCTCTATCAAACATGGCTTTTGATCGTAGGCTTGGTAGGCTTTTACCCTACCAACTACCATTAAACAAAATAAATCGAATCCTATAGCAGAAAATTTCCTTTTTTAATAAATTAGCTAATTTATCTTTTATTTTTCTTATAAGTCAATATAACTCTAATTAATCTGTAAAACTAAAAATATAATTTCACAGGATTTATTTGAGAAAGGTTAGCTAATTGTAACCTTAATTTTTTGTTAAGATTTATAACCTTTTTTTATTATATTTTTCCAAAAGTTTCTCTTATTCAATTACCCTTTTTATTGATTTATTTATTTTATTTATTTTTATTTTTTAAACCTGATAATTAAATAGAGAAATAAAATTATCTCCGAATTAAGGAGTCTATAGGGTATCTAATTTAAAATACTCACCTTTACACCTTGTTCTTATTTATTTTATAATTATTTATTAGTTTCAAAATAGTATAGTGAATCTAATTAATTTATAAAATTTTCAGTAACAACGATTTGCATGTCTTAAAACTACTGAAAAACGTTCAATCAGAACCAAAATTAAATTCTTACTGACAAATTAGATAATTATTTATTTTATCATATTTTATTTGCTTAAAGCAATCTGTATATATCTCTTTTAATTTAAAATTTTGTTTTTTACTATCTTTAAAAAATAAAATTTTAACCAAAAAATAAACCATTAGGATTATATAATATAATAAGGGATTATTTTATATTTTAAATTTATTAAACAAATTTTGTTTTTTGTTTTTTATTTTTTGTTTTTTGTTTTGTTGTTATTATTATTTTAAATGTAATAATGAAAATAAAGAATTAATCTCTATTAATAATAAGAGATACTACCCCAAAGGGTAAATTTTATATTTATATTATAATATAAAATTAAGCACTTTTATTTACTTTTTTAGATCTAGAGATTATAATAGTAGCAAACATAGCTAATAGTAAAATTACACTTAATGTAATTAATAATACCGCATCATAAGTGTATAAACCATGACCTAATACTTCTATTTGTTGAAATTCTGTAATTCTGACATCAGATACAGATGAGAAAAAAGAATTATTTACAATAGAATTAATCAAATTAATAGATACAATATTAGAATCTGATAATATACTATTTAAATATGTCAATTTATTTAATAAAACAGATAAAGCAGGGACATTATTAAAATTGAAAGGTAAAATAGTAAAAAAAATAAATATAAATAAAGAACCAATAGCTATAGCTAAAGGTAAATTTTTAGTATATTGATTTCCAGTTTCTAATATATCTGCTAATTTAATATTTATCATCATAATTACAAATAAAAATAATACAGCAATAGCTCCTACATATATTATTATATAGGATATACCTACAAAATTTATTCCAATAAGAATTAAATATAATGCTGCTTGAACAAAAGTTGAAATTAAAAAAATAACTGATATTACAGGATTTTTAGAAGTGATAGAAAAAATACTTGAGAGTAAAATCCCAAAAGCTAAAATATTTAAAAAAAGAGTTGTCATTGTTAATAAAAAAATTTTAAATAGCCTGCATATTATATATTATACTTTTCTATAGCTAATATATATTTTTTCTTTATATTATTCTATTTTTCCATTTATTTAGATTTTTATTTTAAATAATTAAATTTAAATATTTTTATTATAAATTACAATCATAATAGATTAGATTTTAATCATGGGATAATTTATATCATTATAACTCAAAAAATTTTTATTACTTAATTGTTCTTTTGTTGTTTTTATAAAGTATAAAGTTTAGGTTTAATTATTTTATTTTTTCTAATAAATTTTTAAAAAGAGTAATAGTTTTAGTATTAGTATTTAAATTTTAAAAGATATTAATTTTAATTAAATAACCTTTTTATTAAAATAAAGATTAATAATGAATTACCATACTTAGCTAATCTCTCTTTATTCCTAATTGCTTTAAAAAAATAAAAAAAGATAATTTCATATATTTCAGTCTTATATTATAAAATTAAATTTTAATAAAAAAAAGAAACAACAAATAAAGATTGAACTAATATTTATTATAAATATGTGACTATTAACGCCAATGGTTTGTTTATATTTGATATTTGAAAAACAAAAATCAAAACAACCAAAAACAAAAAAACAACAAAAATAAATATATATAGAAAATAAATATAAATATAAACAAATTATTATATTAATACCTGATAATCAAAATAAAAATAAAAATAAAAATTTATTATAAATAGTTTATATATATTAAAAATATTTATTTTAATATAGAATTTAGAATTTAAAGAATTTAAATAGCTAATTAGAATATTTATTATATTTTATTTATTACTATAGAAATTGAGCATATTTTTTTTTACAATTCTATTTTTAATATTTTTTTTTGTTTTTGTTTTTGAGTTTAAGATTTCATGATATTATAATCCAAACTAATTAATAGGAAAATTTATACTATTATTACAGGTAAGGTTAAATAGGATTAGTTCATAAACATAAAACAAAATTTAATTGTAATGGGTTTACAATAGAATTAGAATAGTTAATTAATCAATATTAAAGATAATGTATTAAAAAGGCTTTAAACAAATTTTAATTTATATTAACTATCCTTCAGCTGTATGATGTAATACTGAATTTAAATAAATTATTTTTGATTTTGTTTTTGTTTTTAATGACAATAAAAAAATAAATCACAACTACCCTAAAATAAAATAATTAATTAATTTGTGCTATACTTTAAACCAGTGAAGAATTTCAATGGTTTGTTGTAAGATACAAAGAATTTTAATATTATTTACCTTCTAAACTATCACATTATATGTTTCTACTTTAATCCAATATATTTAAAGTACACTCTAATATTAAAATTTTAAAGAGTAAAGATTTAATAGCATCTATGATATTTATACTAGATTTTTGATAGTGTCAAAGAAAAATAAATATTTAAATACCAAAAGATATTTAGAAATAATAAATTTTTTGATTTGAGATATAGTTTACAATGAAAGAAAACAAACACAAAACTAAAAAACAAATAACTTAATAAAAATTAAAAAAATGCAGGTTTAACCTAGAAAATTGACCCTTAATATTTATTCTTTTTAATACCTTTAAATTAAAAATTATAATGGCAGGATGACTTTGCATTCTAAATAAAAACCACAAACCAAAAATAAAAAGTTAATTATTATAAATAAAAATTTCCCTTTAAAATTTTAATAAAATCTTATACTATTAAAATATTATCCCTTAATATAGAATGTTAAAAAATTAAAAAATAGAAAAATAGTTTTCTCCTAGAATTATAAAAGTTAAATCCAAATTTAGTCATTATGAAAAATCTAATTCTAAAATACAAAATGCAAGTAAACAATATAACTACAGCTCTCATTCTGAAATATTTTTAAGATTTGCACAAATAGTTCCAGATCCAACTAAATTTTAAAATTAAAGGTTAACAATTTAGTATTAGATTATTATGAACAAAGTACTCTAGCTAATTCATATAGCTTTAAATAAAATTTTAAATATTTTTATTTTAGATACAAGACATTTATTATTTTTTATTTATTTATATTTTTATTTCTTTTTATTATTTGTTTTTAATTTAACAGAAATATTTTAGGTTTTTATTATAGTTATAGTTATAGTTATAATTTAAAAATAGACATTTAAATTATATAACAATAGTATTTTTTTTTTAACCAAATTAAAGAAAAAAAAATAGAAATATTATTGTTAGTTAATCAATTAATATTGACAATTTAATCAATTATAAAGATTAAAATTATTAATTATATTTTCTTTTTTTTATTATTATTATTATTATTTTTATTATTATTATTATTATTATTATTATTATTATTATTATTATTATTATTATTATTATTATTATTATTATTATATGATTGATTATATGAAGATAATTTATTTTTGTAAAAATAAATCGTATATTTTGTTTCTATTTTTATCTACTATTCAATGATTTAGGGATTTATGTTTTGAGATTTGGGGGTTAATTTAAAAATCTATTTATCAATATAGGAGATAATAAAGTATTATAAAACTATAAAAAGATAAATTCATTTAATCATAAAATGGAAAAAAAAAAATATTTAATTTAAAATTCTAAATTAATTTGAGTAGGCAAATTAAAGTATAGGAAAGTAATAAATAATAATAACAAATCTAAAATTTAAATTAAACAGTATAAATTAAAGCTGAGATTGAAGTATGAAGAGGATTTAATAATATATTAGGTAAAATACCAAAAATAAAAGTTGGTAATAATAAACTAATTAAAATATAAAATTCTCTTCTATTAATATCTTTAATAACAGGTATATGAGGTGAATAAGAACCATAAGATAGTCTATTATATAAAAATAAGGAATAGCAAGCAGATAAAACAATACCACTAGCACCTAAGGAAGCTATTATTGGATTTTGTTGCCATATTCCAATTAAAGATAATTGTTCTCCTAAAAAATTTAGACTTAAAGGGATACCTGTATTACATAAAGTGAAAATAAAGAATAAAATAGTAAAAACAGGCATATAAGTAGCCAAACCTCTAATATAATTAATAATTCTTTTACCTGTTCTATCATAAATAATACCTCCTACACAAATAAATAGAGCAGGACTAACAAATCCATGAGCTAATGCTAATAATATTGCACCTTCTATTCCTTGAATAGTATTAGAAAATAAACCTAATACCACCACTCCCATATGAGCAACACTACTATAAGCTATTAATCTTTTAGTATCTTCTTGTATTATTGTAGATAATGAAGCATAAATAATAGTAATTACTGCAATAGTTTGTATTAAAGGATTAAAATAATTAGTTGCATCAGGTAAAAAATTTATTAAAACTCTTATATAACCATATGTGGCTAATTTTAAAATAGTCGCAGCTAATATAATAGAACCAGCTAAAGGTGAATCACTATGAGCTTTAGGTAACCATATTATAAAAGGATAAAGTGGTGTTTTAACTGCAAAAGCTATAAAAAATCCTCAGGGTTCAGCCCTTTAACCATTTCAGGTACAGCTGGACTTACATTCTAGGTATAAATTTGATTTATATTAAAACAATTTTATTTATACCATAATCTAGAAGTTACTCTAGATATCCGTCACCGGTGAACTGGACCATTCCTTCTAATCCCATATGCTAATTTATAAAAAAAAAAACAAAAAAATAAGCACTTAGAGATCATGTGGCGTCTGGCCTCTACGCTTTTACAATGATAGTTTCCCAATCATTGATTTAGTTCGACGATAGTCTCAATCAAATTCTTTTTCTAAAATTGAGATTTCCCTCGAGTTTGCCACCTCATAATTATATTAAAGATCAAAACAAAAATACAAATAAATCAAATAGAAATAAAATACCTACAACTTATACAACATAGAAGAACAAAAATAATGTTTAATATTTGGTCGAAGTTCATTCATAGATTTAACTGAAATATAAATAGTAGGTTTATTTCTTTGCATGTGTATTGAACACTTTAAATTAAATTTATGTATAAAAATACTTACAATAAAACCACCACTTTAATGGTAAAAGATTGGGTTTGAACTGTTAAACCTTTAACACTTTTGGTTCCCTCACACATGATCCAATAAGCTAACGCTTCATAAGTTAACATATTATATAATTCTAAAAGTACTATTTTATTACCATTTTAATAAAAAATTTCATACCATTTAGTAAAACAAGGAAAAACTCTAGTAACGAATCTTATAGTAACATGTTTTTCCATTAATAATTGTTTTTTTTTTTCCAAAACAGGATATGCAATAATGAGTAAGTTTATTTAAAAAAACACAACACAAATTAAAAAAATTCAATATTGTGCAAAGACTGTTTAAAGGATAATAAAGTATTACCTGCTTTATTTATACGTAAATGACCTTCAGATATTATAACACCTAATAAAAAAGAATCTAAGTTATAAGGTATTTGAACTATGTGTCTAATTATCGAGTTATAACGAGGAAAATTTATTTGAAGTTAACTTTGAACCATAGACAACCAATTATTTACACTTATTATTTTCAGGTTAATAATTTTTATTAGTTCGAGGAAATCTTTCTAAAAGATTTAAAGTATTTTTGATTTGGGATATAATTCTGCTGGTCATAAATTGTCTCTTGCTGAAGGAGGCTGACAACCATAATATTTGTTGAGCATCTAAACTTATTTCACTTAAAGATATTAATTGAAAATCAGTGGATCCTATATAACTTAAGATTATTAAAATAGAAAGTAACATAGGTAAACTACCAGCTAAAGTATATAAAAAAAATAAAAATGCTGATCTAAATCTATCTGTACCATGACCAAATATTACTATAATTATAAATATTATTGGTAAAACACTTTCAAAAAAGATATAGAAAAGTAACAAGTCTAATGAAACAAAAGCACAAATTTGTAAAGTTTCTAATAATAAAAAAGATATTAAAAAATATTTTAAATTTTTATTTATATTAGTATAATTAGATAATAAAGCAATCGGTGTCACAAAAGTAGTTAATAACACAAAATAAAGGGATACTCCATCAATACCAAAATTTAAATGACAAAAATTTAATTGATGAAATTCAGATACAAATTGAAATTGTGTCGTATTAGAATCAAATTGATACCATAGAATTAAAGAAATAAAAAAATTAATTAGAGAAGTTGTTATTGCTATTTGCTTCATTTGTATTTGACCTGTTATAGTTTTATCTGAAATAGGTAGCAAAACTAATGAACCTATTAGGGGTATAAGCAAAAGCAAGGTTATCATGAAATTGTTACTCTTAATTTTTGTTTATTTTTTATTTATCTATTTACTTTTTTATTTTTTTTTTTAAGAAAAGAAGATAAAAATTAATTATTATTTATTATATATTTATTTTTATTATTTATTTTATTTATTTAATTAATTAATTAATTAATTTATTTAACCTTAATATTTGTTAAATTATTTTTATTTTAATAATATTTATTTTTTTATTTATTTTTTTTATTAAAAGGTGACTATGAGAAAAAAAAAATTTTTTTATTTATTTTCAAGGAATATTTATCCCTTTTTTATATATATATTTTTGTTTTATTTTTTAAATAAAGTTAGCCTCTTTTTGTTATTTGCGATTAAAAATTTTCTCTTAACAATTACAAATATTCTAAAAATGAAATTAATTTGTCTTTAATTAGTTAAAATTCAATTAAAACTTTAATTACTTTTGCTAAAAAAAAATAAAAAATTAATTTCTTCTGTTTATGCATTATTATTATTCTTAATTGAATTTTTTTTATTGTGTTGGTTAATTTTTATATTTTTAAAAAAATTTTTTTAATAGTTTAGAGTTATTATTCTAAACTATATTCTTATAAAATGATTCCAGATATATCTTTTTATTTGACAAATTTATTTTAACTAATACTAATTATTCTATTATAATTCAGGATATTTTTATTAATATTTATAATATTCAGGGTATAACTAATTAATCATAAATATTTATTCTACTAAATTTGATATTCTAAATTAATATAGAATATTAAGTTATGAACCTGAAGTGACTTCAATATTTTCTTCTGTAATTATTCAAGATGTTATTAATAACCATTCTTAAATTTATAAATAATATTACTGATGAATTTATAACTAAAATAGTTAGATACTCATTACCATTAGTTGGATCTTATCTTTAGGTTTACTTAATTTCATAACAATGAAAATACAGCATCATTAATTTATATCAATTATTTATTCCAAAATTAACTTAGAGGAATAGTTAACTCTCTCCTATATTATAATGGCTCTTTACTCCAAGATATTAAATTTAAAAAATATAAAATTAAAACAAAAATTATACAACAATTAATTTAAATTTAAATTTTAATTTTAATTTTAATTTTAATTTTAATTTTAATTTTAATTTTAATTATAATTATAATTATAATTTATAAATGGATATAATATAAAATAAATAAATTATTATGTATATTTTTAAATTTGTGAAAGATAAATACCATTCCCCTAGCTATTTCTTCTTTATTTTAAATATATATAATTAAAAATCCTTTTTTTATTCTATTCTGATTTATTAAATTTTAAACTTAATTCTAAATTATATAGCTGATTCTCTTATGTTCAAACTATTCAATATAATGAAATTGATATTCAATAAGAAGTTTTTTATTTTTGTATATTAAATCTGAAAAATATTTTACATCAGAGGTTACTGATATATATTTTACTTCTAAAATATCTTTAGCTTATGAAAAGAATATAAATTTAATAGACATTTTAACAAAAAGGGAATGGGAATATTTTCATAAATAATTTAGTTTATAATTTTATTTAATAAAAATTAATATTAAGCTAATGGTTAAAAAAAATAATAGGAAAAATATAAAAGTTTTTTTTTTAGTAATAAGAAAGGTTCTATCTTAGTAATAACTGGCTATAATTTTACTATTGCTTATAATTTTAATATTGGTTAATCATAAAAAGGAAAAACAAAAATGTGAAATAGGTTTTGTAACTCATTATTATTCAAATTTATTAAGTGGCTCTAAAAAATCTCTATCTAATTTTGGTAGTGAAAAATCTCTATCTAATTTTGGTAGTGGTTTATAGTAAGTAGATCTAGGAGGTGTAAAACCAGGAGTAGAGGTGTCCAACCATGAATTATTGGTCCACCACCATTAAAGTATGAGAAAAGATAAGATAGAAATTATCTGAACCTAAATAAATTAGAGCACCACCAGTTATAATAAAGCTAACTGGTATATAAAAATATGGAGATGTGTAAAAAGGAGTTTTTTAATTCTCTGGATTATCTGTAGTAAGAGATTCTGTTGAACCATTAATTTCTTCTGTAGAAATTGTTGTAAATTCTGGATTAAATTTTGAAAATATATTAGGTTATTCACTTAAATTAGGATTAAATACTTTATTTATTTTTTTTTTATATATAATCTTTAATTTCAATTATATATTGAAAATATAAATTAAAGAGAGTCTCAAATCCTATAGAAGGAAAAAATTATTTCATTAAATTTTAATATTAGACCTAAAAATAATAATCCATTTAATATAATTCTGTAGAAAAAAAAAAGATAAATACTTTAAATGCAGGTAAACCCTTCAGAAATATAAATTTATTGTGAAACATAGAAAAATAAGATAAAAATGTAACAAATACCGTAGGTAACAACTTCAAAATTTTTTAATAAATCATAGTCACAATTAAAAAAAATGTAATAAATAACTTATTTGTTATCAATTTTTGAGCTAAAAATAATAAAATAAGGTTTCTCCTCGTTTTTGTTTTTTAGATATATTTTTTTAATATTATATTCTAATATTAGTTTCAAAAGATTAATATTTATATATCTAATTTTTTTTTTTTTATAAAATATAATAAATCAATCTTACTGAATTCCTTTTTTTTTGGAAAGTAATTACAGAGTTCTAAAATTAAGTAAAGTAATAAAAAAAAATCCGGGTACAGAGTTCACTTAAGAACAATAGAATTAAAAAAAATAATTTTATTAACCAATTTATTTTTTTGGTTTTTTGTTTGTTTTTGTTAATTAATATTAGAATGGATAATTATATAAATTATAAATTTAAAAATATCTTATAGGTTTTATTATTTTTGTTTTCATTTATTTTATCCTCTTCTCCATATATAGTTAATCCTTTAAACCTTTAAATACAGGTATAATATTAGGGTAAGCAATAGGACTATTATCAAATTTGTTAATAAGAAAAGGTTTATTTCTAAAAAAAGCTAAGTTATTTAATTGAGTCTCTCTTTCAATTTTTACTATATGATTTAAATTCTTTTCTATTATATTATCTATATTACTTTTAGTTCCATCTGTGTTATTTAATAAATTAACAAACCAATCTAAAAAAGGTATATTATGATCTATACCTTTATTATAAAATTTTATTTTAAGATAAAGATATTTATCCTCTAAATTAAAATCTTTATTAAAATCAGAAAAATTAACAAAATCTAACTTCTGAAATTCCTTCTTCTGAAACTCTTTTTTAAATAGCTTGTCACTAGATTCATTAGAGTCACTAGAGTCACTAGAGTCACTATCATTTTTATGATTCTGATCTAATAAAAATTTAGTTGAATTATCTTTATTAGAATTAGAAGATATTAAAGAATTGTGTGAAGTAGAAGTAGAAGAATTATAATTATCACTATTTGTAATATTTTGTCTCTCATTACCCATAAATTGCATAATAAAAATTGACAAATAAAATTCAAATATTTTATTAAAATTACAATTACAAATTAATAATATTTCTTCTACAGATAGTCCACAAACTTTCAAAATATTAATAGATATAAAACCAAAAATTTTACACCATTTATTTATTACCTTCATATTATGTAATATTTTTCTAATAATATAAAAAATTTTATATATTTTATATATTTGATATATTTTATATATTTTATATACTTTTTATATTTTATATATTTTATATATTTTATAATTATAAAAAGAAATCATAATAATAAAAATAATCATTAAATTATAAATATTTAAACTAATTAAAATTATAAGTAAACAAATTATAATAAACAATATATCTATTTCTAATAAAGAATAATAGAATGCTAGATCAAAAGAAAAATTAAAAGGTATTTTTTCTATAATATAATAACCATATGGTAATTTCTCTAAAAAATAATATAAACACTTAAAAACTACTAAGGATAGTAATTTATATATAAATAAGAGAAATATTAATTTTGTTTTAATAAATTGTAACATTAACAAAATTACAATTTTAATTAATTTCCCTATTTTAAATATAGCTTTTCATAGTTGAATAATTCATATTTCTAAAGGAAATTTAGAGATTTGAAAATTTTCTCTTGTATTATTTATATTTATTCCTTCCCAATTGCTTGAATCATGATAGTAAAATAAGGGATATAAATTGGTAAAAAAAATAATTTTCATAATGATTATAAATGATTTATTTTTTTAAGATTGAATTGGTAAGATCTTAAATGCATGCATTGGTATTGGACTTTTTAATGACCATTCTAATGTATTAACTGCACTACTTTCATTATTTAAATGAGAATCATTTGTAAAATAAGATGCCACTTGCCAAGGATTATTTGAGCAAGAAGGTTGGTTAACAAATATATCAAAAATTATATAACCAAATAATACAGTAGCTACAACAGAGATTAAAGAACCAAAACTTGATACAGCATTCCATCCACTAAATGCATCAGGATAATCTGGTATTCTTCGTGGCATCAATTTTGTTAATCTTTTTTAGTCAAATTGTAAATAAATATTTAACTAAAAAAACTCCTGACCTTACGACCAGGTTCAGACTATGTCATCCTGTATTAGTGATTAAAAAACAAAAAATACAGGTCGGGCGCTTTCTACATTTAAGGAATTTATAGAAATCAGGGTTATTGTTAATACTACTCACCTGTTAGTCGTTGAACGTTTTTATTTCCAAAAATTTTATGTATATATAATATAAAATTAATATATTGAAATAAACTTCGCTGCAAATTGACCTAATTTTATTTAAATTTTAGATTTTTCTTGCAATTTACCCGATTTACTAGTAGAAACTTAAAAATCTCTACAGAGGCATAATAATTAAAAATTATGTAGTTTAACACGTGAAAATAGTTTACCTTTAAAAGGTTGTCCATTTTTTAGATACTTAATTAAAGTATCTTTACCCATTTTAAATTTTTTAGAACATTGAACTGTAGGATAAGACCCTATAAAAGACATATCTTTAATTTTATAGACATAAACTAATTTTGTAAGTTTAGCTATAGTCTTTACACTTTTTTTAACACCAATTTGTGGGTTATTGATACCTGTTTTATCTCGAATTTTCATATATATAAATTCTGGAGAATAAATATGACCATACATTGGATTTAAATGACCCACACGTTTTAAACTAAATTGTGGTTTGTGTTTATATCCTAAAGTAGTTCCAGCAGTAGGAGATAAATTAAGAGCTAATAGTCTATATTGACTAAAAAGAATATCTAGATAATATTGTTCCCTAAAAAGCATAAATTCTTTAGTGACAGAACCAGTATTACCTAAATCTTCTAATATAGCTAAAATAAAATTATTATGAGTATAAAAAGATAAACTATTATATATAGGGAAATTTCTTTTCAATAAACTAGGTAACCAATAAGATAACAATCTAGTAGATCCATTTCATCCACTACCTATATATATTTTTCCATTTATTAAGTTAAACCATTGATATATAATAGTACGTTTACGGTTATCTGTTCCTATGAGATTACGATTTAATTTAGGTGCATAAATTCGTAAAGGTTTAGTTAAAAATATAGGATTTAAATGTGGACCATAAGGTATTATTGGAGGTAAAGATAATAAAATATAACTATCTGTGACAATTTCTACATAATAAGATATAATTAAATATATACCAGCCAAACCTAAGAAGTGTTGAGGGAAAAAAGTTAAATTACAATTAATCCTTACTATTTCTAGTTAGGTTGGACTATTTCTTAATTTAGGTAAACTAAATCACATTCATATAGTCTCTGAGGATCCTACTCCTATAGTTATTTTATAGTTTGGCTATAGTTATTTTATAGTTTGGCTATAGTTATTTTATAGTTTGGCTATAGTTATTTCATAGTTTGGCTATAGTTATTTTATAGTTTGACTATAGTTATTTTATAGTTTGGTTACCTGCTAATTGTCCATTGTAACATCTTACGTCATTGTTACCTTGTTAAGGTAGACTAAGCTTTAGGAGTTTCTAGGATATAGAATGTTGTTAACTAATATTTAAAAAAAATACATATTAGGGGGCTAATATACTTTCTTATCACAACTGTGCCTCTAATCTCCTTTAAATAGTTCAGAAATTACAAACCATTTGATTCCTTTAATTAAAATTGGACTATTTTGGTTTATATTTTTAGAAATTGTAGTAAATCTAACTCTAAAATGTTGTCTTGCTGCATTTATAGAAGGAAATGAAAATATATCTCCATTTTCACTTTTCATAATTAAATTTGTTCCTCCTATTCCAAATTGAGGAGCTAATACACCTTTTTTACCTTTATTATGATGTCCATGTTTAAGAAAATGTTCCTTTAAAGCTAAACTAGTTAATATTTTTTGTTGTTCAAAAGCCTTAGTATTGAATCTAGGATGTAATTTTCCAGCATGCATAGCTTTTAATTTAGCTATAGTTTCAGGAGAATGTTTAAAACCTTGAGAAGATCCAGCTATTTTTAATATATTATATTTAGGTTTATATAAATCAATATAGTGTTGTTCTAAACCTAAACAAATATCTTCTACACTATCACAATATTGTAAAATTAAAAATACAAAATTATTAGGACCATATTTATTAATAGCTATAGGTAGAGGTAAATTAACTGAACCTACACTACTCATATGTACTCTAAATCTTCTAGCTAAATTTACACTACTTCCTATATAACAATTACCATTAATTAAATTAAAAAACATATATACACCAGCCTTATCTTTAGTATTCAATAAAATATCTAATTTAGATTTTTTAAGATCTATAAATTTTGCAACTGCTTGAATATTATTTAATTTTTCAAATATTATTTTAGATTTTCCTTTTTTAGGTTTTGGTAAATTAGGTGTAGGCAACTCATTTAATTTCTTATCTAAAGTATCTTTATCAATATCATTTGAATCTGTATCCTTTAGATCTCTATCTACTAAATCGTTAATAGAAATAGGTTTACTTAATAACAATTTTATAGTTATACAAATTAAGTAACACAACATCTTAACAGTTTGTTTAACCCCTACAAACAGTGTCCAGAAATGTATTTTACCTAGGAATTCACTATATGTTCTTCCTACTATTTTTGGAGTCCAATAATAGAATCCGGCAAAAAGGGCAAATACAGCTCCCATAGATAATACATAGTGAAAATGCAGTGGACTATATCTTTACCTAACTTTCTCTATTTATATTTAACTTAGTGACAAAAGGTATCTTAGTTCAATTAGGATTTCTGTATTGGATTCAGTCTAACATAATTTTAGAATACAGCTTGTATTCTATACTATCAAAAGGAAAAGCCTTGTAATGTCTAATTTCCATAAATCTTTTGATATTAGAAACTCTATAAAACTTAAAATCACAGTACAAACGATTCATCATAAAATAATCATAAACAGGAACCATAGATTCAATTGTTTGGTATTTGAAGCTAATAGATTTAAATACAAGATTCTTCTTCTTTGGAGAAGCATGAGTACGATACATTACTTTAGGCTTAGTATGAGGAATGACAAAATCCAAACACAATTTTGATGAGTATTCAGTCTTTTTAACTTCAACCACACACTCAATCCTATTACTTGTGTAGTTGAAAACAATAGATCCATCTGTATCAATCAAACCTGAAAAATAAGGATCATTTTCTTTAATAGTATAATTTGCCTCAATGAAATCAATATTATAAATAGCACAAGCACGTTTAAAACTATCAACCTTAATTCTAATTAACCCATTTAACTTTGACACTAAATAAGACATTTCTGCACCAGTAGATACTATATAAATTGAATGAGGCTTATTACCAGAAGCACGTATTCTTCCCATGTGCAGTTTATCTTGAATATAAGTTAGAAGTCTAAGGTCTCTATTATGAACCTTAATTCTGATAGCCTTTAGTACCTCTGAACCGGAGATTCTTTTACGGATATCAAAATTTCCATCTCCATCTATTACTCCTGCAAACCAATGGAAAAAATTTTGTTCTTCTTTGTCACGGAATCCACCAATGATAGAGAAAGAAGGCAATTGACGTATAGTCTCTGAGAATCCTAAAAAGTTTTCTGCTGATTGTACACCCCTATTTTTTAAACATTTAAATAGAGTAAATTTATCTTTTTCACCAACTGTGCTTTCAGCAGGTCCCTTTGATTTAAAGTATACGGGACTATTAAAAAGAAGATTAAACTTCCCACTTACATCTAGGTTGTTCCTTAGATACTGTGTTATTAATAGTAGACAAATTACTAAAGATGTAGTTTCCAGCATATAGTCAATTGCAGAATAAAGCTTAATATTCTGGCCCATTTGAGCAACTACGTAATAAGTATCATGAAATGCCACGTCTATTGACGCGTTACTTAATACTACTCCAGTTAATCCACCAATAGTGAATAAAGCTAAGAATCCTAATACAAATAATAAAGGTGTATTATATCTTAAACTTCCACCATATAAAGTTGCTCAGGGTTCAGCCTTCTACCATCACAGGTACAGCTTGGCTTATTTTCTCAGTATAAAATTGAATTAAATTAAAACAAATTTATTTATACCTTATTTAGGTGTTAATCTAAAATCCGTCACCGGTGAACTGGACCATTTCTTGTAATCTCTTATATAATATAAGATATATTATACTTAGAAGATCATGTGGCGTCTGGCCTCTACGCTTTTACAAAGATAGTTTCCTATAATTGATTTAGTTCGACGATAGTCTCAATCAATTTCTTATACAAAAATTGAGATTTCCCTCGAGTTTGCCACTTCAGGATAATATTAAATTAAAGATTTAACTTATATAACATAGATGGGATAAAAAAAGGAAATAATTTAGCTTTTATTTTTTTCATAGAGTTAGCTGATATGTAAATAGTTGGCTGATTTCTTTGCATATGTAAATTACATATAAAATTATATTTATGTATTAATATGCTTATAATAAAAACACAATCAATTATAGAAAAAGATTGTGTTTCCAAATACATAGCATTGCTAGCTTTTGTACCATCACTCATTATTCAAAAAGCTAAAAATTCAAAATCAATCATTTCATATAAATCTATTGGTACAAATTTTTCCCCTTTAAAATAAAACAAATTATAAAATTCAGTTAAACAAGGATATGATCTTGTATATAAACAAATAGCTTTAAATTTGTTACCATTTAAGGTAGTAGTAGTTATTATAGGATAAGAAGAGCATAAATGAGAGAGTCTTTGGAAAACAAAAATAACCAATGGAGAATTAACTAAAGATTGTTTAAAAAAAAATCTAGTATTACCTAAATTATTTATTTCCAACCAAGCGTCTGAAATTAATAATCCTCCTAACATTGATCGTAAATGAGGTGGAAAATTAACCATATATCTGACTATAGAAGTAAATCTAGGATAATTAACAGTACTAGTCAGGTTAGAACCCCACACTACCAAAGCTTTACAATTTTTGTTAGCAGGTAAATAATTTCTATTAGATCTTGGAAATCTTTCCAATATATTTAAAGTTTTTTTGTTTTTTAATATAATCCTGCTGGTCATTTGTCTCTTGCTGAAGGAGAATGACAACCATGAAAAAATTTTTATACCAGTTGGAACAGCAATAACCATAGTGGCTGCTGTAAAATAGGCTCTAGTCAACTATATTACTTTATTTATTTTATTTATTTTTATTTTTATTTTTATTTTTATTTTTATTTTTATTTTTATTTTTATTTTTATTTTTATTTTTATTTTTATTTTCATTTTCTATCTAAATCTTTAACAGAAAGGTAAAAATAAAAAGGAAAGTAACATTTAGTGTGGACTATATCTTCATCCAAAAAATAATAAATATCCTTATTTATTAAAATTTTTGGAGTTTGGCGTGTTAGTCTCTGAGATTCTCCTGGAGTTTTCGAATTTTATTAATACCTTCAAATGTTAAATGTTCCTTACGTTGAATAATACGGTAAGCTTTACGCCATTTTAAATAATTAATTAATTTACTAGCATTTAATAAATGAAAATTATCAAAATAGTTAACAACATTAAAAGCATTTTTAAAATTGATAGTAGAATAAGAATACATAATATCACTTAATTTATAGACATTACCACCTAAAGCATTTGCTACTAAATTTAACAATTCAGGATTTTTTTGTTTAATTCTAAAAGTCAAAGAAATATTAATTCTTGTGTTGTTATTTTTAGAATTAGAAATATTAATATAAATAGCAAATGAAGATTGAGCATCAGAAAATCCAGCTAACCAATAATTAGTAAGAATATCAAAATTAGCTTTAGGTAAAATAGTGTATCCAAATTTTTCATTATATTTTAGTTTTAATAATTGATCTATTTTATGCTGACCTAAGAATTTACCATTTATTAAATGACATATTTTTTCTAATCCGAGATTATGACGTAAAATATATCTAACTGAATTTAGCTCTTTACAAATTAATACACTACCATAACCTATTTTTTTTTTAATAAAATAAGCAGTACTGATATCATCTATATGAAAACCTATTTCAATTCTAGAATCTCCAATATATCCCTCACCTTCAATTAAACCAGCCAAATAATAACCTAACTCAATATCTGTTTTTGGTTTTTTATGTTTTTTCAAATGATCAGAAATAAATAAATCCTCTGAAATTAGCTGTTCATCAAAGTTGAATATAACTTCAGTTTTCTCAAAATTAGAGGAAACTAAAGGATTATCTGCTGATTTTTTCTCATTTAATTTTTTTTTAATTTTAAATTTAAATAAAAAATATAACTTAATAAAGATTAAATATGAGTTAAAGATTTTTCCTACTATGATAAACATAGGTGGACTAACTCTTATAAGAAAGTTTCCAGCAAATAGCCAAATAATAATAAAATATGTTACCATATCTAACGACACTAGAGAAGTATCTACATCTAAACCAACTGAAAACATGTGATGACTCCAAACTAAGAAACCTAAAATACCAATAGAGAACATAGCATAAACCATACCGATGTAACCAAATATAGGTTTACCTGAAAAGGTTGAAACTATGTGACTTACTATACCAAAACCTGGTATAATTAAAATATAACAATTTTTTTGATTAATTGAATAATAACTAAAAATAGAAATTTATTCTAAACTAATACTCAAGAACTTAACATTCTTGTTAGGACTTTATCTTAAATCACAGTAGAAATATTATCTCTATTCATCGTTTTTTTTAATTTAATAATTTTAAGAATACCCGTTAAATTTAAATGATCTTTATTTTGAAGAATAATATATGCTTTTCTTCATTTTAAATAATTAATATGTTTACTAGATAATAAATGATATTGATCAAAATAATTAATCACTTTTTTAGCTGACCCAAAACTAGTGGAACCATAATAATAAGTATCTTGACTATCTCTATAACCAATATTACCACCTAAGAAATCTTTAATTAAGATTAAAATATGAAAATTTTTTTGATCCAATTGGAAATTCAATCGTATTTCTGTCTTATTTTTACGTTTAATAGCTTTAATTTGGAAACTACCATTAGCATCAGTAAATCCAGCTAACCAATGATTTTCTAAATTTTTATCTAAATTTAATTTAAATTTAATTGTTTTACTAAATTCAATAAAATTTGGGTGATTTAATATATTTTTAGTAATTTGAAGATATTTATTTTCTGTTCTAATTTTTCCATTTATTAAATTAATAATTTTTTCTATACCCTTTTTAGCTGCTATAATTAGAAGAATAGCATTTTTAGTTTTAATTTTATTTATACTACCATATCCTAATTGTTTCTTTAAATAATAAGCTAAAGAAGCATCTAAAGAATTAAATACAATGACTAATTGTGGAGTATTACTAAAATGACCATCACCTTCTATTAAACCAGCTAAATAATGACCAAATTCAGTATCATTACATGGTTTTAAATGGGTAGGTATATGAACTGAGACAGATTTTATTCTTTCTGTTTCTAATGTGATTTTGTTGCGTAAAGTCTCTGAAGTTTCAGTCACATAAATATGATTATATCATAAATATGATAAACTGTTACTTGCTGATTTATTTCATAGTTTTAACTTTGTTACTATATCCTTTAAGAGAGAGTATTTAAAACTAAATATAGAAATAGTTCCAGCATATAGCAACATTAAGAAGCCTATATTTTTGACTTCTGGGTGCTACATTTATTTATTTAAATGGTTGGACTATATCTTTTAATATAAACATTATCATTATAATTAATCCAACTAGGCCAATGATATTAAAAGCTTCTTTATTTGACCATATTTTTTTAATTTTTAATTATAGGGAAAAATTATTTTCATAATTTAACCATTTTTTATAAAAATAATTCCAACTTTTTTCCAAATAAGTACCTGATATAGCTTTATGAGCTTTTATATCTTTTAAATCATAAAATTTAGGAATTAAATGAAGTCTATTTTTTTTAGCTGATCTAGAAGGATGGTTTTTAAAATATTCGACTAAATTTAAAATATCTTCTCGTTTAGTTATGTACCATTTAAATGATTTATTATTACCATTATCTATATAAATATATCCTCCATATAATTTTACTAAAGGTAACAATAACTCAGAAGTTTTCTGAGATACACTTATAGATAATTGTGTATTAGTTTTATTAATAGTGACTGTACCATCACTGTCAAATAATCCTGAAAACCAACCATTTTCATAAATTAATTCTTCTGGATAAATAAAATTTATTTGATATTTATCACAAATTTTCTTTAATTGAACTAATCTATTAGAATTTCTAATAAGTCCATTTATATCATTTATTAATTTTAATAAACCAGATTTGTGATGTAATCTATATCTTAAAGCATTAGCACCAGATCTTAATTTTATTGAACCTCCATAAATATTTTTGATTATTTGTAATGCATGTTCATCTCTAATATCCATTGTGATTTCTAAACTAGCATAACCTTTTTTAGATAATTGAAAACAACCATCCCCATCAATTAACCCTGCTAATCATTCTTTCAATTTTTTATATTTATAATTAGAATTAGTGTTTATATTAAGCAGGCGTATAGTCTCTGAAGTTCCTACTTGCGAGTATAACGCTTTGGTTACTTGCGAATTATTCAAATTTAAAAGAATTTTTACTTTAAAGGTGTACATTGAACTATAATTTCTTTTAAAAAGGTTTATAGTACTTTGTTTAATCTTCGGAGAATGATAATCAGAATCTTTATTATTATCTCCCAATAATCTATTTCGAATCATTTTTTCTTTTATTTCTTTTATTTTATTTAACCCTTCCTGAGTTAAATGCTCTTTAGCTTTAATTAATCTTGTTGCTTCACAAAAATCCTGAAAATCTAAAGATTTTATTCCATGACTAGAATAATTCTTAAAAAATGGAATAAATTTTTCTTCTATATCAATTAATTTTGTAACTACAAAAACATTTAAAGCATTAGAAATCACAATTCTTCCACATCCAAGATAAGATATAAAACTTTCTAATAAAGCCTTATCACGTTGGTGTTGGCTAATATAAAACTTTAATGATACTTTATTTCCTTGTATTTGAATATAGAAACCACCATCACCACTCGTAAAACCAGCTAACCAATGAGAACTTTTAATTATTTGATCCACAACTACAGCTCTTACTATTGGTTTTATATTATTTATAAGCTTTTTATTCAATGCTTCTTTAGTGTATGAAAATTGTGAAATATCTTTATTTAAAATAGCTTTAATTTCAAATAATTTTTCTAATCCTTCAAATGTTAAATGTAATTTATTTGAATAAATTTCAAAAGCTTCTTTTAAATTTAAATAATCGACTCGTTTTTGAGTTATTAAAGAAAATTCATCTAAGAATTTTATTAATATTTTTAATTCTGATTTTGATCTTATTCTAAATTGAATACCATTTACATAATTAGAAATATTACCAATTTCTCCTAATGCTAATTTTATTGACTCTAAGAGCACAAGATCTTTTTTATGTAAAACAACAGAAAATGTTAAATTTACACCTCATCCTGTTTTATATTTAGAATCTTTAATCAAAGATAAGATAAAACTACCCTCTGCGTCAAAAAATCCAGTAATAAAAAAAGGATTTAATTTATAGGCTTTTTGAGATTTGGTTCCTAATTCAAGACTATTACTACAACTTTCTTTATTAGATGTAGAATAATTTCTATGAATTAAAAGGTAGCTATTGCACTCATTAAAGTTAAGAAATAAAAGATTAAAAATTTTTGAATTTTCCGGAAAAATACAACTTACATCTAAAGTATCTGATAAATTAATTATGAACTTTTCGCTTATAGCCTGCTGCATTAAATTAAATTTAAAGGGCCACTTTTGACCAAAGAACCCATAAACTCAATTCTTAAATTATCTCGGCAGAACCGATAATTCTCTCTAAGAACCCTGTATTATCTCTACAATAATTATCCCCCTAAAATTAGGTTTAAATTATGTTTCCTAGATAACCTTGTGTAATCTTTCTTATTAAATTAAAAAAATAGTAAGACCAGAGTTACCGACTGTACATTAAGCATCATTTCAGATACCCACCAGTGACCCAGTCTGTAGCGATTTATTATACAACCGACGGTCTTTAGCTGAATAATCTATTAACCGTTTCCACTAGTGTAGCCACTTAAGTATAGAAATTATTATATAATTTATACTTAAACATTATCCCTGTCAGGATAATTAATCATTTTCAATTTAAAAAATAAAGAATCTAATTTCTTATAATAGTTACTTAGATTATATGATTATGACTAGATAGTAGCTTCTTAATAAAGAAATAATAATATAGTCTTTTTGATATAAAATATCATAAAATGATCATTTTTAATATTTAAAAATGAACCAACATCTGCTAATATTATCTTAATAATACTTTATTACTCACGACAATTAAGTCCACGGCCCTAAATTTTCTTAAATAGAAAAGTTAAATTTTAAAAAAATTTTTTTTTAGTCTTTATATTAAAATAAAAATGAAAAAAAGCCTTACAGGTAAATGATAGGTATTATTTTAGTTTTTACAAACTAACTACTATCTTCACTTTTCCCTTTTTTTTTAATCAGAATAACTATTTACAGTTTTAGATAAACTAATCAATTTCTGTCTTTTTATAGGGTCTAAATGTTCTTGATTTTGTATTTTTTTATGAATTAATTTTCAAAGTAAATAACTATTATATTTCTTTGTAAGGAAAGTAAAGTTAAATTTATCAAAATAATCCATAATGACTTTTGAATCAGATAAACCATTAACTCTAAAACTCCAATTATCTTCATGATAATGTTTATTAACGGTTCCTACTTTAAAGAATGATTTTAATTTATTTAATATTACTTCCTTGTTATCTCCTCCTTTTTGTGATAAATCGAATAAAATTTTGTATGAACTTTTATGGTTAGGCGACAACGAAACATGAAAACAACCCTCAGCATCAACAAATCCTATTAATCAATTATCAGTTAAAGTTAGATCTTTGATTTTTTCATAAGGTTTTATTTTTTCAAATATGTTATCTTTATTATATAATCCAAATTCTTTAAGTTTTCGTGAGTTAACTAAACGAATATTTTTATTATTTAACCTATGAAGGAACTCATTAAATGATTTAAGTTTATTAGGTGTACGTATTTCACCATTAAAAATTAAAGCTATTAGATATAGTCCTAAATTATCTTGTATAATAAACCGAGAAGTAGTTTTACCTTGAGTTATAACTTTCCCCATGTTTAATTCTTTTTGAATATATTCTAATATTTGTTTATCACGTTTCTCCTGAGTTATAACAAAATATAAATCTCCTCTAGAAGCTTTAGTAAATGAACCATCACCCTCTGCAAAACCTATAAACCAATTTAAGAATTCAGGAGTAGGTTGTTTATTTTTACCATAAATTTTAGAATTAATTTGATAATATTTACTAAATGGAACTGTAAAATAATTTGTGATAAAATTATTAAAATTTGAGAAAAGATGTTGATATAATATAGGGTCACCACCCCCACTAGAGATAGAACTCTCCCTCACGGTGAGTGTCCCCTCAAAGAACCGTATGTGCGAGTCACCCCGCGTACGGCTCAATCAAACAAAAATTAAGTTTATTGATATATCATGATCTACCGATTATCACATAACTTACTTAGGGTTGTTATGTATTTCTTGGTGACACCATCTATGTACAATACGTAGATTTGTCAAAGCCGTTTTTGACCCTCCTTCAGATATAGGTATTATATGATCTATATCAATATTATTCGGTTTCATCGGTGTGAGATCCATGTTATGGAATAAAGAATTTGAGCATATTGGGCAAATTCCTTTCTGCTTAATCATAAGTCTTCCTTTAACTCCTTCAGTTTTACCTAAAGAGGTTAAGTTTGCCTTTATTAGTCTTTCAGTTAGAGTATCTATGTCTGAATGATAAGCATGTATGTTAAGTAGTTTATCTGGTATGGAAAACAGCCTAGCTGATACGGTGTTGGTTACTGTTGTTGGATCTAATAACCAAGTAATAGCCCCTTGTTTAATAGAGTGTCTTCTTTCGCCACGAACTCTACCATAGAAATTCCATTTAGTATTTATGGCTAAACGATGTTTTCTTTGGTCTTCACCAGTAAAATAGTACCTAGCAATTGTTCTTTTTCCCCATTTAGGGTGTTTTTTGTGGCTCCAATTCCATATCATCTTAAACAATGCGAATCTAACATATCCTCTAAATATATAGCTTTCACCCATGTTAAAATATAATGACCAACCTCGAATTATAGGGTTAAGTTTAGCTATCAATTGGTATGACGTTAAATTTTGGCTATTATCAATAATTAACTTAAGTTTACCAATGATGCTTTTTACTTTTTCCTTCTCAGGGTAAAGAGCTATTCCTGATTGACCAATTCTATCTTTGAAGAAGCTGTATTTCTTAGACCAAATGTCTCTGTATTTAAAGACGTATCCTAGGAATTTTAGCTCAGTTCCACTGGCCATCTGAAAAATTTTAGTTTTATCAGGAGATAATCTTAATCCTCTCTCTGCTAAGAATTCACTAACAGCCGGTTTTACAAATTGTTCTATAATTCTCTTACTTGTACCTATAACCAAAAAATCATCAGCATATCTAATGGTTTTTAGATTGAAACTAAGTAACTTAGTTCTTACTCCATTCTGATAAATATTTTTTCGTAGATGTTTTCCTCCAGAGATAGAGCTAATAGAGTTTCTAACGTGGTCTTCAAGCCCATTAAGGGTAAAATTTGCTAAAACTGGGGTTATAATTCCCCCTTGTGAAGTACCAGATTCAGTATCAGTCAATTCTCCATCTAAAACTGCCCCTGATTTTAACCATTTTTCAACGATTAGTTTGTGAGCTTTAGCAAGAGGTAAATTCAATAACAACCAATTATGGTTGATTTCATCAAAGAATGATTTGATATCTGCATCCAGTACCCATTTAGATTCCTGACCAGATTGAAGTAAGGTTCTAACGGCAGCTATAGCGTTTTTAGCTTCTCTATGAGGTCTAAACCCGTAGCTGTTTGAGTCACTGTTCATCTCAACTATAGGTTCTAAGATTAATTTAATTAGGGCTTGTAGACATCTGTCTTGCATTGTAGGAATACCAAGTGGTCTCAATTTTCCATTTGCTTTTGGTATCATTACTCTTTTTACAGGGGAAGATTTAAAGTGACCCTTCTCTGCTTCAATAAGTAAAATTTTCAAAGTTTTTACCATTAACATTTTATCACTGTCTGAAGTTAGTAATATTTTATCTAGACCAGAGGTTTTAGCTCCAGAGTTAGTTGTAGCCCTGTGAACTGCTACCAATCTGAAGGATAAGCTTTTGGCCAGTTGGATCTGAAGTTTTTTTATAGATAAGTGTCCAGGACCTAACATCCCCGCTAATTTAGTCAACTTCACTTGTTGTTTATATACATAACTCTCTAGTTTACTCCATTTATTACTATTCCAGTAGATTTCATAAACATTTTCTGCTGATAAAATTTTGTTGGATCCAGAGAGAGTAAGAGTCTCCCTATTCTTTGAATCTGTGGAAAGATTTCTTTTATGTATATAGTTAGGCCATTGATTAGCGTTGTTTAACCTTATCGAATTCAGCATATTCTTTGCATTACCAAAGACTTTGGCTTTTTCGACTATCTTGCCCCCGTTTAGACTATTAGTTTCTTGTTGTGATTCCAACTTGATAGTAATAGGTCTCATCTCCCCGGTCCTCATGGCACTATACACTTTGTCTTTTGAGGAGTGCAGTGTAGTAGAAGGGTTAGAGACATAACTGTTTACCAGATATTCTAATAACTTAAGAAAGTATTTTCCGAGGTTCCCACTATGAGTTTTAAACACATCTCTAATCCAAGATTTACCGTGGATTAGACTTCTATTCCAAGATTGATTCTGTTCAGGCGTTGTGTAGGGGAGACTACCTAGATTATCCCAGCTTCAATAAACCCATCCCTTATTAACACGAAAACTAATACGAGTAGCCCGTTGGTTAGATAATACCATAGTTTTATACGTTGAGCCCATTTTAAGATGAACCTTAGCTTTCGCTGATCTTGAAATAAAAATTGATTTTAGGAACGCACTTTGGTAATAGGCTACTACTATCAAACTGCTATTCATCGATCCTAAGAACAGAAGCTCGTTGGAATCTGCCCCATCGAATAATCCTGACACCTTCATGATGGAAATCATCATATGGTAGACTGTGTCACCTAGTATAAAATACGCAGGGTGTTCAAAACTGGAGTGTCGTAATGCTGGGTCATAAAAGCTTGTATTAAAGTTTCTATCTGTCAAAAGCATAGTAATTGCACCCGCTAAAACAGGTAGAGCTAATAACAATAACACAGCAGTAACAAAAATTGACCATACAAATAATGGTAATTTATGTAGTGACATACCATTTGTTCTCATATTAAGTGTTGTACTAATGACATATATAATAATTAAATAATTATTAATATTATGGACTATTTCTTCAGCGTTTTGAATTTTGTTTTTAAAAATTTCAAATACGGTGTCTAACGTATAGTCTCTGAGGATCCTACTAGACAAAAGAACAAAGGAACAATTCTGTCTTTTGGTTTCCTGCTGATTGTCCTTGAAATTTAAGATTGTCACTCCCGTATGTGTTACCTAAAATTAAAAAAAAAAAAGGGAAGTACTTAAAAATATTAGGATTTTCCAGCATATAGTTAGAAATTTTATATTAATCCCAAGCTGATTAGTATAATTTTATTATTGCATATATTTATAAATATAACCATGATAAGCTTTTCCAGTATTTATATATTTAATCAATGTTGAATGTGTAGTAGATAAACCTTTGTTTCTTAAATATTCTATACATTTACCAATACTAAAAAACAATTTACTATTATTGTTTGCATCTATTAGTAAAACAGATTTACTTAAACTATTTAGAGGCTTATTTTTATTAAATTTAACTCTATCTTTTTCCAACTGTATTTGTAATTCTAATAGAGAAATATCTTTAACTTTACAAGTTAATTCAGGTTTTCTAGTAAAAAGATATTTACCTAAATAATACGTACCTTTTTTTAAATGTTTAGTAAAAGTAAAATGACTAATATTAAGATTATTTATAAAATCTATTTGTTGCCTTGAAGAATAATACAATATGGTTTTATTCCTGTTGTACATATATAAAGGTTTACAATTAGAACCACTAGGGTTATTTGCTACTTTAATAGTATTTAAATTAAAACTAGGATCCAATAAAAAATATTGTTCTAATACTATTTCAGAGTTGAAATCATAATTATCATACAAAGGTATTACCTCTAAAGAAAAATTTATCAATTTTTCCTTAATTAGAATAGGAATTAATTTGCCTATTGATTTATATTTTAAATTAATATATCCAAACAATCTAAAAGCCAAATGTGAAGATGAACCAACATATTTGTCTCCTGTTTTTATATGTTTAAATATGTAGACCCCTGGTATCTTAATTTTACTAAAGGGTAATCCAAATTTATCTTTAAGATTTTTTATTGTTTCATCCTTATTTAAATCTTTAAACAGAAAGCGAGGTCTTGTAATTAAATCTTTTAATATATCTTCAGTAATTTTAATATTACAATAGGCTAAAATTAAATTAATATTTTTATAATTTACTGGTTTACCGCTTTTAATGATCTCAAATGCTAATTTATGTGAATACTGAATAGGACCACTTCTTCCTAATATGATTTTCCACTTATCATTATCCATTTTAGTTATAGAAGAATAATTAAAAAAACGTATATTGGTTAATCTAAATCTTATTGGTTTTTTAATAAAAATTGCAAGAGATATAAAAATATCATAATCAGAATTGTTAACAATTATTGAATTAATAGCACCTAATAAAGAAGAAACCCCAGCAAGGTGTAAACTGAAGATAGCTAAATCAACAGATCCCCCTGAATGAGATTGGATACCAGCTAATGGAGGATAAATCGTCCATCCTGTACCAGCTCCATTTTCAACTAAACTACTCATTAAAAGTAAGATTAGTGCTGGCGGAAGCAACCAAAAGGAGATATTATTTAATCGGGGAAATGCCATATCAGGACTTCCACAAAGGATTGGTAAAAAATAATTACCAAAACCTCCAACTAAACCTGGCATACTCACCCCCTAATCTTTCAATTAGGGCTGGACTATATCTTTATCCGTCCTTAAATAATAGGAAGGATATCTTGCGTATAGTCTCTGAGGATCCCTATAGTAATATTGTCTATAATATACTAAAATTTACAAATTTTATGTAAATGTAATAATAGGTTTCCTGCTGATTGTCTAATTTTTAAAAATGTGACTGCAATTTTACTACGAGGTACATTAAAAATGACGAAGTAGTGCTAGTTTTTAAAACTTTAAGATATTCCAGCATACAGCAAGATGAAAAATGATAAGTTACCTTATCATCCGGCCATGCAAAATCTTATATTATTTAATTAATGTAATTTTTCATTTTCCTCTATATAGTTTAGTTTGATCAATATATGAACGAATAGTACCTCTATCTCCTTTAACATAAAAAGCAAATTGAGAAATGCTATCAAATTCTCTATTTAAAGAAGGGTTTGAAATATTTACTACAAAAATTTTTTTACTTGTAGACTGTATATTTTTTTGAGTATATCTTTGTTCTTTAATTAAAGTTTTTAGTTCTTTTAAACTAATAAATGCTTCATATACAAAATCTTTTATAGGTTCTAAACTGAACATAAATCTATTTAGATATAAATTACCTTCATATAAACAATTATTTAAAGTACGATGATCTATATTAACATTATCATAAGCAAATTGTTTACTATCAAAAATAAATATTAAAGTTTTAGTTTTAGTATCATATACATAAAAAACTTGTCCTCTAAATTTGCGTAATTTATTTCTAGCTACCTCAGACATTGGTAAATGAAAACCTGATCCAGGGATATTTTCTATATTAAGTAAATTCTCTTTAGGATAAGAATCTATATAATATTTTTCTAAATTTAAAACATCTACTATAGAGGCATTATCTTCTAATACATATAAAGATAATTTAACGTCTTTAAATCCATATTTATTAAAATATCTTAAAACTCTTCTGTCTGCTTTAGATAAAATAGAAGGCATAAAATAAGAACATACTCGACTATATAAATTTATACTACTACCAATATAATATAAATTTTTATTTAAATTTAATATTTCAAATTTATAAACACCTTTTTTATTTTTAGCATACTCTGCTATTAACTTTCTGTTATCAAAAGGATTATCTATGATATAAAAATTTAATATTTTTGGAGCGGTGCTTTCCCTTGATGAGATAGTAGAATAACATTTTATTTTCTTAGTATTTTTATATACAAATATCTTTCCGCCTAATACTAAATTTTTAGAACAAACATTTATTTTTTTTGGCGCAGCACATTTTACATTATATTTTTTAAATTGAATAAGATTGGTCTGTTGCAATAAATTGACCATAAAGAAAATCATTATAAATGCGTGAGCAGATATAATCACGTTAAATAATTGATGGTCTCCTTGTAAAAATTGTACACCTGGAGATGATAATTCTAATCTGATTAATAATGAAAATGCAGTCCCTATCATTCCCGCAAATACTGCAAAAATTAAATAAAGGGTACCAATCTCTTTAGCATTAGTAGAATTAAACCAACCCAC